AAATTGATATATAAATATTTTTATTCCATTTTATTTATTCATTCCAAAAATAAAAAAGATCAAGATTCAGGGGTAATAGGGAAAGGTAGTAGAAAAAAAAAGGATTTTTATCTTTTTTATCTTAATTTATCTTAAGAATCATTTATAATTGATAAAAATACAAATAGAAACTAAAAAAAAACTAAAGTATTTTCGTAATAGAGCCAATAAGAAAATAAGATTGAACGAGAAGCCGTATGAAGTGAGAATTTCATGTACGGTTTCGTAAAGTAACAATAAAGTAAATTATTCGTTAACTTTTCCACCACAACCCCAAAAAAACCAAACTCCGCTTTACGTAAAGTAGCTAGAGTCAAATTAACCTCTGGATTCGAAATTACTGCTTACATACCGGGTATCGGCCATAATTTGCAAGAACATTCTGTAGTATTAGTAAGAGGAGGAAGAGTCAAAGATTTACCTGGAGTGAGATATCATATAGTCCGGGGGACCTTAGATACTGTAGGAGTGAAAGATCGGAAGCAAGGGCGTTCTAGTGCGCTGTATATTAGTATCTAAGCTTGTTATCATTTTTAGATGATGCTCATGTTAATTGCTAGTAACACGAAAATAAGTAGCTAATCTAATAACAAAAGTATTGCACGGAAACTAGAGCAGGCTACAATAAAACAAAATAATGATGAAATATTGTATATCTAGGGTTTAATTTATCAAATAATTCAAGAAGTTTTCCCTAACTTTACTTGTGTCAATATAAATAACAAAATTTTGACTTTTTTAGAACAAGTTAAGATAAAGTAGCAAAAATAGTAAACACTTTTTTCTTTTTAAGCACCTTATTATTTTAGTTTCATTAAACCTAAAGATTCTTTTGATAAAGATACATAAAATACAGGATTTTCCATTCTGAAAGAAGTGGAAACGGATACTCAAATCAAAGTGAGTAAGCATCATAAAACAAAAAATGAATAATTCTATTGAAAAAAAAAGTATATAATACTGAGTATATAATACTAAGTATGTAATACTGCGTATGTAGAATATATAGTATAAAAAAAAAATTGATGTGGAAAGCCGTATTCGATGAAAATCGTATGTACGGTTTGGAGGGAGATTTTCCTTAAAGGAAATCAACCCTACAATATGGAGTGAAAAAGCCAAAATAGATAAGTGATTAATTATTAGTTTTTATAGGAAGAGAAAAAAGGTAAAGAAGAAATAAAAAAAAAATAAAGAATAAATTAACTATTTCCATTGCTATGTCGCGCCGAAGTATTACAAAAAAACAAGTTGAAGAACCTGATCCAATTTATCGTAACCGATTAGTTAACTCATTGGTCAATCGTATTTTGAAGAATGGCAAAAAATCATTGGCTTATCGAATTCTTTATAGAGCGATGAAAAATATTAGACAGAGGACAGAAAAAAATCCATTATCCGTATTACGTCAAGCGGTACGTAGAGTAACTCCTAATGTTACTGTAAAAGCACGACGTGTAGGTGGTTCAACCTATCAAGTTCCCGTTGAAATAGGATCTTCACAAGGAAAAGCACTAGCTATTCGTTGGTTATTAGTAGCATCTAAAAAACGTCCAGGTCGAAATATGGCTTTTAAATTAAGTTACGAATTAATAGATGCTGCTAAAGATAATGGAAATGCTGTGCGTAAAAGAGAAGAAACTCATAGAATGGCAGAGGCTAATAAAGCTTTTGCTCATTTTCGTTAAAAAAAATAGGATTTATTATAATTCATTGTAATAAAGTTGAAATTTTAATCTATTTGTAAAGTTGTAAAGTCTCCAATTTTTAGTAGAAGAATTTTTAATAGAAAAAAAGTTGAAATATGGTACAAGATTTAGTAAGTCCTTTTTTTTTCTAGTCTATTTTTTGATACGAGAATACTTACATCATGAGTAGTAGTAATTAGTAGTAATCGTAACGTTGGATTAGAAGAAAAATCAATATTGAAAGAAGAATGTAGGAATATAATATCTAATTTTAGATTTAGAATAATTTATGGATAAACAATCAAAAAAATAAAATAAAATTTTTCAGGATTTTTCTATAATTATTATTAAGTAGTTAATTTGAAAAGTAGTTTTAAATTTCTTTTTCTCTATAAATTAACCAAATATTTAGATTTTATTGTTGGTATATCTTATTTATTTTATTAGCATCACATTAAATTGATGCTTAATTATTAATTACACCTTAAGAAATTACGAAATTAGATTTTGATTCATTCATTTCAGATGGAACTAGTATTTTCCCAGAATGTATTTTAATCGCTAGTTTAATTATCATTCTATTAGTAGATTTAACCTCTGAAAAAAAGACGTATTGGTTATATTTCATTTCATTAACAAGTTTGATCATAAGTATAACTGTCCTGTTATTTCAATTAAAAGAAGAAACTCTTTTTAGTTTCTCAGGCAGTTTTCGAACAGACGGGTTTAATGGAATATTTCGAATTTCCATTGCATTGTCGTCACTTTTATGTATTCCCCTATCTATAGAATATATGAAATGTACAAAAGTAGCGATTACTGAATCTTTAATTTTTTTGTTAGCAGCTACTATAGGAGGAATGTTTTTATGCGGTGCTAATGATTTAATAATAATATTTGTTACTTTAGAATGTTTAAGTTTATCTTCGTATTTATTATCTGGATATACTAAAAGAGATGTACGATCTAATGAAGCTGCTATGAAGTATTTACTTATGGGTGGAGCAAGTTCCTCCCTTATAGCTTACGGTTTTTCATGGTTATATGGTTTATCTGGAGGAAAAATCCAACTTCAAGAGATTCTTGATGGTCTTACAAATACACAAATGTGTAACTCTCCAAGTATTTCCGTTGTGCTTATATTTATTGCTGTAGGAATCGCATTTAAACTTTCTTTAGTACCTTCTCATCAATGGACTCCTGATGTATATGAAGGAGCGCGATTCATTATATAACTCTTTTTAACTTTTTAACTATTTATAAATAAAAAAAAATAATAAAAAAGGGTTATCAAAAAGAAGAGCATAGACATCCAGAAGAATAAAACCTGGCATCCTCACTTGGATTGAAACATAACTTTTACCCAAAAATGCTATAGAACCCCTGTTTGAGTGACAGTAGGGCAAAGCAAAGTTAAAAGCAATTCACATAAGAAAAAAAAAAAAGAGAAAAAAAGGTATTGCAAGTAATTTATTAGGGGTAGTTGCGCAAAGGAAGAGAAAATTGACGCATAGAAAAATCTTGAATATATGCTATTGAGTAGTCTTTATCCTTCAAAGACTATAAGTGTGACTTATAAGCATTCGTCAACAGAAAGAAGTATCACCCTAAAATAAAATTTATGTCTATTAATTAAAAGTGAATAAAATCAGAAGATTTTCCTGCTCAAAAATTTTTTTATTTTCTTCGCAGAAAAGTAAATTTAATGAGTTAGTCTCTCAACCATAAAATCACTGATTAAGGATTCCTCGAAAAATGAAAAATGAAGACTGATTAAGTAGAATAAATTCATAATTTGGATCATTTTTTAGATTATATACGCGAGGAAAGTAATAAAATAAGAATGACAGAATAATTCTTTTATTATTTAGGAGCCGTGTGAAATAAAAGTTTCACGCACGGTTTTGAATGAGAGAAAAAAAAAGTGAGTAATTTTTTTTCGACTTTAACGCCCCTACTCCAGTCATTGCTTTCTTTTCTGTTACTTCAAAAATAGCTGGTTTAGCTTTAGCTATTAAAATATTCAATACAATTTTCCCTTCATTACTCAACGAATGGAATCTAATTTTAGAAACAATAGCTATTCTAAGTATGACCTTAGGTAATTTGGTCGCTGTAACTCAAACAAGTATGAAACGTATGCTTGCATATTCTTCTATAAGTCAAATTGGATATTTTATCATTGGAATAGTCGCGGGAGATTCCGATGGGTATACAAGCATGATAACGTATATGCTATTTTATATTTTTATGAATCTAGGAACTTTTGCTTGTATTACATTATTTGGTTTACGCACCGGAACGGATAATATTCGAGATTATGCAGGTTTATATAAGAAAGATCCTTTATTAGCATCTTTTCTTGTTTTATGTTTATTATCCTTAGGAGGTATTCCTCCTTTAGCTGGTTTTTTCGGAAAACCTTATCTCTTTTGGTGTGGGTGGAAAGCTGGTTTATATTTATTAGTATCTGTAGGACTTTTCACAAGTGTAACCTCTATATATTACTATTTACGAATAGTAAAACTAATCATGACTAAAGAAAACGAAGAAACAACTGCTTATATTCGAAAATATAAAAATTCTTCGAATTATTTAGTATTAAAAAGTCCCATTGAATTTAGTACAATTATATGTGTAGCAGGATCAACTTCCTTAGGAATAGTAATGAACCCCATTATTGGTATTATTCAAAAATTAATATCTTTAAATAATTTTATTAATAACTAAAAAAATTATAAATAATAAAAAAAAGAAAAAAAAAAGCTAATTCTTTCATCTTTTACTTTCGCTCTGCATTTAAAATCTTTCAAAATCTAATGATGGAAGATTTTAAATGAGAAATTTAGTGAAGTGAAAAATTTAGTGAAGTGAAATATATATAACAAATAATGAAAAGATAAAATTATTTCTTATATATATTTCATTAAGGCTAAGTATGAAAAAAGGCTAAGTATGACAATTGAAAAGTAGTAAAAATAAGAAATATTGATATATATAATGTAATGGCTACATTTATGTAATATAATTAATTAATTATATATAATTGATATATATAATGTAATGGCTACATTTATGTAATATAATTAATTATATATATATATATATATATATATATATATATAATTAATATATTCTATATATATAATTAATTATATATATAGAATAATTTTCTATATATCTGTGTTTGTTATAGTTTATTTATAGGTTATAGAAATATATAATATAAATCCTTCACCTATGTATTGTTTTGTATTATATCATTATATATATATAATGACTTTACTTCCATATACTACATAATTAAATATAGACCTACATAATGACTTTACTTCCATATAGATAAACATACATAATGAAATTACTTCCATTTTTTTTTTTGAGTAATGCCTTGATGGTGAAATGGTAGACACGTGAGACTCAAAATCTCGTGCTGAAAAGCATGGAGGTTCGAATCCTCTTCGAGGCATATGATAAAATAACAAAAATTATAAATTCTATTATTAGAATTTGCTATTATTATAATTTTCTATTATTAGATATTAGAGTAATATTAATAAAATATATGAACTTCAATTCTAAAAAAAAAAATTATGTAGAGAAATATATAGATAAAAAATAATCTTATGTTATACTAATTCATTGATATCAAAGAATTAACTAAACTCGAAATAATTTTCTTCTAAGTTTCAAGCTTCTACTTACTAATACTTCTTTTTAGAAAAAAAAAACCCCAAATTTGTATACGAAAAAAAGAAAAAATGATCTTTTTTTTCTTCCTTGTTTTTTTTTCAATGAAAGATGTAGGATTTCAGACTCCAAACGATTCATCTTATTAATTCAATAGATTCTTTTTATTGATTCAAAAAAATTGGTTTGTTAATTTCGAAAGAGATTTATCATTCTTGTCAGATAATATTTTTAGATTATTGTGAAATAAACGTTAAATATGAGAAAATTATGGAAGTAAATATCCTTGCATTTATTGCTACTGCACTCTTCATCTTAATCCCTACTGCTTTTCTACTTATTCTTTATGTACAAACAGCTAGTCAAAGCAGTTAATTAATCAAAGCAGTTAATTAAAAGATTAAATTATATATATATGCTTCTCTAAAAAAAAAATTGGTAAAAGTTACAAAATAATTAGTTTATATTAAAATAATTTTATGTATTATAAAAATACTTAGCTTCTGAAAAATAAAAAAAAAGACTATATTCAATAAAAATTCAGTAAAAAAGAAATTCTCTATCCAATTTCTTCTAGAATCTTGAATATAGTCTTTTTTTTTTTTTTATACATCACTCATAAATTCTATTTTATATAAATTGAATCTTTTTATATAAATATAATATAGTTATACATATATTTATACATATATATATAAATACATTCATATAGATAATAGAATTAAAATATTGAAAATGAAAGAAAGGTTATTAAATAGATAAAGGTTCTTAGTTCTTAAATAATTCTATTTTTTTAATTTATAAAAAATAAGTTATTATCAAATCATCAATTTTAGGAATGAAAAGAGACGAATAAAAAATATATACTCATGAAACTGTGACATATTTTTTAGTTTTTTATCTAGAGTAAAAAAAAGAGCGAAATAAAAAAACATGGAATTTTTTTATTTCGCTCTATCATTTTATTATTTCGCTCTATCACTATCATAAGAATAACGTAAGAAGAATTTTTATTAATTTATTTACATTTTTAAATTTAAAATATAAAAAAATTAAAAATGTATTTATTCTTTAATCATTTAGCTATTATAAACCACTTCTTCCCCATACTACGGGTGAAGGAGAAAATGTAAAAATAACCATTAAAGCAGCCCAAGCAATGTTGACTATATCCATAATTACTCCTAGTAATAATATTATTAAATTTAAATTCATTCCATTTTTGATACATACTATACAGACTGTAGGATGGTGTTATTAATACTATCAGTAATAATACTATTAGTAATACTTACTAAATAGAGACTAATTAAAACTACCTACTATCAAAATGAAACTATCAAAATAATTTTTTTTTATCATTTATTTTTTCTCATTTATCATATAGTGTTTCGATCATCATATACCAAATATTTTTTGTGATAAGTATAAAGAAGTAAATAAGTATATGATACTAACATAGAATAAGTAGAAAGAAATAAGTATCTATGTTTATTTGTATCTAACAATTTATGAAGCAATTTAGTAAAAACTATTAAAATGAAACACTTGCTTTTATTCATAAATTGTATTACCCTTAATACGGGGTTGTTTATTTATGATACATTAAGATACATATAACGTAATAGACTATACTATAATATAGGGCACTACACTTTGTATTTGAAGGTGGCATAAGAATCAACCCAAACTAATGCTACTTAGGGTGAAGTGAAGATGAGGCGACACCCAGATTTGAACTGGGGATGAAGGATTTGCAATCCCTTGCCTTACCACTTGGCCATATCGCCTTTAATTACTTATGGACGGTCTTATCTTAATTTTTTTTAGTTTTTAGATTAGCGGTATCTATAATAGTATAAAATAGTAAAATCAAAATGGAATTTTTGGATTATCAATAAACTAAATTAATCAAATTCCAATATTAAATTTAAAAAATTATTAAAATGAATAATTCAAGTTTAGTTTATTATAAACTGAAATGAATGTTTAATCAAGCTCTGTATCTTTTTTATCATTTAGATTTTCCTCATTCTGGTTTTCCTTATTTTAGTTTTCCGATATTAATCATATTAATCTCTGATATGAATCTCATAGTAGATTCATATTTAGATACAAAAACCTCATAATAGAATAATATTTAGATATGAAAAGAGAAATAAAAATAATGAAGTGTATGAAGAAGTGTATGAAATATATATAAATGAAATATATATAAATATAAATATATATATATATATATTGCCATTGCCGTAGATGCAACATAAACAGGGATAGAGGATAAAAGAATAAAAAAAAAATTCCATTCTAATTTTTTCGATGTAATAAGAGAAATTTTTTATGATTTTAAAGAAAAAAATAAGGATGTTTGTATTACCCGAATTTGCAGAGATACAATTTGAAGGATTTTATCGTTTCATTCATTATGGATTAATTGAAGAACTCAATGATTTTCCTAAAATTGAAGATGCGGATCAGGAATCTGAATTTCAACTTTTTGGTGGGCAATATCAATTGGCAGAACCTCTAATTAAGGAGAGAGATGCTATATATCAATCTGTAACATATTCATCCGATTCATATGTACCGGCTCAACTAACCCGAAGAAAGAAGGGAAAAGTGAAAAAACAAATTGTATTTCTTGGAAGTATTCCTTTAATGGATTCTCAGGGTACTTTTGTTGTTAATGGAGTTGCTAGAGTCATTATAAATCAAATTCTACGAAGTCCTGGCATTTATTATAATTCAGAATTAGATCATAACGGAATTCCTATATATACTGGCACTATTATTTCGGATTGGGGAAGAAGATTAAAATTAGAAATTGATGGAAAAATAAGGATCTGGGCTCGTATAAGCAAAAAACGAAAAGTATCTATTCTAGTTTCATTATTAGCTATGGGTTTAAACATCGAACTAATCTTAAGCAATGTCTGTTACCCAAAATTACTTTTAGATTATATGAGAGGGAAGACGAAGAAAGAGCATCTTCAGTCGACCGAAGATGCCATAGTAGAGCTTTATAAACAAATATATTGTATAGGTGGAGATTTAACCTTTTCTGAATCTATAAGTAAGGAGTTGCAAAAAAAATTTTTTCAGCAGAGATGTGAACTGGGAAAAATAGGTCGGTTAAATTTGAATAAGAAACTTAATCTTAATGTACCTGAAAACGAAAATTTTTTATTGCCACAAGATCTATTAGCTGCCGTGGATTATTCGATCAAAATTAGATTTGGTATAGGTGTACTTGACGATATTGATCACTTAAAGAATCGCCGTGTTCGTTCTGTAGCGGATCTATTGCAAGATCAATCAAAATTAGCTTTGAATCGTTCAGAAAATTCGGTACGTCAAGCTATACGTGGAGCGAATAAGCGTGAACATTTACCAACTCCCAAAAGCCTAGTAACTTCAACACCATTAATAACCACTTTTAAAGAATTCTTTGGTTCACATCCCTTGTCGCAATTCTTAGATCAAACTAATCCATCGACAGAAATAGTTCATAAACGAAGATTAAGTTCTTTGGGTCCTGGAGGATTAACGAGACGAACCGCAAGTTTTCAAGTACGAGATATTCATCCTAGTCATTATGGTCGAATTTGTCCCATTGAAACATCCGAAGGAATGAATGCTGGACTTATTGCATCATTAGCAATTCACGCTAAAGTTGATAATTGGGGATCCTTAAAAAGTCCATTTTATAAAATATCTGAAACATTTAAAGAAGAAGATATAATTTATTTATCAGCAGGGGAAGATGAATACTATCACATAGCCACCGGAAATTGTTTAGCCTTGGATCAGACGGATCAGAAGGAACAAGTAACTCCAGCTAGATATCGACAAGAATTTGTAGCCGTTGCGTGGGATCAAATAAACCTTCGAAGTATTTTTCCTCTACAATATTTTTCTATTGGAACTTCTTTAATTCCTTTTCTTGAACATAATGATGCGAATCGCGCTCTAATGGGTTCTAATATGCAACGCCAGGCGGTTCCACTTTCCAAACCTGAAAAGTGTATCGTAGGAACAGGATTAGAAGGTCAAACGGCTCTAGATTCGGGAAGTATTGTTGTAGCTACACGAGGAGGAAAAATTCATTATACCGATGGTGAAAGAATTGTGTTATTAGTCAAAGAGAAAGAAATAGAAACTAAATTAATAATATATCAACGTTCTAATAACAGTACTTGTATACATCAGAAGCCGCGAATTCATTTAGGGCAATACGTGAAAAAGGGACAACTTCTAGCCGATGGAGGAGCTACTGCAGGAGGAGAATTAGCTTCGGGAAAAAATATATTAGTAGCTTATATGCCCTGGGAAGGCTATAATTTCGAAGATGCTATACTTATTAGTGAACGTCTTATATATGAAGATATTTATACTTCTATTCATATTGAAAGGTATGAAGTTGAAGCTCGCGCAACAAGTCAAGGTCCTGAAAGAATTACTAGGGAAATACCTCATTTAGATAATTATTTACTTCGTCACTCAGATCAAAGTGGTCTTGTATTACCAGGATCTTGGGTAGAAACAGGAGATGTTTTAGTAGGTAAATTAACACCTCAAGAAACAGAAGAATCACTACGTGCTCCAGAAGGTAAATTATTACAAGCTATATTTGGGATTCAAGTAGTTACAGCAAAAGAGACTTGTCTTAAAGTACCTTTAGGCGGAAGAGGCCGAGTCATTGATATAAGATGGATTTACCAAGAAAAAACTTCGACAACCTATGCAGAAATTGTGCACGTATATATTTTGCAGAGGCGTAAAATACAAGTAGGTGACAAAGTAGCTGGAAGACATGGAAATAAGGGTATTATTTCCAAAATATTACCTAGACAGGATATGCCTTATTTACAAGATGGAACACCTGTTGATATGGTTTTAAGTCCCTTAGGTGTACCGTCAAGAATGAATGTGGGACAAATTTTTGAATGTTTACTCGGTTTAGCAGGCGACTTTTTGGACAAGCATTATAGAGTAACACCTTTTGATGAAAGATACGAGAGGGAAGCTTCAAGAAAGCTAATTTTTTCAGAATTGTATAAAGCTAGTGAACAAACAGCTAATCCATGGTTATTCGAATCTGACAATCCTGGGAAAAGTCGATTACTTGATGGAAGAACAGGAGACATTTTTGAACAACCTGCCACTATAGGAAAGGCTTATATGTTAAAATTAATTCATCAAGTTGATGATAAAATTCATGCACGCTCTAGTGGACCTTATGCACTTGTGACGCAACAACCTCTTAGAGGAAAATCTCGTCGGGGGGGGCAACGAGTAGGAGAAATGGAAGTTTGGGCTTTAGAAGGTTTTGGTGTTGCTTATATCCTACAAGAAATGCTTACTATAAAATCTGATCATATTCAAGCTCGTTTTGAGGTACTCAGGGCTATTATAACTGGGGAATCAATACCTAAACCTGAAACAGCTCCAGAATCTTTTCGATTACTGGTTCGAGAATTGCGATCTTTAGCTCTCAATTTGGATCATATTATTGTATCTGAAAAAGAATTAAGAATAAAATTTAAAGATATTTAATCAAAATTATTTGGAATCTTAGATTTATGATTTACCAGGAGAAAAATCAGCATCTTCGAATTGGATTAGCTTCCCCTGAACAAATTCGTGGTTGGGCTGAGAGAACATTACCTAATGGAGAAACTGTTGGACAAATAACTGAACCTTATACTTTGCATTATAAAACCCATAAACCAGAAAAAGATGGCTTATTTTGTGAAAGAATATTTGGACCTATAAAAAGTGGAATTTGTGCTTGTGGAAAGTACAGGGGGATTGAGAATCAGAGAGAATATTCAAAGATTTGTGAACAATGTGGAGTTGAATTTACAGAATCCAGAGTTCGGCGATATCGAATGGGATATATAAAATTGGCATGTCCAGTAACTCACGTATGGTATTTAAAGCGTCTCCCCAGTTATATTGCAAATCTCTTAGCTAAACCTCTTAAAGAATTAGAAAGCCTAGTATATTGCGATGTGTGACTTGATCATAGGTTTTGATTATACAGATTAGAAAACTGTCATCTAATCAGTTTTTATAAAGATGCTTCTAATTTTGACATGTCCTTAAAGAAAAAAAAGAATATGAAACTCAAAAGAAAAAAGCAGAATTTTTACTAGAATTCCTGCAAGGATTTAATTCTAGGGTAGAAAAATTATTAGCTAATTAGACTTCGTAAAAAAAAATAAAAGAATAAAAAAAAATTTTCATAAATTTTTATTCTTTTTAAATTAGATATGGCTATAAAAGTTTATTCGTCGCATATATACTTGTAATAAATACAATTATAACCATCGAAGTGAAACAAATACCTAAATGGAAGGAGATATAATCAAAATAAGAACAAGTAAAACCCTTATGAATTCCAAAAAAAAATTGGCGATATTTCTGTAAAGAAATATATCTTTCAAAGAGAAAAAGACTATTCAAAAATTAGAAAATTTTTTTTTTTCATTTGTAATTTTCATTTGTAAAAAAATAGAAAAGTTATCAACTTTATAGAATGACTTGAATAATGAGTATCTCTCTTTTTATTTTTGGTTTTTACTTAATGATAAATAGTCAAAGTTATTTTATATTTTTTTGGAATTTGAAAAATAATGAAATTTTTTAGGTTTTAATATGTAATGAAATTTTTTAGGTTTTAATATGTTATGTTTCAACGTAATAGATACTTGAGCCGGATGAAAGAAAACGTTCATGTCCGTTTCTGAGGGGGGAGTTTTCTTATACAAGAAAACCTATCCTAATCTTTTTCTCGCTAGGCCAATAGCTAAGAAACCTACTTTATTAAAATTACGAGGTTTATTCAAATACGAAGATCAATCTTGGAAGGAAATTTTTCCTCGTTTCTTTTCTCCTTGTGGATTTGAAGCTTTTCAAGATAGAGAAGTAGCTACTGGAGGAAATGCTATTGAAAAACAATTAGCCAGTTTGAATTTGCAAGTTATTATGGATCATGCATATATGGAATGGAAAGATTTGACAGAGCAAAAATCTACAGGGAACGAGTGGGAAGATCGTAAAATTCAAAGGAGAAAAGATCTTTTAGTTAGACGCATAGAATTAGCTAAACACTTTCTTCAAACAAATATGAAACCAGAATGGATGATTTTATCATTATTACCGGTTCTTCCTCCCGAATTAAGACCAATGATTGAATTAGGTGAAGGTGAATTAATTACTTCTGATTTAAATGAACTTTATAGAAGAGTTATTTATCGAAATAATACACTTTTGGATTTCTTAGCCAGGGGTGGATCTACACCAGGAGGTTTAGTTGTTTGCCAAAAAAGATTGGTTCAAGAAGCTGTGGATGCACTTATTGATAATGGCATTCGTGGACAACCTATGAAGGATAGTCATAATAGACCTTATAAATCATTTTCTGATTTGATTGAAGGTAAAGAAGGAAGATTTCGTGAAAATTTGCTTGGTAAACGAGTTGATTATTCAGGTCGTTCTGTTATTGTTGTAGGTCCCTATCTCCCTTCACATCAATGTGGATTGCCCCAAGAAATGGCAATAGAGCTTTCTCAAGCGTTTGTAATTCGAGGTTTAATTGGGAGATATCTCGCTCCAAATCTACGAGCTGCTAAAAGTATGATTCGAGACAAAGAGCCTATTATATGGAAAATACTTAAGGAAGTGATGCAAGGGCATCCCGTACTACTAAATCGAGCACCTACTCTGCATAGATTGGGGATACAAGCATTTCAACCTATTCTAGTAGAAGGGCGTGCCATTCGTTTACACCCTCTAGTTTGTGCAGGATTTAATGCAGATTTTGATGGAGATCAAATGGCTGTCCATATACCACTTTCTCTGGAAGCTCAAGTAGAAGCTCGTTTATTAATGTTTTCTCATACCAATCTTTTGTCTCCAGCTACAGGAAATCCTGTTTCTGTACCTAGTCAAGATATGCTTCTCGGAATTTATATATTAACCATTAAAAGTAACCGAGGCATTTATCAAAATCAATATCATCCATATGATTATAAAAATAAAAAAATTTCTTATAGAATGTTTTACTTTTATAGTTACGATGATATAATTAAGGCTCAAAAACAGAAGCAAATTAATTTACATAGTCCTTTATGGCTTCGATGGCAAGGAGATTTACGAATAATTACTCCCATGGATAGAGAAGTACCTATTGAGATTCAATATGACTCTTTCGGCACTTCTTCACAGATTTATGAGAATTACCAATTTAGAAAGGATAAAGAGGAAAAGATACTTAGTACGTATATTTGTACAACTGCTGGTCGTATTCTTTTTAATCAACAAATAGAAGAAGCTATACAAGGTTTTTTTGAAGTTTCTCAACATAGGAATCGACCACTACCCGCTACAACTGCGTAATAACTAACTATCGCGATAAAAAAAAGAATAAAAAAAAGAGTTTGTATAATTCTGAAATTTTAAAAAAGCCCTTTTTAAAATGGTTTAAATTAATCGATGGTGAATTATATTTAAGAAAATAAAGAGGTTTTTCTGTCGTGGCAGAATCAGCTAAATTGCTATTTTACAATAAAGTGATAGATGGAACTGCCATAAAACAAATTATTAGCAGATTAGTAGCTCACTTTGGAATTACGTATACAGCTCATATTTTAGATCAACCTAAAACTTTAGGTTTTCAACAAGCTACTTACGCTGCTATTTCATTAGGCATTGACGATCTTTCAACAGCACCTTCAAAACGATGGCTCATTCAGGATGCCGAACGTCATGGTTATACTTTAGAAAAGCATCATCGCTATGGGGATGTACATGCTGCAGAAAAATTACGTCAACCGATTGAAACATGGTATGCCACAAGTGAGTATTTGAAGCAAGAAATGAATCCTAATTTCAGAATGACTGATCCCTTAAATCCGGTACATATGATGTCCTTTTCAGGAGCTCGAGGAAGTACGTCGCAAGTTCATCAATTAGTAGGTATGAGAGGATTAATGTCCGATCCTCAAGGACAAATTATTGATTTACCTATTCAAAGTAATTTCCGCGAAGGATTATCCTTGACAGAATATATTATTTCTTGTTATGGGGCTCGTAAGGGGGTTGTTGATACTGCCGTGCGAACATCGGATGCTGGATACCTTACACGCAGACTCGTGGAAGTAGTTCAACATATTGTAGTACGTAAAATAGACTGTAATACTTTTCAAGGTATTTCTTTTAATCTTGCCCCAACAAAGAAGGAAAAAAATTCACAAATATTTACTCAACCAAAACTAGTGGGTCGCGTATTAGCAGATAATATATATATAAATGCAAGATGTATTGCTATACGTAATCAAGATATTAGTACTGATCTTATTGATAGATTAGTAACTCTTCAAACACCATTAATTTCAATACGATCTCCTTTGACTTGCAAAAGTATGCTTTGGATTTGTCAATTATGCTATGGATGGAGTCTTACCCATTACGGTGATTTAATAGAATTGGGAGAAGCTGTCGGTATTATAGCAGGCCAATCTATTGGAGAACCGGGAACTCAACTAACATTAAGGACTTTCCATACTGGTGGAGTTTTTACAGGTGATATTGCCGAACATGTGCGAGCCTCTTTTAATGGAACTATTAAATTCGATACAGATTTAGTTTATCCCACACGAACACGTCATGGTCATCCTGCTTGGATATGTCGTACCGACTTATCTGTTAGTATTAAAAGTAAGAATGAAATCCATAATTTGATCATTCCATCTCAAAGTCTGCTTTTAATTCAAAACAATCAATATGTGGAATCAAAACAACTTATTGCGGAAGTTCGTGCTAAAATATCTCCTTTCAAAGAAAAAGTTCAGAAATATATTTATTCTAATGTAGAGGGGGAAATGCATTGGAGTAAAAGGGTACGTCATGCATCTAAATATTTATATAGTAATGTTCATTTAATATTTTATGCGGGTCATTTATGGATATTATCAGGAAGTTCCTGTGAAAATAGATTATCTTTCGTCTTTTTTCAGAATCAGGATCAAATCAATACCAAATTTTTTATTTCTCAACGTAAGATACTTCTAGGAAAAGATACTAATCAAGTTAATTTTCAAATTCTTGATTCTTCTTTGGAGAAGGAATTGAAAACTCCAACTTTTTCAATTTTGTATTCCGGTATATCAAATAAGAATAGGAACTCTATATATTCTAGTATTATTTTGTACGATTATGAGATAAAGAGAATTTATAATGAAGAAAAAGATGAAAAATTTACTTTATTAGAGAGAAAAGATAAGGAAAAAAATAAACGACTCTTTCGTCGATTTGTTCTTAATATGCCAAAAAGTGGAATTTTAGAAAATAATGATATTTTTGCGATTTCAAATGATCTTGGATACAAAATTCAAAGCTCGGGAATTATTAAGTATGGTACTATAAAAGTCAATCTAGTTAGAGAGAAAAAAGAAATTTTTAAGAATCGAAAAAGAAAAAATTTTAGACTTCGACCAAGGTATCAAGTAATTCAACCAGGAAATTTTTCTCTCATTCCTGAAGAGGTGCACGTTTCATATCAATCTTTCTCATCTATCTTAGTACAAAATAATAGTTTTATTCAAAAAAATACGCAAATTACTTCAGATATTAGTAGCCAAGTAAGTGGATTAGTTAGAATAAGAAGAAACACAAATAGTAGTTACGAAATAAAAGTATTGCCTGGTCATATATATCACCCTAGAGAGAAGCGAAACATATCTAAGCAAAATGATATTTTGGTACCACCAGGAGAAAAAATTTATAATAAGTTTCAATCTACAAATTGGCTCTATCTTCAATGGATTACACCCTCCAAAGAAAAACCTTTTCTTTTTATTCGGCCTGCAATCGAATTTATAGTACCTGAAGAACCAGATTCAACAAAAGCTTTTATTCTAAATTTACCAAAGAAGCAGGAAATTCTAAAAGTTAAAATGATTCCATATCTTCTTTATGAGGATGGTGAAAAAGTTCAAGTTACAAATAAAACTAGTGTTCAATTAGTTCAAACTGGTTTAGTTTTAGATTGGAAAAAAGATTCTTCTGTAAAAAAAGTTTATGCTTCTCATATTGAAGTAAGAACAAATGGATTATTAAAAAAATTTCTTCAAATTAGCTTAATAGAACAAGAACATTCTATTCTGGATATCGAGAAAAAGAAGAATAAGGTCAATCTTAAATATTTATTTAATAATGAAGTTAATTATTCTAGTTACTCTTTCCATTATGAAAATCAATTATTTAGTGGGTATCAAGGCATTATTCGTATTTCATTCAATGAAAATCGAGAAGGTAAATCCTTTCTTATTTTATCCCCATTTGATTTTTTACAAATTTCTCTATCTGAAAATTTAGAAAAATATACTATAATAGGAGAGAATAAAAAAAAAATCGATTCAAATACCAATTCTATTTTTTATACAAAGTCTTTTGATAATGAGAAAAAATTTAAAAAATTTTTAATTACTTCTGGTAAATTTTCTTCCGATACTTTTACTGGTGAAGAATTTTATAATTATAACGATATAAATCAGCAATTCCATTTAAGAGGAACAGTTAAAAAATTTTTTCTGTCAATTCCTAAAAATTTCATAAAGATACTTTTATTAGAAAAGTTAGGTCTTTTAGGTAATTTACATAATTCTTCAAGCTCCTTTCCAATTTTTTATTGGACAAATACTTATGATCAAATTACCTTTAATAAGTATTCAATACTTCACAATTTTAAAGATACGTTTCAAGTTCCTAAATGGTATTTCTTAGATGAGAATAATAAGAAACATATTTTGGATTTATCTAAAAATTTAATCTATCATTTATTAACTTGGTCCTTTTCCTCCTTCCTTTTATGCAAAGAAGAAGCAATTCAATTAGTAGGACTTGGACAATTTATCTGTGAAAATATATGTATATCATCAAAGTATCGACCAATCTCTGAATCTGGTCAAATAATAGCTATTCATAAAAATTGTTTAATAATTAGACTAGCTAAACCCTATTTAGCCACTGGAGGAGCAACAGTTCATAGTCATTATGGACAAATTATAAAAAAAGGAGATGTTTTAATAACCTTAGTATATGAAAGGTTAAAATCTGGTGATATTATTCAAGGTCTTCCTAAGGTTGAGCAATTATTGGAAGCTCGTCCAATTAATTCTACTTCAGCCAATCTAGAAAATGGGTTTGAAGATTGGAATAAAGATATGACAAAATCTCTTGGAAGTCTTTGGGGATTTTTCCTTAGTGCTAAAATAACTATGAAGCAAAGTCAAATTAACTTAGTCGATCAAATTCAGAAGGTTTATCAGTCACAAGGGGTACAAATATCCGATAAGCATATAGAAATTATTGTGCGTCAAATGACATCAAAAGTTTTGACTTTAGAAAATGGAATGGCTAACGGTTCTTTACCTGGGGAATTGATTGAATTTTCGAAGGCACAAAGGATGAATCGTCTTTTAGAAGAAGCAGTTCTTTATAAACCTATATTATTAGGAATAACAAAAGCATCTCTCAATACTCAGAGTTTTATATCAGAAGCCAGTTTTCAAGAAACTACCAGAGTATTAGCCAAAGCCGCTCTTCGTGGTAGAATTGACTGGTTAAAAGGCTTAAAAGAAAATGTTATTTTTGGTGGCGTAATCTCTGCTGGTACTGGATGTCAAGAAGTGATGTGGCAAGTCATTTTAGAAAAACAAAAAGAAAATTATTCGAAACGAGAAAATAATAAACTTTTCAGTGGAAGAGTTCGAGATGCTTTCTCCTATTACAGAAGAATTTTAATCTTTCCTACTTTGAAAGTTATTCGTAAAACTTTAAAAAAATCATTATTGGAAATAAATATTGACCTTAATTATCAGAAATAAAATCTGATGTTAATTATTAGAAATAATTATGAATATTGGAAATCTTTTTTTATACTAACCAATAATTCCTAACCAATAATGATTTTTTTCATAGGTGAATTTAGATTATTCATTTGAATTAGAAATGGAAATGACAAGAGAAAAGAAAAGAAGATAGAAGAAGAAAAAGAAGATAAGAGAAGGAATTAGCCCTTTTTTTACTTATACAAAGCAATCCAAAAAAAGTAATTACTACATTATTATCTTATATATATATATATATATATATATATATATATATATACATTTCATAGTTTTTTAGTTTGAAATAAGATGAAACAAAAATATTGGAACATTAATCTGGAAGAAATGATGGAAGCAGGAGTTCATTTCGGTCATCAAGCTCGGAAGTGGAATCCTAAAATGAAACCTTATATCTTTACAGAACGTAAAGGCATTCATATTCTCAATCTTACTCAAACAGCTCGATTCTTATCAGAAGCCTGTGATTTAGTTGCTAATGCTGCAAGTAAAGGGAAACAGTTTCTAATAGTAGGCACGAAATATCAAGCGGCTGATTTAGTAGCATCAGCTGCTACAAAAGCTCGGTGTCATTATGTAAATCAAAAGTGGCTTGGTGGAATGTTAACAAATTGGTCTACTATAGAGAAACGTTTACAAAAATTCAAAAACTTACAGACTAAGAAAAATACAAGGGTGCTTGAACAGCTTCCAAAAAAAGAAGCAGCTAATTTGGAAAGACAATTAGCTCAGCTACAAAAATATTTAGGTGGAATTAGATATATGACAAACTTACCAGATATTGTGATAATTGTAGATCAACAAAAAGAGTTAACAGCTATTAAAGAATGTATTAATTTAAATATTCCAACTATTTGTTTAGTTGATACAGATTGTGATCCAGATCTTACGGATATCTTAATTCCAGCGAATGATGATGCTAGAGCTTCAATTCGATGGATTTTAGATAAATTAACCTCAGCCATTCAAGAAGGTCGTTCTAATTCTATGAAAATTTCGTAATTTTTTTTTCTTTGTCTAAGCTGATAACGCCTTCGAGTTCATCACTGTTGTCAAACTTAAAAATATATTAAAATAACGATAAATCTTTTTAGTTCCAAAAATATATAAATATATATATATATATCTAAAATATAGAAATATAGATATAGATATATATATATCTAAAATATAGAAATATAAATATATATATATATATCTATTTATATCTAAAATATAGATATATTTTTCTATTTTTTTATCTATTTTTGTCGTCAAAAGAAGATTTTTATTTATAAGATAAATAAGATAAATAAAAAAGAATTATTCTTATAAGTACTATTTCTTATTCCATAATCAATCTTTCAAAGAGGTAATATGCATAGTGCACAATCTTCCATTAGCAAACTCACTAAATTATGCGAGATATCCAGTGTAGAAGTAGGTCAACACTTTTATTGGCAAATGGGTAGTTTTCAAGTTCATGCACAAGTACTTATAACTTCCTGGGTAGTTATTGCGATTCTACTAGGTTTAGCCATTTCAGCGACTCGGAACTTACAGGCTATTCCAACTGGTGGTCAAAACTTTGTTGAATATATTTTAGAATTCATTCGAGATTTAACTAGAACTCAAATAGGAGAGGAAGAATACCGTCCTTGGGTTCCTTTCATTGGAACTATGTTTCTTTTCATTTTTGTCTCTAATTGGTCGGGTGCCCTTTTTCCTTGGAGAATTTTTGAATTACCTCATGGAGAATTAGCTGCACCTACAAATGATATTAATACTACTGTTGCTTTAGCTTTGCTTACATCAGTAGCTTATTTTTATGCAGGTCTTCGTAAAAAAGGTTTAAGTTACTTTGGTAAATATATCCAACCAACTCCAGTACCTCTACCAATCAATATCTTAGAAGATTTCACTAAACCTTCATCACTTAGTTTTCGACTTTTTGGAAATATATTAGCTGATGAATTAGTAGTTGCTGTTCCTATTTCTTTAGTACCTTTAGTTGTTCCTATACCTATGATGTTTTCGGGACTATTCACAAGTGCTATTCAAGCTTTAATTTTTGCGACTCTAGCTGCGGCTTATATCGGAGAATCTATGGAAGGTCATCATTAAACTAAATTGATTTCTAATTTTATTTATTCAAATAAGAAGAAAAATATATGAGTTTTCATCATAATAAATAAAAATAAATAGTTATATTAAGTTAATATGAATAAATTACTACTACTATGAATATTCTATTATTATTGTTATATTAAATGAATATTACTATTTTACTATAATTATTATTATTATTACTACTATTATTATATTACGAATTATTAAGAATTATTACGAATCGATAAAAAAATATGAAAAAATGGTTTCACTTTTATTTGAGTTAACTAAATAAGAAAGTTCTAATACTTAGAATACTTTTCCTCAACGATATTTTGTTCCATTACCTATTATTATTCTTTTTTTTACTATGATATTCACATTTTTATTTTGATTATCTTAATCTTAACAAAAAAAAGTGAAATTGAATAATGAAACAAAATTTAAGTATAAATGATAGAATAAAGATACAAAATGGAAAATCCCTTTTTCTCATTAAGAAAAAAGGTAGAAATGAAAAAGCTTTACAAATTAGAGTTACCCGATTAGAATTCATTTTTAGATAAAAACAAAAAAAAACAAATTGTTTTCTTCTTTTTTTTTATCTTTTCTAATTCTTCTAAATTAAATATTTTTTTTCTTTTTCTCTTTTTTCTTTAATTAGTGATACTATCACTTTTATAAGAGACATTTCGAGTTATTAACTGCTTCAACTAAATCATTCTTTACTTTATCTTTAGTGAGCAATAGAGAAAAGGTTTTTATATTATTAACCAATTTCTAAATCTTAATCAGAGGAGATTACCACGAACCCGTTGATTTCTGCTGCTTCCGTTATTGCTGCTGGATTAGCTGTAGGTCTTGCTTCTATTGGACCTGGTATTGGGCAAGGTACTGCTGCAGGTCAAGCTGTAGAAGGTATTGCGAGACAACCCGAAGCAGAAGGTAAAACACGAGGTACTTTATTGTTAAGCTTAGCGTTTATGGAAGCTTTGACTATTTATGGATTAGTAGTAGCTTTAGCACTTTTATTTGCAAATCCTTTTGTCTAATATTAAAAAGTAGAAAGTTTTTTATTTTTTACTAATTTTCATTAAAACTCTCCTCTAATTCTATTTCTTTATTTAATTAAAAAAAAAACCTCTTTCTTTAAAGTTAGAGGATTAGAGGAGAGGTTAGTTATTTATAATATAACGAGTAAATAATAGAATTTTTTATACCCTTTAATAAAATATCTTATAATTTTAGTCGAGGGGAATTAGGGTAAGTAGAAGTAAGTAAAGTATTTTCTTTTACTTTATTGTTAGAAATAGGAGCTTAATATGGAATAGGGGGTAGCTCAGTTTTTTCATTTTTAAGTAGGATTGAATAAAAGAAACATACACTAAGACTTAACGAACCTATGATGGGAGAGAGAGTATGAGAAATTTGATCTTTCTTGTTATTCCTTTTCATTTTTGGCTTCCTGCAGAAAGTTTTAAACTAAACACAAATCTTTTAGAAACAAATTTAATTAATTTAGGTGTTGTGCTTGGTCTATTAGTTTACTTTGGAAAGGGAGTGTGTGCGGATTGGACATTTGAATAAAATTGCTGGGTTTTACCAGTTACACTTATAGAAAAGTGTATAATTTCAACGAATCACTTCTAGTCGAATAATCTGGAAGAACTATAGCATTTCGTAAAATCAGAAAACAAATCGTTTAACACTGATAGAAGAGAGAACACTCTAGATATGGTTAAAGCTAAACTGCTTGAAGTCTAGGCACAATTAGGGTTTCTTTCCCCCACTAGGCTATTCAAAAATGATAAAAAAATATATAGTTAGAAATTTGTTAATATATAACACTCATATTGATAATTTTTTTATTTTCTATAATATAACACTCATATTGATAATTTTTTTATTTTCTATAATATCTATTTTATCAAAGAAACTATTAATGAAAGTAAAATTTATTTACATTTTTTTGTTTTTAGTGTCGAATTGACAACCTATGTATAATATGTAATTATTCAAAAAAGCAATCTTGCTGACAATTAAATAATAAAAAAAGGAATAATTTTTTGTCAAAAGAGCCCTCAATAATAATAGAAATCTTTTTTTCTCTTTTTTTTTTTTTCAGATATATGAAAATACAGCCATTTAGGGGAAGAAGTATTAAGAAGTATTAAATAGTAGAGGGGGCAGACTCAGTCAGAAATAGATTTTTATATCTTTTACTATAATTGAGTAAGAAAGCCGTATGAATTGAAAGATTCATGTTCGGTTTGGGAAGAGATTTTTTATCCATGGATTTATGGGTAGAAATTCTACTTCCATTAAGTGATTTGTTGGATAAGCGTAAACAGACTATTTTAGGTACTATTAGCGATGCAGAAGAACGATATAGGGAAGCTACTGATAAACTTAAACAAGCCCGGATTCGTTTACAACAAGCTGAATTAAAAGCAAATGAAATTCGAATCAATGGACTTTCTCAAATGGAGAAAGAAAAGCAAGATTTAATTAATATTGCTGATGAAGATTTGAAACGTTTAGAAGATTCTAAAAATGCTACTATTCGTTTCGAAGAAGAAAGAGCAATTGAGCAAGTTAGACAACAAGTTTCTCGTCTCGCATTAGAAAGAGCTTCAGAAGTTTTAAATAATTGTTTGAATAGCGAATTGCATTCACGCATGATTGACTATCATATTGGTCTGCTTAGGACCATGGAAAGCACAACCGAATAGCTTTCATAGGTTTTATTTCTTAAGAAATTACTAATGAACGCTAATGGTAAATATTCGACCTGACGAAATTAGCAACATTATTCGTAAGCAAATCGAGCAGTATAATCAAGAAGTAAAAGTTATCAATATTGGTACCGTACTTCAGGTAGGAGATGGTATTGCACGTATATATGGTCTTGACAAAGTTATGGCCGGTGAATTAGTAGAATTTGAAGATGGCACTGTAGGCATTGCCTTAAATTTGGAATCTGATAATGTTGGAGTTGTTTTAATGGGGGATGGATTGAGTATTCAGGAAGGTAGCTCTGTCAAAGCAACGGGTAAGATAGCTCAAATACCAGTAAGTGATGCCTATTTAGGTCGTGTCGTAAATGCGTTAGCTCAACCTATTGACGGTAAAGGTCAAATTCCAGCTTCTGAGTTTAGACTTATAGAATCTCCTGCTCCCGGCATAATTTCAAGACGTTCTGTATATGAACCTATGCAAACAGGACTTCTTGCTATTGATTCTATGATTCCTATTGGACGTGGTCAGCGAGAATTAATTATTGGAGATAGACAAACTGGTAAAACGGCAGTAGCGACGGATACTATTTTAAATCAAGAAGGTCAAAATGTAATATGTGTCTATGTTGCTATTGGACAAAAAGCTTCTTCTGTAGCTCAGGTAGTTAATAATTTGGAGGAACGTGGTGCATTAAAATATACTATTGTAGTAGCAGAAACTGCAAATTCTCCAGCTACTTTGCAGTATCTTGCTCCCTATACAGGAGCAGCTTTAGCAGAATACTTTATGTATCGCAAACAACACACGTTAATTATTTATGATGATCTTTCTAAACAAGCACAGGCTTATCGACAAATGTCTCTTTTATTGAGAAGGCCACCAGGTCGAGAAGCATATCCAGGAGATGTTTTTTACCTCCATTCTCGTCTTTTGGAAAGGGCTGCTAAATTGAGTTCACAATTAGGTGAGGGAAGTATGACTGCTTTGCCTATAGTTGAGACTCAAGCGGGAGATGTTTCAGCTTATATCCCCACCAATGTAATTTCTACAACGGATGGACAAATATTTTTGTCAGCCGATCTCTTTAATGCAGGAATTCGTCCTGCGATTAACGTAGGTATTTCTGTATCCAGGGTAGGATCCGCAGCTCAGATTAAAGCTATGAAACAAGTAGCTGGAAAGCTAAAATTAGAATTAGCTCAATTTGCTGAATTAGAAGCTTTTGCACAATTTGCCTCCGATCTTGATAAAGCTACTCAGAATCAATTGGCAAGGGGTCAACGGTTACGTGAATTACTTAAACAATCTCAAGCAGCTCCTCTTGCAGTGGAAGAACAAGTAGCTACTATTTATACTGGAGTAAATGGATATTTAGATGTATTAGAAATAGAACAAGTAAAAAAATTTCTTGTTCAATTACGTGAATATTTAGTAACTAATAAACCTCAATTTGTTCAAATTATACGTTCTACTAAAGTTTTCACAGAACAAGCTGAGATTATTTTAAAAGAAGCTATTAAGGAACATACTGAATTTTTCTTACTTCAGGAACAAAAATAAAATAGAAGTAATTATTTTATAGTTTGATGTAAAAAAGACCCTTTTTTTTTGTTTCTCTTTCTTTGGCTTTTATTTTCGGGCTTCTTTTATTTTAGTTCTATAGCAGTTTGTTCTTTAGAAGTTATATAGATAAGAATATTTAGAAGTGATATAGATAAGAATATACTTCGATTTTTGCTATTCGAGTCTTATTGAACACGTCCAATAGGATTCGAACCTACATCAGAGGTTTAGAAGACCTCTGTCCTATCCATTAGACGATGGACGCTTCCGTTTTTCATATTTTGCTATACTATAAGTACGAATATTTTATTGCAAAGAACGAAATTTTTTTTTTCGTTCTTGCAATAAAAAAGAAAATAATCATATATATAAAGTGAAATATGGAAATAGCCAAAATTTGACAAATACAAAAAAGAAAAAATTATTATTATTCTGTTTTTGTGAGAAATTTTTGTGAGAAAGCGGAGAGGCGGGTAGCGGGAATCGAACCCGCATCAATAGCTTGGAAGGCTATGGGTTATAGTCGACGTTGATTTTTTTGGCCTACGTCTCTAATTCAGAACCGAACACAATAATTTTTTTTTATTCGGCTCCTCTATGAATCTATGAAATACAAAAAAAATTATTGATTTTTTTGTTTCTTTTTTTTCTTCCATTACATTCTAAAAAGAAACACTTAAGTATTTTTGTCCATAACATCTGTGTCAGTTTATTTATCTACAGAATTCTCTTTTAATATCTTTTGATAAATACTTCTTAGGTGGATCCTTTTAAGAAAGAAATATGAAGTGAAAGAAAACTTTATGAAAACTTCACATAATAAAAAAAGAAATCTTTCTAATTACTTTGTTCTTTATTTCTATTCTTTTTTTATCCTTAGGAGAATAATTTTTCACCGAGCTTAAACTTAAAAATGTATTAATCATTTTAGTAAACTAAAATGAGTATTTTATGGCTTGTGAGCTCCGATTCATTTTTAGAATTAACCGAAGATTTAGTTACGATGAAAAAGATACTTTAGTTTTCTATCCATAGATTTTTAGCTAATTGAAAAATAAAAATAATAATTGTTTAGATTTCATAAATATTCCGCTTTGTTATTTGAAAAGACTTCTCTCAATTATTATAACAGGAATAAAGCTTTTCCTATGGTTTTTTCGTAGGAAAGGATTCAAACCTTTATCATAGAAATAAAATGATTAATCTTCAATTTTTTATTTGAAGACCCTTCAACCATTCAGGTTGATAATATAACAAATCACACTTTTACCACTAAACTATACCCGCTGTAGATTAATTATAGTCATAAAATCCTTTTTATGTCCACCAGCGTAAAGAATATAAATATAAATATAAAAGAATAAAAGGAACAAAGAATGAAAAGAAGAAGAAAAAAAATTATTTTTCTCGTTAACCCTTTCTTTTAACCCTTTTTTTTTATCAAACTTTATCAAAAAAAAAAAAGGAAATACTTTTCTTTTTGTATATCTATCCCCGGAAATTCAGAAACTTCTTTAGTTTTTTATTTTCCGGAGATAATAACAAATAAAAATTACAAATTGCCTTTCCGAGCCGCTAGTAAAGCAATTACCAAGGGACCTGATACGATTATTGAAGCCAGAACAGTAAGTTGTGCTATAATTTCTAAATTCATTTCGTTTTAACCTCTCAAACTTCAATCTAAAATTATATAAAGAGAAAAATAACTTCGAATTACGGGTCAATTGTTACAACAATAACAATTATTATTTTAATAACTTAATTTACAATAACTTAATTTACTACTACTAATTACTATTAATTATTATACTAATTATCCTTTATTAATCTTTTTTTATTATTCTTACTATTATTTTATTACTATTATTTCATATTATTACTAAAAATTCATTATTATATAATGAATAGTTGCATTATTACTAATTAAAACAAAAAAATATCAATGAGAGTAAAATCAAAATAAAAAAAATCCAATACTTTTTTTTTATTTTTTTTGATTAAATAAATACTGTATATGCAATATGTATAGCTATCGAAGGCTAAGATCGGTACAATAATAAAAGCCTATCGATTGATTCAATTCAACATCCATTCTATTTTAGAAAAGTCAATTTTAGAAAAGGCTTCATTTATGGGTTAGAAACAAATTGAAATAATCTGTGGTTTATAATGTTAAATAATTAGGAGATATAAGGAGAAGATGGCATCAATCTCAGACGGTCAAATTATTGTAGCCCTTATAAGCGCCTTTGTAACAGTTATCTTAGCTTTGAATTTAGGTAAAGCATTGTATCAATAATTCATTTGGTATAAGTTTACCAAAAGGGGGCAGCCTGGCCAGTTTTTGGCTAGGCTGAAATTCATTCCTACAATAATAAAATGAATTTAAAATAGTATTTGCTTTAATAGTATTTGCTTTGAAAAAAAAAATGAATTCTATGTATATGTAAAAAATTCTATGTATCATCGTCATTATGCTACAAATATATATATATATATATATTATCTACTACTTATTAATACTTTTCACTATAGACTTTGACTTTAGTAGTATGTTAAATAATATATTAGGAATTTTTTTTTCTTCATTTTGGAGAGATGGCCGAGTGGACTAAAGCGGCGGATTGCTAATCCGTTGTACAAGTTATTTGTACCGAGGGTTCGAATCCCTCTCTCTCCGTTCCATGATTCATTTTTGAATTTTAATTGTAACACTTTTGATTTGAGAAGATTTTTTAGTAACTTCTTTATCTTCTTCTGAAAAAATAGAAGAAGATAAAAAAGAAATAGGAAAAGGAAAATTATTCTTTACGCCCGGGATTACGTTTAGGATCATTTGATAAAAATCCAAAAACAAAAAGAGAGACAAAAAATATAACCACTGTGTAGACGAACAGCTTAAGGGTAAGCATGACGTAATCTCCGAGATTATTACTAGTACTAGAAGTGGAATAGAATAAATAATTGAATATCGAAATATCTATTATATCAGAATATTAATAAAGTAAAGAACTACTTATTCTAATAAAATAAATATATATATATATATATATAATATATATAAAATACATTTTTTTGTTATTTTTTGTTAAATAATAAAAATAAAAGATTAAAGGAGTTTTTTTTTTTATATATAGAATATATTTCATTTTGAGAAGAGCATATACCATGATATTTATGGATTATTTGATTATGAATTTATATTAATCACATATTTATATATTATATATCAATTCTATTCAGATGGAGAAAAAGGGATTCGAACCCTTGTGAACTTAAATGAATAAAGTTCAAACGATTTTCGAGACCGTCGCAATTAACCACTCTGCCATTTCTCCGAAGATGAAGAAGTAGAAGATTAAAAAACATAAAAAGTATCAGGATGGTTTATCAAAATCAAACGAAATAATTTTTAAAAAAGAAAAAAAGATAATATTTATGTTTATACTTCTTTATCCTTCAGATTGCTCCTCTAAGTAAATTAGATGGAGTATGAAGTAGGTAATAATGAAATACTAATAATGAATCTTATTAGTCAAATTTAATAATTAATTATTAAATTTGTAAAGTTACCATGAAACAGGTAAAGTTACAAAAAGTGAAGTAAAAATTATTTTATTATTATTAGAAGTAGTAATAATAAGAAGTAATAATAATGAATGAATTATTTTTTATTATTTTTTTATTTTCATAGTAATAATAGTAATAATGCTTTTATCTTTTTATTTATTGCTACCCGTATTAATTAGATATAATGAATATATATATATATATATATTCATTATATATAATGTAATGATTTTTCTTTCTAAAACATTCTATTTTTATTCATCAATTAATCAGAAAAAGAAATAATCAGAAAAAAAAAAAAATAAATACTACTATTACTTCTACGAGAGAAGCTACGAGAGAAGAAAGTATGAGAGAAGGAAGTATTACTTTTGAGAAGAAAGTATTACTTTTATCCTCCAAAATAAGCAAGTGAAGTGATATAAAAAATGTTTCAATTAAGGCTTCCCAAAATTATCTTCCTAATATCCAAAAATTTAAGCTTTAATGAATTTTAGGTAAAACTAATTAGAATATAATTTGTCTTGTAAATAAAAGTAAGTATAAGGAAAAACGGAAACGTCGAAGAATTATCGAAAACTTACAGAAGCTTGCCAAACGAAAGCTAAAAGAAAGAAAAATAAAGGTATAATCGGCATTACATCTACAATTGGATCAAAAATAGCATAAGCTTCGGGTAATTTAACTAAGATAGTACTACTTAAATGAAAAGTATTTTCCAGATGGGTATAAAACGTAGCTAGCATTTTTCCTCTTTAATAAAAATTATGACAAGGATTAATTATAACATAAAAAACTTCATTAATTGAGAACAACTACAACTATTGGATACATCTTACTACAGGTTTTTCGAGGTTCAAAGAGGTAATGAATCTTATGAATCAAAAACTGATTGAAAAATTTCTCTATTTTTAACTTAGACTTCTTCGTCAATCGATTCAGAGAATTTTTAGCTATAAATCTATTGAATAGATTGACAAAACTTTTATATCTGGATTTACTAGCATTGTAAACAAGTGGGGCGTGGCCAAGCGGTACGGCAACGGGTTTTGGTCCCGGTATTCGGAGGTTCGAATCCTTCCGTCCCAGATTCATCTTTTTAAATACAGATTACTTAGACTAAAAAGAAAGATTAACTTGATTAGTACAAAAAAGTCATTAGTAAAAAAATTCATCATTTTATAACTATTCTTTGATTTATTTGATATAAAAAAAATTATCCGTTTAGATTATGATAATAGAGATAGATATGGCAAAAGATATTTGTGCAATGTAGAATGGAAAAGGATCATCTCATTGAAAATAGTAAAAAAATAAAAAATTCTATTTATGAAATTAGCTTATTGGATGTATGCGGGCCCCGCTCATATAGGAACGCTCCGGGTAGCCAGTTCTTTTAAAAATGTTCATGCTATTATGCATGCTCCTCTGGGAGATGACTATTTCAATGTTATGCGTTCTATGTTAGAAAGAGAAAGGGATTTTACTCCCGTAACTGCTAGTATAGTAGATCGACATGTATTAGCACGTGGATCTCAAGAAAAAGTTGTTGATAATACTATGCGAAAAGATAAAGAAGAATGTCCTGATTTAATTGTATCAACACCCACCTGTACTTCTAGTATTTTGCAGGAGGATCTACAGAATTTTGTGGATAGAGCATCTATTAGTGTTAATTCTGATGTAATTCCTGCGGATGTAAATCATTATCGGGTTAATGAACTTCAAGCGGCAGATCGAACTTTGGAACAAATAGTTCGATATTATTTAGATAAAGCTCGTAGACAGGGAAATTTGGATCAATCTTTAACAGATGTACCTTCTGCCAATATTATTGGTATTTTTACATTAGGCTTTCATAATCAACACGATTGTCGTGAATTAAAACGTTTATTACAGGATTTGGGGGTTAAAATTAACCAAGTAATTCCTGAGGGAGGTTTTGTAGAAGATTTAAAAAAATTACCAAAAGCTTGGTTTAATTTAATTCCCTATCGCGAAGTAGGCTTAATGACAGCCATTTATTTGGAAAAGGAATTTGGGATGCCTTACGTATCTACAACTCCCATGGGAATTGCAGATACTGCTCAGTGTATTCGACAAATACAGAAACATATTAATACATGGACCCTCATTTTGATGAATCAGAAACTTGATTATGAACCTTATATTGATCAGCAAACAAGATTTATTTCTCAAGCTGCTTGGTTTTCAAGATCCATCGATTGTCAAAATTTAACAGGAAAAGAAGCTGTAGTTTTTGGTGATGCAACTCATGCTAGTTCAATGACTAAAATACTTGCTCAAGAAATGGGAATTCGTATAAGTTGTGCAGGTACTTATTGTAAACATGACGCAGAATGGTTTGAGGAGCAAGTTCAAGGTTTCTGTGATGAAATACTTATCACAGATGATCATACTCAAGTTGGAGATATGATTGCTCGTTTAGAACCATCAGCCATTTTTGGTACTCAGATGGAACGTCATATTGGTAAACGTCTTGATATTCCCTGCGGAGTTATTTCTTCACCAGTTCATATTCAGAATTTTCCGCTAGGTTATCGACCCTTCTTGGGTTACGAAGGAAGTAATCAAATAGCTGATTTGGTTTATAATTCATTTACTTTAGGTATGGAAGACCATCTTTTAGAAATTTTCGGTGGTCATGATACTAAAGAAGTCGTAACTAAATCTTTATCGACAGATAAAGATTTAGTTTGGAATTCGGAAAGTCAGCTTGAATTAAATAAAATTCCTGGATTTGTTAGAGGTAAAACAAAAAGAAATACTGAGAGATTTGCACGACAGAAAGGTATAACAGGTATAACTGTAGAAGTAATGTATGCTGCTAAAGAAGCTTTAAGTGCTTAGAAAATCAAAAAAAGAGAAAAAGAATAAAAAAAAGGAAAGAGAAACTTGTGAAGAACTAAAACTAATAAAAATAATAATTTATTATCATTTATTAATATAATTAATTATTTATCTCATACAATTCAATCTAACTGGGTAATAGGAGTGGGTCGTATAATATCTGAAGTACGGGTAGATAAAAATGAAATAAAATTTTTATCTACTCTTATTCTATCATTCATCCAAATTCAAAAAATTATGGTAAAACTTCGTCTAAAACGGTACGGTAGAAAGCAACGTGTGACTTGACAAATAATATAGATTGTTTTTGCGGATCATAATAACCGCCATTTAAATTAGAAAAAAAAAAATGCTCTTATTTCAACATCTTTTTGAATAAATTCACTATTATGAAGCTTGATTAGTGATATAGTATTCCGATAGTCTATCTGTTAAGAGATATAATCTAAGGTTAAGTAAACTAAGAATTTATTGAAGGTTTGTTAGTCTACACCCAGTATTTATTATTTATTAATTATCAATCAATTCACGATAAATAGAAACAATTTTTGAATTAATTGAAATCTATAATCAATATGATATAGAAAAAATAAAAATAGAATAAAAGAGAGAAGGAAAAAAAAAATTGATTTCAAGTGAAATTCCTTATTTATCGAAAGATATGAAAAAGATTGATTAAAAGAAAGAGTGGAAAAGAAGAAAATGAGGTTGCTCTAATTTCTTCGACAAAAAAAAAAATAAAAAAAATTGCATTAAAAAAAAACCACCAGAATAAAAATTCAACCTAATGATTATGAAAGAAGCAGTCTAGAAACAAGAAAAAACCTATTTTATTATGTAACAAAATTCATTTCTTTATATATCTTTAATAAGTTTTATTTTCTTCCGGAAATGCAACAAAATTATTCAATTTATTCTTATTCTTCAAGAATATTTTTATTTTTCAATAAAATAAAAAAGTAAAATAGGTTAGAGACGACTTAAGAGGTGAAGAACTAGAATCTTTAATTAAATTATTGAATTAGCAAATACTTCTTTTCTTTTTTTCTTTTTCTAAAAAAGAAAAAGCACATACTTGAGTTATGGGGATATCTTCATCTTTTATCTACTAGGAGCAGAAAGATAAGAGCAGAGAGACTGAAAGATTGTTCTTTTGTCTTTACCTTTATTTCAAAGCCGTATGAGAAAAAAGTTCATATACAGTTTGATAGGGGGGAATACTTTTAGTTACCTATCCTAATAAAATACCTACCGAATCATTGCAATTGATGCTCAATCTCGAAGAGAAGGAAGAGCCCTTCAAGAAGTTGGTTTCTACAACTTAAGGAAAGATCAAACTCAATTAGATATTTCAGCTATTACTCAATTTATTAAAAAAGGAGCTCAACCTACAGAAACTGTTTATAGTATTTTCCAAAAAGCCGGGATATTTGAACAAATTAAGGCTAATCCTTAGGAGAAATCCATGAATCTATTATTTGGTTTTGCACAACTATTTCTCTATTACCCTTTCTTTTTCTTCTTCCTATATATTTATTTAGTTATTCCTATTCCAATGAGAGGTACGATTAATATAACTAATATTTTTGTAACGTTATTCAAATCTATAGGGATAAAATAAAGAAAATAAATAGTTATTGCTGAATAATTTTAGAAAATGAAAAAAAAAAAATGGATCTATTTTTTTTCATTTTCTAAAATTATTACATTTTTTTTTATTATATTTAGAGGCCTCAGAACAGAAATATATGATATTTTCTTATCTTATTCTTTAATTTATCTTATCATTTTATTATTCAAAAACAGCAAATTCTTATTCTTCGGATTAAGTGTAACCTACCTCTTTATTAAAGATTAAATTTTATGATGAAAATATTCACTATTTTTTTTCATCCTTTCATTATTGACAATAGTAAATGATATAGATATAATTTTCATATAAATATCTATATATATACATGTGTTGTGCAATTTTGCGTATCGATTACGTATATCATTAAGTATTATATATGGATATACACGTAAGTATGCATAATTGAATAAAATCAAAAAAGAAATATATCTATATATTTTTTAGATTTGTTTGTATAATTCCCTCTCATCATCGTATAGCTACTACAACAAAGTTATATATATATATATATATATATATATATACATATAATTTAAACTACCAGTATTCAATATTACCCCCATATCCTATGATTTAGTCATATTATTGAAAATTCTTTATAATCTAAAATAAAATGTAATGTAAAAAAAATAGAATAAATACAAGAGTATAAAAAATACAAGGTGAAAAAGTGGAAAAAATAGGTCGTATAAAGAGGTCATATATAAATAAATATATAAATAAAGAAAATAGAATATTTATTAAAATTTTATTAAAAAAAAATATAAATAAATATTTTATAAATAAATAGTAAATAATTATTTATTCTATGAATATATGAATATGAATATATGAATCTATTCTACGAATAGATAGATATTTAATAGACGAATAGATTTTGAAATAGATATTTAATAAATTGATATTTTATAATTTTAGAGAATATCAATTTGGGTTGCTAACTCAATGGTAGAGTACTCGGCTTTTAAGTGCGACTAAAGAATTTTCAACATTTAGATGAAGTTGAAATTTCATCCAAACCATTGGCAAGGTTTGTAAGACTACGACTGATTATTAGAAGAGACTCAATAGAAAAAACAGCATGTCGTTTCCTATTTCTTTTTTTTTTTAACAAAGTATTACAAGCATTATTAGAAACTAGAAAAAAAAAAAAGATAGAATAAGAGGATTCACTTTCATCTGTCTATTCACTTTCGTCTATCTAATAGAACATAGAAGTAAAATTTGTATAGCTTAAACAGTAAAAACAAATGACTATTGGATAAATATGAATAAATAGAGTCAAGAAGTTAAAGAGTTAATGGATAAAGCTGAATCGCTTGAATCATAAGTAAAACCAGAAGAACGAGTTTCTGTTCAAAAACTTATATTTTTGAACTTCTTTCACTAATTAGAAGTTAAAAGCAATTTAGTAGTCAATACGAAAGAATAAAAAAGAAAGAGGTTTATTCTTATTTATATTTAATAAATAGGTCTTCGCTTAAATTGAATCCTAAAAACTCAAACATTTGTTAAAGATTACAAGTTTGCTGACCGAATGAAATGATTTATGAGTCAGAAGAGCATTCAGTTATCAATCAAGGATAAACTTTTTTTCTTTTTTCTCTTTCTTTTCTTCCCATCTTTTTCTACTTTAACCTAGTTTATTTAAAGATTGAACTTAGTTTATTCAAAGAAGAGAATATTTTTTAAATAAAAAATAAAAAATAGGGAAGATTTCTAAATTCTAAATTGAATAAGATTTAGTAATAGATAATAGAATTTTTTTGTTTAATCCTTATTCGATTTTTCATAGATTGCACTATGTATCATTTTATATTTCAAAAAGTTGCTCTTATGAGAACTATAGCTAAATTTTTATTAAAATTTGAGAAACTACGACGAATAAGTAGAGAAAGCATTTCAAGACAAGAGCGTTTTTTATATCCACTTTTATTCCAGGATGATATTTACGCAACCGCTCATAATTGTTCTCAAAATGAATCAAATTTCGAAAAAAGACAAAAAAAACAAAGATTCCAATTTAAAAATTCCAAAAATAGTTTAAGTTTCTTATCTATAAAACGTTTAATTAGAAAGATACGTGAACAAAACTTTTTAGATCTTTCTACGACTCGCAATCAGAATCAATCTCTTGATTACAAAATCAAACCTTATTTCAAATCAATACAAAAAAGTTTGACCATAGTTTTGGAAATTTATTTTTCAGTTCCATTGCCATTTTTTCTAAAAAAGAAACGGAATAGTTCTCGATCCATTCATTCCATATTTTCTTTTCTGGAAAATCATTCTTTTCATTCAAATTGTATTTCAAATATTACGATACCTTATTTACCTTCTCCAGAAATATTTATTCGAATTTTTCGTAGACGAGTCCAAGATGCTCCTCTTCTACACTTTACACGATTATTTTTTCATAAGTATCGAGATTCCATTTTATTAGATATATCTTTTTTCAATTCTTCAAAAGAAATAACTAGATTATCTTCTTTTTCATGGAACTTCTTCTTTTATGAATTGGAAATTCCTTCAATTACTCTGTGGAATCATTTTTATGATTTTAAATCGTTATCGTATTGGACTTTACTCGATCAAACTCATTCTAGGAATAAATTGAAGTATCTTATAAAGTCGTCATGGATTTCATTCTCAAATAGAAACTTTTTCAAAAATTCTTCCTTTCATTATCTAAGATATGAAAATCATTTTATTATAGCTTCGAAAGATACTATCTATTCAAGTAAAAAGTGGAACCAATATTTTCTTAAAATTTGGCAATATTATTTTCATTTCTGGTTTGAACCACATAGAATAAATTTCAAAAAATTATTGGAACATCGTTTTTATTTTCTAGGCTATATCTTTCATATTCAACCTAGAAACATTATGGTTGAGGCTAGAGTTCTAAATAAATTACCTAGTACTTGTATTCCCAATAAAGAATTTTGTCCTATAGTCCCCATAGTACCTTTAATAAAATTTTTAGCAAATGCTAAATTTTGTAATACTTTGGGACATCCGATTGGTAAATTATCTTGGACTACTTTGACAGACGATGAAATTTTTAACCGGTTTAATCAGATTCGTAAGAAACTTTTACATTATTACAGTGGATGTTTAAATAAGAATGACTTATATCGAGTACAATATATACTTCGATTTTCATGTGCTAAAACTTTAGCTTGTAAACATAAAAGTACGATACGTTTTATATGGAAGAAATTTAGTTTAAGATTATTTTCAAAAATTTCCTTTTTGAAACGAAATTTAAATTTTTTTTCTTTTCATCAAAATGATATGAAAAAAAAAAGAAATTGGTTTTTGGACATTGTTGAATTTAGTTTTTTGGTGAATCTATTAGAAATAGGGAAGCGTAGCAAAAAATAAAAAAAAATTGGATTTATAAACAACTTATGAATCATAAGCAATTGCAAAAAAAAATGAAAAGTAAATTTGTGTCCTATAAAAAATAGGAAACTTATTATGAAATAGATATTACAAAATAGATATATAGGGAGAGCCGTGTGCAATGAAAAGAGCAAGCACGGTTTGGGAAGAGGTTTTTTGTTTTTCTCATTTGAGAAAGATTAATCTATCTACTTTCATCCGACAAGTTCCGGGTTCGAGTCCCGGGCAACCCAAATTATTAAGTAACATTTCTAGGTTTTAGATACTCATAAAGTAAAGAGAAGTAAAGAAAATGATTCCTAAAAAATAAATCATTTTCTTTACTTCTCTTTATATCTCTTCACTTCCTAAAAATAACTTCATATAAAAATAAATATTCTATTTTTTGAATTGGTTTGAATTGGAAATAGAAGCTTTTCTTTTTCTCTTAAAAAAAAAAATAAAAAAAAGAATATATATTTTTCATATAAAGCTTAAATTTTAAATAATCAATAGTTTAGATAGTTCTACTAAATTATTCATATATTGTATTATTGTAACAATATTCATTATTTTCGTAGATATGAGTGATATTACATTACTCCCATTATCCATACTTAGCATTAGGTGATTTTTTTATTATATTGGATGATTCTTTTCTTAAAAACTAATCAAAAATAATTTATTTGAACAAAGTTATTAAAAGTTATTAAAAGACAAAGACATTGCTTTTTTTTTTTTTTTGAGTAGGAACCAAAAAAAAGCAATGTCTTTGATTTTATAAGTTTAAATAAGTTAATTTTTTTAAATAAAGTTTCTATCCAATATTGATTGAAAATAATAATTAAAAAAAGAAATATCGGTTGACATAAGAACAAAAATTGTGTAATACTATAAAATAACAAGTTTCTATGCTTGGGGAACTTATTATTACTTCACAAACCAAGTTTTACCATGACCGCAACTTTAGAAAGACGCGAAAGCGCAAGCCTTTGGGGTCGCTTCTGCGATTGGGTTACCAGTACCGAAAACCGCCTTTACATTGGATGGTTTGGTGTTTTGATGATCCCTACCCTACTAACCGCAACCTCTGTATTCATCATTGCTTTCATTGCAGCTCCTCCTGTAGATATTGATGGTATCCGTGAACCTGTTTCCGGTTCTCTTCTTTACGGAAATAATATCATTTCTGGTGCTATCATTCCTACTTCTGCCGCTATTGGATTGCACTTCTATCCTATTTGGGAAGCTGCTTCCGTAGATGAATGGCTATACAATGGTGGTCCTTACGAACTAATTGTTCTTCACTTTTTACTTGGTGTAGCTTGCTACATGGGTCGTGAGTGGGAACTTAGCTTTCGTTTAGGTATGCGTCCTTGGATTGCTGTTGCATATTCAGCTCCTGTTGCAGCTGCTACCGCAGTTTTCTTGATTTACCCTATCGGTCAAGGAAGCTTCTCCGATGGTATGCCTCTAGGAATATCCGGTACTTTCAACTTCATGATTGTGTTCCAAGCTGAGCACAATATCCTTATGCATCCATTTCACATGTTGGGTGTAGCTGGCGTATTCGGCGGCTCTCTATTCAGTGCTATGCACGGTTCCTTGGTAACTTCTAGTTTAATACGAGAAACTACTGAGAATGAGTCTGCTAATGCGGGTTACAAATTTGGTCAAGAGGAAGAGACTTACAACATTGTAGCTGCTCATGGTTACTTTGGACGATTAATCTTCCAATATGCTAGTTTTAACAACTCTCGTTCCCTACACTTCTTCTTAGCTGCTTGGCCTGTAATAGGTATTTGGTTTACCGCTTTAGGTATTAGCACTATGGCTTTCAACTTAAATGGTTTCAACTTCAACCAATCCGTAGTTGATAGCCAAGGCCGTGTAATCAATACTTGGGCTGACATTATCAACCGTGCTAACCTTGGTATGGAAGTTATGCATGAACGTAACGCTCACAACTTCCCTCTAGATTTAGCTTCTGTTGAAGCTCCTTCCGTAAATGGCTAATACTTTTATGGTATGGGTTTGTAAATCTCACTAAAAAACAGAATAATAATCTAATTTTTAATTTAAAAACTCTAAATTTTTAAATTAAAAATAATGATTAAACTACAAAATGACCTTAGAGATTTCTAATCTCTAAGGTCATTTTGTCTTCTAAGATCGATAAAATAAATCGATTTTTAAGGGGCGGACGTAGCCAAGTGGATTACGGCTGTGGATTGTGGATCCACCACGCGCGGGTTCAATCCCCGTCGTTCGCCCATAATAATGAAATATATTGGAACTTTTTATATTAGAAGTAATTCTGACAAAGATTATTGTCCTATTTTTCTCGTACAAATATATGAAATATCTTCTTTCTTTATATGAAAAATCTTTGTTAGTTGACGAAAACTCTTCTTTGTGTCATCATAAATATGTGATAACATTACATTATAATTTTGGAGAATTCTAAACTATATGAAGAATAGTATTATCCTTTTGAAATATGGGGGAAATAAAATATATGTAATATAAATTAAGAAAAAAAAAAGATCATTAAATTTTTTATTCTTTTTTTATTCTTTTTTTATTTTTAGTAGATCAGCTTTGTGTAGATATATAAAGTTCCATCGAGATAAAGATTAGCAAAAATTAAAATATACAGGTTATTTAGTTCAAGTTTACATAAAAAAAGATTTACCTATTGAAAAACTTTATGTAACTGTTGCCAAAGGAAAATGAAACAGAAATTTTTAGAAAATAAATTTCCATATAAAAAATTAAAATTGGAAGAAATAAACAAATATGAATATTTAATAAATTCATGTATTAGCTGGAATTTAGTAAAATTAATAACTGGAATTTTTTTCAATCGGGAACATATTATTAAGCTTTTTGACCTACGAATTCTTAGTTCATTAATTTTACGCGACTTACGTAAGTCAAAAACTAATAGAAGTTTCATAATTAAAAGTTTTCCACTATTCATACTACCTATGTTTATTTATTGTATGAATTGTAGGAATATTGTTGAAATAAATAATTCTAATTTAGAGAGAATAATTTATGGAAGTATAAACTATAGAGAAAAAAGAGATGAGATATCAAGAAGATATTTGCATTCTTCAATGAAAGATTCTTCTATTCTTCTAAATTACCCTTCTTCTTTAGAAAGGAAAGAGAAAAAATATAAAAATTACTTACTAGGATCAAAAAATAATGTTTGGGTTTATAAGCAGAATATATTGAAGAAGGAATATATAAAACCTGGATATGACAAGATTGATTTTTATGATTCTCAACAGTGGAACACTTTAATTATAAAAAAAATTCTTCCTAGTTGGAGAATTTCTAATCAAACCATAGATAAGGTTAATATTTTATTAAAAGATAAGAATGTTGAAGATTTAAAGCATTTTTTTGAATATTATACTGATAATATAATGGATAGATATTATCATTGGAAATATTCCATAGACGTTATTTCTTATAATGATAGAAAAAACCAAGATAATTTAAATTTGAAAAAGAATTTAGAATTCTTGGATAATAAATTCTTTTTTTGTCTCATATCTGCTTTTTGTGAAAAAATGTTATTTGAAGTAGAAGGTGGCCTATTTAGGCATCGAAAAATCAGATCAACTTTGAATTTGAAAAATATGGAAAATTTTTCGGCTTTTGAAGTGACTAATAAAGAAATACTGAAATGGGGGCCGCATTGGTGGAAAAAACCAATTTTTCACATTTTCAATAATTATAATGAATCTGATCAAATTATAGCCAAATCTTTTCTTTTTTTAAAAAAAAAAAAAATTATTTTTTTTCAAAATTATACTGAATTTTATGTATGGCTATTCTACCAGGATTCTTCTTTTCATTGGCGAAATGATAAAAAACTTTTGGATACTGATAAAAATACGTTTAAGGAAAATTATCTTCAATTAATTGATCGAAAAAATAAATTGTATTCTTCTCAAAATAAAGATATATTATGGAATATTCTATATAATTTTTCGAATTATGTTTCAGATAAAATAAAAAAATCTGATCAATTTGCAAGATTTTCTGATACATCTATCATTAATTTATTTTTGATTAATCAAAATTTAGTCTATCATACAGAAAAAAATGGTGGAACAATTTATATAAAAAAAAAAAAAACTTGGGACGATAGTACTCGTTTTTATTCAAAGGAAAAGAAATATCTAAAATCTAACCCGGATTCTATTTTTAGTTTTATAGATTTTAATTTAATAGAAAAGATATGTTTCAAACCTAATAAATACTTTTTAAATTTCTTTCTAGATACGAAAGATACAAATAAAGAAGGTATGACAAAATTAAAGATTCATTCTTATGATCCTTCTTCTCTCATTGAAAGTAAACAGAGATATTTTAAATTTAGTTATTCTCATAAATTTATTCAAAAAGATTTTTCCTTTTTTTGGATGAAAGAACGTTTTATGAAAGATATTCATTATTTCATGGAAATTTTATTTTCGAATAAAATAAAAATAATTAATAATTATTTTCGAAAATTCATTAGTCATGCTTTTTTAGACATATCGTTGTCAATTGATGAATCAATTATGAGTTTTTGTGTAACTGACAAATATATTAGAACTTTTCAGTCAAATAAAAGTCAAACTAATATATTATTAGAAAATTATATACTATCAGATACTAATAGAATAAAGAATCTCTGGAAGGTAAGAAAAAAATTTAAAAACGCTTTTTTTGTTTCTTCAATATCAAATCTCAAATATAAAAGGATTCAGCCAAATAAATCTAATTCAAACAAATTGAAGTTCATTTCTTTTCTAAATTGGAATTTGTCTCACAATGGTTTTTATTTATGTTGGTCAATCCTTCACAAGTATAACAAACAATATATATTCAATAGGTATGTCAAATTGAATAAAAAACTTGTAAAAAAAATAGAACAATTCCATTTGTTAATCACTAAACCTAATCAAAATTATGATGAAATACTTTACTCTGATCTAGAAGATGAGGTAAGGAATTTTGATAAATCAAAAATAAATAAATTAAATTCTAAATTCTTTTTGATTTCGTTGAACAGTATTCCTAAAAAAGAGAATTTGACTAATCAAGTGTTTCCGAAAAAAAGGAAAGCTTCTTCTAAAGAAAAAATTGAAAACTATATATCTCCAGTAATTTATAATAAAAAATGGAAATTGTGGTACAATTTAAATAAAGAAAGTTATCAATGTTTTGGTAATGCATTAAATAAATATTACTCTATATACAAATATAAGTTTTGTTTAATAAATAAAATAAAGATATTTTGGGTAGAAAGAATAGAAAATGCAAAATCCAGTAACTTTACGCGAAAAATAGTCAACCAACATTCATCCAATTGGAAAAAAAATAGAAAAGAATGGTCTGATTATAATATTAAACGTAATAAATATATTAATTGGAATTCGTATATATATCAAAGTTTTGGTAGGACTAGAAACTTGGAAAAAATTTCAATTTGGTTTTCTGATCAATATAATACTTCGAAAGAATGGTTTAATCAAATAGAATTTCTTAATACTCGGATTTGTATCACATACTCCAAAAACCTTGAGAAATATGATTATTCAAAATTTTCTTTTATTTCTAATACTTCACTAAATTCCCTAGTAAAATCTAGTTATAATAAAAAAAATATACCTTTGAAAAGAAAAGTTTTACATAATTATAACTTATCAAGGAATTTAGTAAGATTGATTGACAATAAATTAATACCACAATCATTTATTAATAAAAAATTAATAAAGAATATCATTATTTCTTTTTTAGATAATGAAATAAATCATGATATTTGTATACAATTTTCCAAAAAAATTCATTTTCCTTGGATATATAAAAATCGGAACAATGGTTTTAATTCAGTAAAAAAATGTAATAAAAGATTAATGAAAAAATGTTTTCATAATACTAATAAAATAGAATTTTTGGATTATTTACATGGTTCCCATTCTAGATATGACGAAAGACTACCTTTTTTTATAAAAAAAATTCATATTAGAAATTATGATTTTACATATAAAAAATTTTTAAAATTTTTGCCTATATATAATCATATTCATTTTATGTCTATTGGTAAAATAAAACCATTTTTTTTTAAACTTAAAACAAATATTATTTTATCTATTCAATCCCAAGTATTTAACCGTTTATTTTTTAACTATTTACAAAAAAGTTGGAACTATACTTTGGTGTTCTTGACTAATTACCTATATAAATTATTAAATCTATTCATTAAAATGAATTCATCTATTTACGTAGAAACAGATAGATATTCCATACAAAAAGTTTCAACTCTAACTTATTCAGAACCAACAACACTCAAATTGAAAGGAACTTATTATTGCAAACTTTTTTCAGAGGAATCAACTTTGGAGAGGAATAAATTCAATCAATACTTCCAATTCTCATCGAAACCGAATCGAAGTCATATTCAAAATCAATCTTATAAAAATGATTTATCGTATGATTTTCTTCCTAAAATTAGGAATAATAATAATAATAATAAACTTCAATGGATCAAGAAGTCATTCTTGAAGTCAAATCTGAACGAGGGGTTTAAATATTTAGTTGAAGAAGGATCTATAGGTAAAATAAGCATAAATCTTAATTTATATGAAAGAAAAAAAAATATATTACCTTATTTTTCATCAAGCATAATGAATTTTTTGGAAGAAAATAAAAAAACTGAAGTATTTAAAAAATCTTATTTCTTGAAAAAATGGTATTTTTTTCAAAATTATACTTTATGGTTTTTCACTTCTCAATGGTGGAAATATTTAAATAATGTACTCTTAGAAACATTTCCAGAAATATTATTAAATACTACTGATCAATCTAAATATATTTCATATAAAACTATGCAATATATAGAAGAAACATTGAAAAATGTAAAGAAAAATCTGGAATTTATGTTAGAAACTTCTATTTTCAATAAATTTTATAGAAATTCAGAGATACGTTTATTGAAACAGATTCATAATCAACAAGGTTCAATATATATATATATATGGTCACATTTTAATTTTATTAATTTACCGAATGCTCCCTATTTGACTATAATAAGCTTATCTTTTTTTGGTTACTTAGCCTTTCAAAATTATTTTTCTACTTCGATAGGTTTAGATTATATTGATTCATGGAGACATTTCAAAGTAATTCAATATTTAAGAGATCCATTAAGAGGATCTTACTTAGAAAGATGGATGTATCAAAATCAAACTCAATTCATTAGAACGGAATCTATTTTTAGGCTTCTTTTAAAAAATATTATATATTATATAAAAAATGGAAGATTTTTATTATTTACCATAAGAAATTTAAATACATGGTTATTCCATAGTAAAAGTTTAGACATTTCTCGAAGAAAAAAAGAATTATTAGTTCAATCTGTAATAACAGAAGAAAGCATTTCAAAATATGGATTAGAATTCAAATTCAATCACAAATTAGTAAATTCTGATTTCGGTTATGAATTTTCTCAAAAACCGGGATTTTCTTATTTAAAATATTTAGCAGAAACTTATCAAAAAGATTTAGTCAATTATTCTTCTTATTCTTTTCACTTAGCTGAAAAATGGATTTTACTAGCTTTCTGGAAAAGAATGATCTCTTCACGAAAATTATGGCAAACCAAAAATCTGAATCATAATTTTTCTAGAATACCAGTTCCATTCCAATTAGAATTATTTCCTTCTAAGGGAATTTTACTTGTAGGTCCTATGGAAATAGGAAGATCTTATTTAATCAAAAATTTAGCGGCAGATTCTTATGTTCCTTTAATACAAATATCTATAAGCAAACTTTTATATAACAAACCAGATGTTATAACTGAAAGTTGGATAAATATTTTGATGGAAAGTCTTCGAAGATTAACTCTTATTTTAGAATTAACAAAAAAAATGTCTCCTTGTATAATGTGGATTCAAGATATCCATGAATTAAATGTAAATCGTTCTACTCAAAATGTAGAATCTGATCCGACTTCTTTACTTGGTGTTTTTTTAAAATATTTTCATACCGAATTTCTTGATGAAAGTACCAAAGGTATAATTATTATCGGTTCTACTCATATTCCTAAGAAAATCGATCCAGCTTTAATTTCTCCAAATCGATTAGATAAATTAATAAATATACGAATGATTAATATATTCGAACGACAAGAGAAATTTTCTATTCTTCTACATAGTAAACGTTTTTACTTTAAGAATAAATTGATTCATTTAAACGAGTTTGCATATAGAACTATGGGCTATAATGCAAGAGATTTAGTGGCACTTGCTAATGAAGTTTCATTGATCAACACTATTCGAAATGATTCAATTATTCATATAAATAGTTTAAGATTAGCTCTCCACAGACAAACCTTAGGTTTTACATATATGAATAACAAAATTTTATTTTGTCAGAATCAGGGAATACTTCTTCATAAAGTAGGAAGGGCTATTATACAAAATTTATTCATAAAAAATTTTCCTATGAATCCTTTATATATAGGTAATGACTTATGGAAAAAAAATTTTTATTATTTGTCTGAATGGTATTTAGAACCTTCCGTAACCGAACCCACCATAAAGGAATTAACTATATTATCCTATATTCTAGGTTGTTTAGCTGGATTAGCAGCTCGAGATTCTTGGTTTATATTAGAACATAAACGTGAAAATTTTATTCCTCTCAATAAATTTGTTGAGGATGATTTCGATTTAGCTTGTGGTATTTTAGAAAGTCTCTTAGTAGAGTTTTCCTGTTTAGAAATATTTAAAAGTAAATCTATTCCTAATAAAATCGAATTTTTTCCTAAAACTGAAGCAAGCTATTCTTTTAATATGATGCAAAGAGGAATTCTTTCTATAACGAATAATCAATTCATGTATAAACACGATGAACTACGAAATAGATCTGTATTTAAGAGAACGGTTCAATATAAAGAGAAGCTATATGAATTAGCGAATGAAACAACTTGGGCTCCTAGGATATGGCGTCTCAGTTTCATTCGAAGTAATTTATTTGATTGGATAAAAAGACCTAATGAATTTGAATCTTTGTATAGCTTTTGGTTTTTTAAGAAGAAGGAGCAAACTTTTTCTAAAAATTCACAAGAAAATTTGAATTATAGTCAAATTGTGCAATACAAAACCAAAGAACAACTTCTTTATGAAAGGATTTTATCTAGAATAAGACGAAGAAATGTGCAGGAATTAGAGTCTCAATTAGCTTCTATTTTATCGGAAGATCAAATAGAAATATTAGGATTTTCCAAATTATCTACGCAATATCGTATAGAATATCAATTATTTAATAAACCAATGTTATTTATGGGAGGACGCTTTATTTGGGATCCTACCGGTTTCTCATTTAAAACTCGTCACTTTGTTTTTTCACGTCGAGAATTATTTATAGATGAAGAAATGCTGAGAAGACTCTACGTTACTTATGGAGCAAGAAGAGAGCGAGAAAGATCTCGTTCAAGTCAAAAGATTAAACAGTTTTTTCTTCGTTGTGGATATGGTCGAAATTTTATGAATAATTTATCCATTGGTTGGTGGAATCAATTATCCTTTGCTGAAAAATATAATATTGAGATCTTTAAACGGATTGAAGAGATTAGTGTTCAATTGAAGCATCCACAAGTATTTACTCCTGTATATTTATATCAAAGTTGGTTGATTGAAAATTCGAGAGAGAAACTTTCTCGTTTTGACTTATTAAATCATCGCCGAAGATGGATCAAATTGAATAATAAATCATTTCATGATTTTTCGATTCATAGTACTTTATTAGAAAGTTATAAGTATTTACTGAATTTCTTTATATCTAATAAAATATTATTGAATGGAATGACAAAAATATTATTAAAAAAAGGATGGCTTTTTCAAAATGAAATTGAACATTTTATTCATATAATAAAAAAAGAAAAAAATAATAGATAGTAGGAAGAAAATGAAAAAGATCAAAAAAATAAGAAAAATTTTTCTTATTTTTTCAATCTTTTTTCCAAATCTTGCTGTTAATTATTACTCTCACTCTATCTTATTCTAATTTAGAGGTATATAAAAAAAATGATCAAGAAAAGCTTGAATCAGAAAAATTTTGATCTAAATCTTTTAGTAGGATGACCTATATTATATATTCCAATAAGGAAAAACCGATTTGAAAAGAATAAATAGAAAAGTTTAATGAAAGAAAAGAGAGTATAACATTCGTGAATATCCATATATTTATCAATACTTTTTTTATTTCTCCTCCCTCTTCCATTTCTAAAAACTTTAAAAAAATCTTCCATTTCTCTTCCATTTTTAAAAAAACTAAAATGATATATATATATATATATATATATATATATCATTTTAATCACTATGTTTCTATAAGAAACAAAATATCTATGCTAAATAAAAGTAGAATGTGTAGGTGCTTTTATGTTTCATAGATTTTATTTATTATTCCTCCAATTTAGAGTTACTGAATATAATACTTAGTTTATTAAGATCTTCACAAAAGTTTATGCAGCATTACAAGATATAGGAATAAAAGTAAATAAAATAGGAAGAAGAGTGAATAAAATTCAAATATAAAATTAAGAATAATTATAAGAGAAGAGGAAATAAGAGAAGAGGAAAAAGAATTAAAGAAGGAGTCAAAAATGAAAAAATATATCAATCAATTTGATACTTTAGTATTCCTAATTAATTAATATGTGTTTTAATTAATATATGTGTTTTAATTAATATGTGTTCCTGATTACTTAACTCTTTTATTTAAACTTTTATTATACTTTCTTTCTTTCTTTTTAAAAAATTTGCATTTTCTTAATTAATTTGCATTTTCTTGATTATTTAGAATATGATTATTGGGGAAAATAATCATATTCTAAATAATCAAGTTTACCTATTATTCTTTCTCCTTTCCCTTATAAAGTTTCTTTTATAAAGATAAAGAAAGCATGATCGAATTTTGCATAGTCAATTTCTAAAATCGGGATTGACGGGGCTTGAACCCGCAACTTCCGTCTTGACAGGGCGGTACTCTAACCGATTGAACTACAATCCCAATTGATACAATTTCCATTATTGTAATTGATCTAAAGCCTATATGTCAAACTACAATTACTTATTATTCATAAAAAGAAAGATTTTCGTTGTGTAGGATTAAGAAAAGAAGGATAGTACAAAGAGTACAAAGTAATAGGAAAGATAGTACAAAGTAATAGATAGTGGAATAGACATAATGAGATAAAAGAAGACTTGACATTGGGTCGAGCTGGATTTGAACCAGCGTAGGCATTGCCAGCGGATTTACAATCCGTCCCCATTAACCACTCGAGCATCGACCCAAGTAAAGAAATAAATAAATTCAATCTGAATTTCTTTTTTTCTATTACTTCATCTTACAATTACTTCATTTTACATCGATACAATCTACAACTATATTGGATATAAATATAATTAGGAATATTCCTCCTCATTTTTGGAGTTGCTGTAGTACCCCCAGGGGAATTCGAATCCCCGTCGCCTCCTTGAAAGAGAGGTGTCCTGGGCCACTAGACGATGGGGGCTTGATCCTTTTATTCATATTACTCAAATCACTCCTCACTGTCAAGAGTTTATTCTAGTAATCCTTCTTATTTCTATTTCTAATTAGTAATCAAAAAATTTTTTGATTATACTATTTTTTTAACTTAGTTAAATTTTTATTAGTTATCTCAACCTCTTTAAGATTTACTTTTTATAATGACTTTTCTTAATTAATTAAAGAATTAATAATAAATTAAAGCTTAAATTAAAATAAAAGTTACGTCTAAGTGTATGTACCTAAATTTTTAATTAGGAATGAAAAGAATTTGGATTTTTCTACTATTTTTGACATTATTTTTACATTACTAAAAAGTAACGTTATTTTCTATTTATTATTAGACATTTCGATACAAGAAAAATGTTTATTAGAATTAGAAAAACTCTATTAGAATTAGAAAAAATGAAAATTAGAAAAAAAGTCTTTTTGACATAATTTCAAGAATAGTGAAACTATCTATATAAAAAGAACTCATTTTTTCTCCTTTTTCAATATTTTTAAATAAAGGTATAAGATCTAAAAAGGCTATGAAGTTTTGATTCTAAAGAAAAGATTAATTAAAAAGATATAAAAAATTTATTATATCTTATATATATAATTATATCTTATATAATATTATATATACAAAAAAATATAAAAAAAATACATATTATTTCTTATTTTTATATACAAAAAATACATCTTAATATAATATAATATTAATATATCAATAGATATATTGAATATTTTACTTTATAAATACTGTAATGTAAAAGATCTATAGATAATACTTCTATTTATATCCAATTTTTTGTTATGGGAGAAATTATTACTACGAGTATTCTTGTCTATGAAGTTTCTAAATTATTAGGTAATTCTAAAGTTTTAGATCGAGTAAGTTTATATGTTCCTAAAGCTTCTTTGGTAGCTCTTTCAGGTCCTTCAGGTTCAGGAAAATCTAGTTTATTACGAATAATAGCAGGTCTTGACAGTCCCAATCATGGAAGTATATGGTTGCACGGTACAGATGTAACTAATGTTTCTACTCAATATCGACACATGGCTTTTGTTTTTCAACATTACGCTCTTTTCAAAAATATGACTGTTTACGAAAATATTTCTTTTGGACTTCGTTTAAGAGGATTTTCCTATCAGAAAATTAGAAATAAGGTAAATGATTTGTTAGATTGTCTTCGCATTTCAGATATTTCATTTCAGTATCCAGGAAAACTCTCGGGGGGTCAGAAGCAACGTGTTGCTCTTGCTAGAAGTCTAGCAATTAAACCAGATTTTCTTTTACTAGATGAGCCTTTTAGAGCATTAGATGGAGAATTACGAAGACATCTTAGTAAATGGTTAAAACGTTACTTGAAAGACAATGAAATTACAACAATTATGGTTACTCATGATCAAAAAGAAGCTATTTTTATGGCTGATGAAATTATGGTTCTGAAGCAGGGTCATCTTTTACAACAAGGAAGACCAAAAAATATTTATGATGAACCAATTGATTATTTTGTTGGTACTTTTTCAGGATCATTTATTGAATTTCCCCAATCAGAAAAATCATTGAATGCTTCATATTATAATACTAGAAAATCAACAAAAAGAGATTGCATGCCATTTCTTTCTGATATAGTATGGGCTCAGATATTTACTAATCAATCAAGGCATCACTATCCTTTTTTTCTGAGACCTTATGAATTGCATCTAGAATCTCAAATAGATTTAAAAGCAATACCTGTTCAAATAAAAAGAATTATTTATAAAAGAACTTTTGTTCAATTAGATTCATTTATCATTTCTTCTTCATGGAACATTATTATTCCAATAGGTTATCAAGCTTTTCGAAAATTGAATATTCAATCTTTCATGCAAAAGCTCTATATAAAGCCTAGAAATCAAGTTTTTTTACGAGCTTATCCTAATATTAAAAAATTAACTAGTGAATAAAATCAAATTATTATATTAATCTATTCTTTTTTGATTATTCATTATTTGTGTGTAAGCATCTTTTTTTTTTTCCTCTTTTTCAATAGTTTTTTAATAGTAATATATATCTATTCAAGATGAATATTCAATTAGATCATTCTTTTTTTATCTAAAAAAAAATATATATATATATGGTTACTTCAATATAAAAGTTTCTATGGTCTGGTATATTCTTATTCATATTTACTTCTATTCTACTCACAAAAGTTCCACCTTAGCTCATTACTTTTTCTGCATATTCCACTTTATCTCTTGCTTATGCCATTCCAGAATATCAAATTTTTATTTAAACAATTATTCTCTTAAATTATCTTTCGTCTCAGGCCATTTTAGAAATACTAAACTTTAACTAACCTTTCATTTTGGTAACTTTCATTTTGGTAAAATGAAGAATATTGTTAAATATTAAATACAATTGAATATAAATCAAATATAACCTTAATATAAGGAAAAAACTAGTAGAATTTCATATAAAGTAAATATAAAAAGTAAATATAAAGTAAACATTTTTAGATTTTATACTATACAGAAACAGAATCAATTTTTTCTCTTTGCAGACTAAAATAATGGGAGAGAAATAGTAGTATTAATTTTTGAATATTTTTTTTTCTGTTTGTTTTTTCTTCTATTTTTTCTGTTCTTTTTTGATTCGACAATTAATACACTTAATCCACTTAAAATAATCCACTTAAAAAAAAAGAAAAAAATGCCTCTTTCTTATTAAAGAATGTTTAGACTTATGTTCTACGAATAGCCTTACGAAAAAAAATGATAGGTAAAATCCAACATAGTTAAAATATGGAATATATTTCAAACATTTCACGAAAGATTGAAGAGAAAAACTAAGATTTGTTAGGATTGTTCAATTAGAACTAGGATAAGGCTAATAGACCAGAAAGTTCAATTTTACTTATGATTTCTGAAATTTTTTATTAATAGTTAATGTTTGGACCTAGCTTGTACGTAGCTTTGGGGGGCTATATGTGGGCTATGTCCAAACATTAACTATTAACCACAGAATATTTAATAGTAAATAGAAGGAGTAGGAGTAGAGAAAGTAGAAGGAGTAGAAATATAGAAAGATTTAAAATATAAGATATACACGATAAAAAGACTTTTCAAAATTAATTCTTAGTTTTACCCTTTTACCTGTAAGTTATCTAGAACTAGCATACGCCACTTAGAAACCAGATAAGTCTATTTAGACTACACTTAGTCTATTTTTTTTCACTACTAAAAAGGCAAAAAGTAGAAAGAATCATACTAAATCTTTAAATTTTTCTTTATTAATAAGAACTAAGTTGACAATTCCAATTTTTCATAGCAAACTATACAAAATTTTATACTAGTTTTTTATTCATTGCCCTTTTAACTCAGTGGTAGAGTAACGCCATGGTAAGGCGTAAGTCATCGGTTCAAATCTGATAAAGGGCTCATAAAAAAAAAAGAGTTTAAGAAGTAGAAACAGTATATAAATAAAAATACTTTTTTATTTTTTTATTATATTAATAAGAAGAATTAATAAGAAGAATTCCTAAGAATTATGAATTCTTTATTGGTTCATTTTTTCATTTTTGATTTTTATTCTATTTTTTCTTCCTTCATGTTGTTATTACTTCTCTTTTATCCTGTTCTTTCTTACCATTAAAAAAATGAAATTTATGATAATTTTTAGAGATTTCTTTCCAAATTATTTACACTACAATTTTATAAAAAAAAGAATAATTTTTCAAATCCAATATTTCAACTTAGAAATAATAAAAACAGAAACTTTTTTATTATTTCTTTATTATTTCATAGTTGAAATATTTATCACGATTAGTAATATATTTAAATATAAATATAGTTTTTAATACTAAACCATTCTAAAAATTGATTATTTTTCAATTTTTCATAAAAAAAAAAAAAGGAAAAGAGTATACTAGAGTATACTATATAAGGAAAAAAAAAAAATAGAATGAGAATATTTTTTTCATTTCATATTTTGTTAATCTTACAACATTATATTATATCTTTAATGATAATTGGGAGTAGATTCATTTTATAAAAAAAATATTGGTAAACTTGACCTATTCTTTTTTTTTTAATTTAGCTATTCTGATATTGGAGTTTACTAAAAATGATAACGCAAAATTTTTATTCTTATTCAAGAATATTCTATTTCTAATCAATCATTCCTAATCAATCATTAATAATAAATCATTAATAATAAATCAACTATTAAGTAGTTTTTTTTTTAAGTTTTGAAATATAAGTTACTTAGAATAGAAGTGAAAAAAAAAAAAAGTAAAGTAAGATACTGAAAAATAGAAATATAGTTTCAATTATTGAATGATGTAATCAACTCCTTTTTCTTTCACATTTATGTTATACAAATGTTATATAATATTAGATTCTATAAAAAGGATAAAGTAATATTAGATTCTATATAAAATGAAATGGTTTTTTTGTATGGGAAACAAAAATAGAAAAAAAATATGGATATACTTTTGAATAAGGATAAATAATTAATATTAAGTTTTAGGGACGTTAAGATAAGAATTTATATTCAATTTTCATCAAAAAGAAGTAATTTAATAAACCGAAGGAAAACTTATTAATTAAATATAAAATTACTATTAATTTCGTTTCGATTTCCTATTAAATATTCGTAATTAAAGATTGAATAAAATAAGAAAGTATTTATATAATTGATTATTGAGATTAATAAGGAAATATTGGCTTCACGAATCGAATCAAGTAGGATCTTAAAAAAGTTAATTTTTTTTTCTTTTCTTTTGAAAAGAGAACTATAAAATCAATATTTATCAATCTCAAATCATTGTATTTGAAAAAAGGGGTGCTTTAAAATGGTTGAAGTAGTTTAATAGGAGAATGACTATGACTATAGCCATTGGAAAGTCTTCTGAAGAAGCAAAAGGTTTATTTGATAGTATGGATGACTGGTTAAGGAGAGATCGCTTTGTATTTGTAGGTTGGTCTGGCTTATTGCTTTTCCCCTGCGCCTATTTTTCCCTAGGTGGATGGTTTACAGGTACAACTTTCGTAACTTCATGGTATACTCACGGATTAGCTAGTTGTTATTTAGAAGGCTGTAATTTCTTGACTGCGGCAGTTTCTACGCCGGCTAATAGTTTGGCACATTCTTTGTTGCTTTTATGGGGTCCCGAAGCACAAGGAGATTTCACTCGTTGGTGCCAATTAGGCGGTCTATGGACTTTCGTAGCTCTTCATGGTGCTTTTGGTTTAATAGGCTTTATGCTACGCCAATTTGAACTTGCTAGATCTGTACAATTACGTCCTTATAATGCAATCGCTTTTTCTGGTCCAATTGCAGTTTTTGTTTCTGTATTCTTGATTTATCCTTTGGGTCAGTCTGGTTGGTTTTTCGCACCTAGTTTTGGTGTAGCAGCTATTTTTCGATTTATTCTTTTTTTTCAAGGTTTTCATAACTGGACTTTGAACCCGTTTCATATGATGGGAGTTGCCGGAGTTTTAGGTGCCGCTCTGTTATGCGCCATTCATGGGGCTACTGTAGAGAATACTTTGTTTGAAGATGGTGATGGTGCAAATACATTCCGTGCTTTTAACCCAACTCAATCTGAAGAAACTTATTCCATGGTAACAGCTAATAGATTTTGGTCTCAAATCTTTGGTGTTGCTTTTTCTAATAAGCGTTGGTTACATTTCTTCATGTTATTTGTACCAGTAACTGGTTTATGGATGAGTGCTATTGGAGTCGTTGGTTTAGCCTTAAACTTACGAGCATATGACTTTGTTTCTCAAGAGATTCGTGCAGCGGAAGATCCCGAATTTGAAACTTTTTACACTAAAAATATTCTTCTGAATGAGGGTATTCGTGCTTGGATGGCAGCTCAAGATCAGCCTCATGAAAACCTTGTATTCCCCGAGGAGGTCTTACCCCGTGGAAACGCTCTTTAATGGAACTTTAGCTTTGGGTGGTCGTGATCAAGAAACCACAGGTTTTGCTTGGTGGGCCGGTAATGCTCGACTTATCAATTTATCTGGTAAATTACTAGGTGCCCATGTAGCTCATGCTGGATTAATAGTTTTCTGGGCTGGAGCCATGAATTTATTTGAAGTGGCCCATTTTGTACCAGAAAAACCTATGTATGAGCAGGGACTTATTTTATTGCCGCATCTAGCTACTCTAGGTTGGGGTGTAGGTCCTGGTGGAGAAGTTGTGGATACTTCTCCCTATTTTGTATCTGGAGTACTTCATTTAATTTCTTCCGCAGTTTTAGGTTTTGGAGGTATTTATCACGCTCTTATTGGACCAGAAACTTTAGAAGAATCTTTTCCTTTTTTTGGTTATGTATGGAAAGATAAAAATAAAATGACAACTATTCTGGGTATTCATCTTGTTTTACTAGGCCTTGGTGCTTTTCTATTGGTATTCAAGGCTCTATTTTTCGGGGGTGTATATGATACTTGGGCTCCCGGTGGTGGAGATGTAAGAGAAATTACCAATCTTACGCTTAGTCCGAGTATTATATTTGGTTATTTACTTAAGTCACCTTTTGGTGGAGAGGGATGGATTGTTAGTGTAGATAATCTCGAAGATATAATTGGGGGACATGTTTGGTTAGGTTCTATTTGTATCTTCGGAGGAATTTGGCACATCTTGACCAAACCTTTTGCGTGGGCTCGCCGTGCTTTTGTATGGTCTGGAGAAGCTTATTTATCTTATAGTTTAGCCGCAATTTCGGTTTTTGGTTTTATTGCTTGCTGTTTCGTTTGGTTCAACAACACAGCTTATCCTAGTGAATTTTACGGTCCTACCGGTCCAGAAGCTTCTCAAGCTCAAGCTTTTACTTTTTTGGTTAGAGACCAACGCCTCGGAGCTAATGTAGGTTCTGCCCAAGGACCCACTGGTTTAGGAAAATATCTTATGCGCTCTCCGACTGGAGAAATCATTTTCGGAGGAGAGACAATGCGCTTTTGGGATCTTCGCGCTCCATGGTTAGAATCACTAAGAGGTCCTAATGGCTTAGATTTGAGTAAATTGAAGAAAGATATACAACCTTGGCAAGAACGACGTTCTGCGGAATATATGACTCATGCTCCTCTGGGTTCTTTAAATTCCGTGGGTGGAGTAGCTACTGAAATTAATGCAGTAAACTATGTTTCTCCCCGTAGTTGGTTATCCACTTCTCACTTTGTATTGGGATTCTTTTTCTTCGTAGGTCACTTGTGGCACGCTGGGAGAGCACGTGCAGCTGCAGCTGGATTTGAAAAAGGGATTGATCGTGATTCTGAACCTGTTCTTTCTATGACACCCCTAAACTAGAAAGAAAAAAAAAAGAAAAAAAAAAGAGAATTTATTAAAAATATTTATTATCTTTATTTTTTTTTAGTTTATTATTCTATGGTATAGTGGCTCGGCTAAACAGCCGAGCTATTAAATAATTTATATGATTAATTATTTAATTAGATTCATTTTCTGAATAAAACTCTTTTGTAAGAGGAGAGAGAGGGATTCGAACCCTCGATAATTTTGTAAAACTATACCGATTTTCAAGACCGGAGCTATAAACCACTCAGCCATCTCTCCTAAAAAAACTAGCTTTACTTCTATTTATTTAAATATACTACTATACAAGTAAAGAAGGAAGGCTAGTACTCATATAAAAAAAAGATTCTAAATATTTAGATTAGAAATGGAATTCTATATTTCATTTAAATTAGATATTTACATATATAGAAATAAAAGAAAATTTGACATTATACCTCTTAATTACATTCTAATTCTTAATTAGAAGGATTGAATTTATCTATTATATATACAAAAAAAAAAAAGGAATTTTTTCTTTTTGTATTTCTTATATTGAATATCTTTGGAACCTAAGAAATAAAGAGATCTAAAAAGAATGATATTGAATCTCCTTCAATGGCCCCGGTAAGTAAGATTTTATTGAACGGAAATCAAATGGTATAATATATATATATATATATATATATATATATATAATAGTAATATATTTTATTAGTTCATGGGGAATTATAATTATGAGTATTGCTTTTCAGTTGGCCGTGTTTGCATTAATTGCTACATCATTCCTTCTAGTAATTGGTGTGCCCGTCGTACTTGCTTCTCCCGATGGTTGGTCAAGTAGCAAAAATGCTGTATTTTCAGGTGCTTCATTATGGATTGGATTAGTTTTTTTAGTAGGTATTCTCAACTCGTTCATATCTTAGGTTTTTGATAGGTATTTCTAAATTGTTTCTATTTCCAGTTTATTCTAATATTTCTTTATTTCTAATATTTCTTTATTTTTGGTTCTTCTCTTCCTCGCTCTCTCTTTAGACGTTCCATCTATAAGTTATGAATGATATTTCATGCAAGTCTTAAGGCACGAAATAAAGGCACGAAATAATTATTTGTTAGAAAATAGAAAGGCCTTTCAACCTTTTTTTTCCTCTTTTTTTATAAATAGAGAAATAATTTGAATTTGAAATTTCAATAAATTGAATTTCAAATTCAAACATTTTTTTGATTATTTTGATTATATAAAAATAAAAAAAAATGTTTGATTATATATTTGATTATATATAAGTCTATAATCTATAATATACGTAGATTATTCTTATGAATTTACAATAGCGGGTATGGTTTAATGGTAAAATTTTTCCTTGCCAAGGAAAAGATGCGGGTTCGATTCCCGCTACCCGCCTTTCAAAGTTCGATTCCCGATATTCGCCTTTCAAACAAGATATCACAAGAGATTTGTGTATCAGTTACGGTTAGTTGTAACTATAACCAAAACTACTTCGATGATATTGTAGCCCTACTAAAGTAGCCCTAAGTTTCGATATTTTACTTTTCTTATTGTATCCCGTTTTTTTTACAGATCGCTTTTGTATCTTTATCATTGTCGAGTATTCCTCAGATTATTAGAAGCCTATCTATTATAGGGTTATTATATGATCATGATCTATCCAGTAGAAATCTAAAAATAAGGTCAATTTCTTTTTTTTTTTCAATCCTTATCTTTAGAAATTGACCTTATTTTTAGATTTCCGTAGTGTTAGAAATTTGGCGGAGACAGGATTTGAACCCGTGACCTCAAGGTTATGAGCCTTGCGAGCTACCAGGCTGCTCTACCCCGCGCCACACTATGAAGTAGTAAAATAGAGAAAAGTACTCAAAACAAGCGATATTCCAATTCTCTTAGAAAATTCCGTTGCATTATCTAGAAATTTTAGAATTTTATCCTTACTTAATTTGCTAAAAAGGATTTTTCTAACAACTAGCCTTCGTGACTCCAGGTAATAAACAGGCATAAATTAATAAATCATATTGCTTCAGAGTATATGTCTAGATAATTTAGAATCATTATAATTGGATCTAGGTCTTACTGTTAAAAAACAGTTAAAAAACAACAACGATAAATATGAGTAGGTATACTATTATGTTTCTGAATTTCCCTTTTATTTTTGGCTCATTTCTTTTTTTAAATATTGACGAAAGGCCTGGTACTTATGCTTCGATTTCTCCTTTGGCTTTTCCCTCTGAATAATAATCTTTGTTGCCATAACGATAAAATGATTCTTTTGTTAATCAAGAAAATAAATATATATTTATTTATTCATTTTTTTCTTCTCTTTCTCTTTTTTTTTTTTTCAATCCTTCTGTATAAAGCCTATCCTTTGCTCGGAGCAAGGGATAGGCCTTATTCAGTACATTATTCAATAGGAATAGCTACTAGTTACTAACCAAATTTACCTGATGTAGAAGCAATTAGGAAAGCGGCATAAGTAAAGATATAGCCTACGGAGAAATGAGTTAATCCAACCAATCGTGCTTGAACGATTGAAAGAGCTACTGGTTTATCTTTCCAACGTACCAAATTAGCTAAAGGTGTACGTTCATGAGCCCAGGTTAAAGTTTCAATAAGTTCTTGCCAATACCCACGCCACGAAATAAGAAACATAAATCCAGTAGCCCAAACAAGATGTCCAAATAGAAACATCCATGCCCATACAGATAAACTATTCATACCAAATGGATTATATCCATTAATAAGTTGTGAAGAGTTTAACCATAAGTAGTCTCTTAACCATCCCATTAAATAAGTAGAAGATTCATTGAATTGAGCTACATTTCCCTGCCATAAGGTTATATGTTTCCAATGCCAATAAAAAGTAACCCATCCAATGGTATTTAACATCCAAAAAACAGCTAAATAAAAAGCATCCCAAGCTGAAATATCACAAGTACCACCTCGTCCTGGACCATCACAAGGAAAGCTATAACCAAATTCTTTTTTATCAGGCATTAGCTTAGATCCTCGCGCATCTAAAGCACCTTTAACTAAAATTAGTGTTGTCGTATGCAAACCTAAAGCAATAGCATGATGAACTAAAAAGTCTCCAGGACCAATAGTTAAGAATAGTGAATTACTATTATTATTGATAGCGTCTAACCAACCTGGTAACCATATACTTTGACCAGCATTAAAAGCTGGACTATCTGCTGAAGATAGAAGTAGATCAAAACCATATAAAGTTTTACCATGAGCAGATTGTATCCATTGAGCAAATACAGGCTCAATTAAAATTTGTTTTTCCGGAGTACCAAAAGCAAGCATAACATCATTATGAACGTAAAGCCCTAGGGTATGAAAACCCAAGAATAAACTAGCCCAACTTAAATGAGATATAATAGCTTCTTTATGCTCTAACATCCGTGCCAATACATTATCTTTATTCTGTTCCGGATTGTAGTCTCTAATAAAGAAGATAGCTCCATGAGCGAAAGCACCTGTCATAATAAACCCTGCAATATATTGATGATGAGTATATAATGCAGCTTGAGTAGTGAAGTCTTGTGCTATATATGCATAAGAAGGTAAAGAATACATATGTTGAGCTACTAGAGAAGTAATAACTCCTAAAGAAGCCAAGGCAAGACCTAGTTGAAAGTGAAGGGAATTATTGATAGTGTCATAAAGACCCTTATGTCCTCGACCTAATCTGCCGCCCGGAGGAGTATGTGTCTCTAAAATTTCTTTTATACTATGCCCAATTCCAAAATTAGTTCTATACATATGACCAGCTATAATAAAAACAACTGCAATAGCTAAATGATGATGAGCAATATCAGTTAACCATAAACTTTGAGTTTGTGGGTGGAAACCGCCTAGGAAAGTTAAAATAGCTGTACCTGCTCCTTGAGAAGTACCAAATAAATGATTATTTGAATCAGCATTTTGAGCATAAATACCCCATTGACCTTCAAAAAAAGGTTTTAATCCTTGGGGATGTGGTAACGTGGTTAATAGATTATCCCACCTTACATGCTCACCTCTTGATTCAGGAATAGCTACATGAACTAAGTGTCCTGTCCAGGCTAGAGAACTTACTCCAAAAAGTCCTGATAAATGGTGATTAAGACGAGATTCAGCATTTTTGAACCATGAAACACTTGGTTTCCATTTAGGTTGTAGGTGTAACCAACCTGCTATTAAAGAAACGGCAGAAAGGAATAACAAAAAAAGAGCCCCAATATAAAGATCTTGAGTAGTGCGCAAGCCAATTGTATACCACCACTGATAGACTCCAGAATAAGCAATATTGACTGGACCTGAAGCCCCTCCTCGAGTATAAGCTTCTACAGCTGGTTGACCAAAATGGGGGTCCCAAATAGCATGAGCAATAGGTCTTATATGTAAAGGGTCTTGTACCCATGCCTCAAAATTACCCTGCCAAGCGACATGGAATAAATTACCAGAGGTCCATAGAAAAATGATGGCTAATTGACCAAAATGAGAAGCAAAAATCTTTTGATAAAGACGCTCCTCAGTCATATCATCATGGCTCTCGAAGTCATGTGCGGTAGCAATACCGAACCAAATACGACGAGTAGTTGGGTCTTGAGATAGGCCCTGGCTGAACTTTGGAAATCTTGATGCCATAATGCTTTTCAAATCCTCCTAGCCATTATCCTACTGAAATAATTCTTGCTAGGAAGAATGCCCATGTTGTGGCAATCCCACCTAGAAGGTAGTGAGCTACTCCTACAGCACGTCCCTGTACAATACTCAAGGCTCTAGGCTGGATAGCAGGAGCAACTTTTAGTTTATTATGAGCCCAGGCAATGGATTCAATAAGTTCTTGCCAATATCCACGACCACTAAATAAGAACATCAAACTGAAAGCCCAAACAAAATGAGCTCCTAAGAATAAGAGACCATACGCAGATAATGAAGAACCATAAGATTGGATTACTTGAGAGGCCTGCGCCCATAAGAAGTCACGAAGCCATCCATTGATAGTTATTGAACTTTGTGCAAAGTTTCCCCCCGTAATATGGGTCACTACTCCCTCATTATTTAAACTACCCCAAACATCAGATTGCATTTTCCAACTGAAGTGAAAAATAACAACAGAAATGGAATTGTACATCCAAAACAAACCTAGAAAAACATGATCCCAAGCCGAAACTTGACATGTTCCTCCTCTTCCAGGTCCATCACAGGGAAAACGAAAACCAAGATTAGCTTTGTCGGGTATTAAGCGAGAGCTGCGAGCAAATAAAACACCTTTTAGTAATATTAAAACAGTTACATGGATAGTAAAAGCATGAATATGGTGTACTAAAAAATCTGCGGTTCCTAAAGGAATTGGTAATAAAGCAACTTTACCACCTACCGCTACTAAATCACCCCCCCCCCAAGTTAAACTGGTACTCGCTATTGCATTGGGAGCCGTTAGATTAGGTGCTGAAGCATGAGTATTCTGCACCCATTGAGCAAAAATAGGTTGTAATTGTATAGCTGTATCTGAGAACATGTCTTGAGGACGTCCTAAAGCACTCATAGTATCATTATGAATGTATAAACCAAAACTATGAAAACCTAAAAAAATACATACCCAGTTAAGATGTGATATGATTGCATCACGATGTCGAAGAACACGATCTAACAAATTGTTATACTGGCTGGTTGGATCATAATCTCTTACCATAAAAATGGCTGCATGTGCAGCAGCTCCGACTACAAGAAATCCACCAATCCACATATGATGTGTAAAAAGAGAAAGTTGAGTACTATAGTCAATAGCTAAGTATGGATAAGGAGGCATGGAATACATATGGTGAGCCACTATAATAGTTAGAGAACCTAACATAGCTAAGTTAATAGCTAATTGAGCATGCCATGAAGTGGTTAATATTTCATAAAGACCTTTATGACCCTCACCGGTAAAGGGGCCTTTATGAGCTTCTAAAATTTCTTTTAAACTATGTCCAATACCCCAATTAGTTCTATACATATGACCAGCTACTAAGAAAACAACTGCAATAGCTAAATGATGGTGGGCAGTATCGGTCAGCCATAACCCCCCTGTTACTGGATTTAATCCTCCACGAAAGGTTAGAAAATCCGAATATTCGGACCAATCTAAAGTGAAAAAAGGAGTTAATCCTTTAGTGAAACTAGGAAAAAGTTGAGCTAAGAGGTCACGATTTAAAATAAATTCATGAGGAAGAGGTATTTCTTTAGGATCTATTCCGGCATCTAAGAGTTGATTTATCGGTAAAGAAACATGTACTTGGTGTCCTGCCCAAGCTAAAGAACCCAATCCTAATAGCCCTGCTAAATGATGATTCAACATAGACTCAACATCTTGGAACCAAACCAATTTTGGAGCAGCTTTGTGATAATGAAACCAACCAGCAAAAAGCATTAATGCCGCAAAGATCAATCCACCAATTGCAGTAGAGTAGAGTTGTAACTCACTAGTTATTCCAGATGCTCGCCAAAGTTGAAAAAACCCAGAGGTTATTTGTATTCCTTGAAAACCACCACCTACGTCTCCATTTAAAATTTCTTGACCTACTATTGGCCAAACAACTTGGGCGCTAGGTTTAATGTGAGTAGGATCACTTAACCATGCTTCATAATTAGAAAAACGAGCTCCATGGAAATACATACCACTTAACCAAATAAAAATGATAGCTAATTGACCAAAGTGAGCACTAAAAACTTTACGAGAAACTTCTTCCAAATCATTAGTATGGCTATCAAAATCATGAGCATCAGCATGTAAATTCCAAATCCAAGTAGTAGTACTAGGACCTTTAGCCAAAGTCCTTGAAAAATGTCCAGGTTTAGCCCATTTCTCAAAAGAGGTTTTTATAGGATCCTTTTCCACTACAATCTTGACTTCTGGTTCTGGTGAACGGATGGTCATCGAGATTCTCCTCTTTTCAGACGAGGCATAGGAAGAACCGCCAACAATAATTGGTAAACTTCTAAAAGATGTAAGTTTTCTAAACTACTCTTCTCTCTTTTCTCTGTATATCACTAGAACAACTATAATACAGAGGTTACCAAGGGCAAGTATTCAATTTTATTATGACACATCTTAAAGGTGCTTAGTGGACCACACAATTATAAGATAAATTTAATTATATATCTCACAAAAACAAAAGTATCTTTAATTTTTTGTATTTTGTACTATTTAGGAATACTATCTCTATTCAAAAATATATCTTCATTTTTAATAAATATCTAATTTTTCTCTTAGTAGAATAGAAAAACATCATATATTATAATGAAAAAATAGTGAGAAATAAAAAAAAGTGAAATCTATCTATAAAAAAATGAAGAATAATCAAATTCTTGATTATTCTCAATAAATATATATTTATTGAGAATAATCAAGGTAGAAATAATATAAGTTTAATATAAGAAAATGAATAGTTTGGGTTTTGAGTTATTCAACCAAAAGTGATAACTACGAATTATATATAACTAATTTTTATTTTATTTTGGAACGTCCTGTAATTCTTAACCAATTCTGTGCTTCGATATAATTACTTGGAGCCAGCGATATTGCTTGTTTCCAATAATCGGCAGCTTGATCAAACCAGACTTCAGAAGTTTCAGGATCTCCTTGCTGAATGGCTTGCTCTCCTCGGTCAAGGTAGGTATAACCATAAAAGGGTTTCTCCTCTCAGAACCGTACGTGAGAGTTTCCTATCTCATACAGCTCAATTAACTATTATTGAAGTTTCTAATATACCTAAATAACTTTAGAAAAAATTAAAATGAATATTTTTTGATTATTTAGATAATCGAAAGAACAAGAAATGGTTAATAAAACAAGTTTTAAACTTAATTTGAAATGAAAAAATTAAGATTCTATCTTTTCTCCTACCAACGAAAGATATTCAATTAAAAAAATCAAAGAATTTATTTCAAGAAAAAACTTATTTTTTAACTTAATTTTTTTTTCTTAAGTGGTAACTATCTCACTATCTTACTCTTACAGAGAAATCTTTTCTATATTTCTTTCATATAAATGTATCTATAGTTATCTCTATCCTTAGGATCTGATGCTATACCGCTGTCCAATAGCTCATCTAAGTCAAACTTATTACATAAGTTGATCATTCATCTTTCCAATTAGACAGATCTTATTGTACTAACTTCAACTTTCAATAATTTATCTTTACGGTACTTCATTCCTCAATTCAATCATCTTATCCGTAGAGTATATAGGCTTCACTTTTTTACTTAATGCACAAGTTTCTACAAAAAATATGTTTTCTCTACAGCTATTAGAATACTATTATTTAACAGTAAATATGTAGAAAGCCTCCATTTTATTATTTTCAATGGTAGTTACGAACTAAGAAATTCAATAGTATGGATAGTCGCACGTAATGACAGATAACAGCCATATTATTTAGAGCTTGTGGCAAAGATGAGTTTCGTTCTAATGCCTGAAAGTAATATTCTAAAGCCTTAGCATGTTCCCCATTACTTGTGTGGATAAGACCTATATTATATAAAATATAACTTCGATCATAAGGATCAATTTCTAAGCGCATAGCTTCATAATAATTTTGTAAGGCTTCCGCATATTCTCCTTCTGATTGAGCCGACATTCGTTACGGTTGTCTATTTAATTAGAATAAACTCCGCTTCGAAACCGTACATGAGATTCATACCTCATACGGCTTCTCCTGCATAGTCTATGAAACAGAGTTTATATTAGTAAGCTCTACCCTATATAAAAATAGACTAACAGGGGCTAGTGTTTTCTATTATGAATTTCTAGCCATCCTTCTTGCAAAGATTATTTTTTTTCTTACTAATATTTTGATTATTCTTAAGTCTAAACTTTAGCAATTTCTTTGTTCTTAACGTCTTGTATTTCATAGGAGCAAGCTACTTCAACAATCTTCGATGGTTATACGGGTACCCAAAATACAAATAAGATGGAAACTTGTTGTCCTAACCATGGATTTTTTACTAGCAATTATGAAAGCATAGTGCAGATAAGTTATAACGAAGCTTTTGTATTGTCGATTCCTGCACGTAGTGCTTCTCATACTATGCAAGCCTATAAAAGGATTTTTTCGAATCCCTTATAAATTTAACCTCTAGCTTAATACTGGGACGTGAAAGAAGTAAAAGTATCAAAGGCTGCGTCAATCGAGAGTACACGACAAAAGGAATTGTTTCATTTTCAAAACTCACCTTTACTAAGCGTAAATTTCATCTAATCAGACATTAGTATGTTTCATTCCACATCGAACTTTTTTCTAGGAATTTAAAATCAAATCACACCATCTCTGTAATAAGTAAAAGCTTCTTTTTCCCTTTGAGTCGTTGGGATTATTTGTAATAGAATATCTGCTACAATAGTAAAAGTTTTATCGATAAAATTATCATTTTTTTGAGATCTAGGCATAGTCGATTGAATTTTTGTTAATTTATTATTCTTTTACCCTTTGAAGATAAATCTGTAAGAAAATAATATTCTTGCGTGAAATATAGTAAAATAAAAATATATATATATCTCTCTCTTTTTTTTTAAGTTTTTATTTAAGTAATATGTAATAGTATATTGAGTCATTTCAATCAGTTTGTCTCTCTACTCTATCAATGTAAAGACCGATACAAAATTTGATAAACCGATTGAGAAACCAGAAAAATCATTTTTGTTATTTTCAAAATTTCTATTATTTTAAATTCTATTAAATTTATTAATTAACAAAAATGAAGTATGGATTTATTGGCAGGTGGTGGAAATGAAGATGAAAAATAGTAATAGAAATAGTAATAAAAGTCAGGATGGAAATAGTAATAGAAGTAGTAATAGAAATGGATAGAGCAATAATAGTACCAGTAATAGCAATAGTAGTAATAATTTGAGTAATAGTAATAAAAGAAATAATTATTTTTATTCTTTTTCATATTTATCATTCAATTTTGATTCATATTTAATACTTATCTCTCTCTACTAAATTGAAAAATCCTAATTAGTTACGTTTAAGTAGTAATTAGTGATTAATAAATAAAGTGTTATTACTAATGATTAATAAGTAATTGAAAAATTTTAAGTAATAAATAATATAGAAATAATATGATACATACTTTGATACATAAATATAATGATTTAAATATATAGGTGAAAAAAATATGATGAATGAATATATGATGAATATATATAGTAGTATATATAGTAGTATGAGTATATATATATATATATATATATATATATATATGTATGTACTGTAGCTTTTTATTTATATATTACCATATGTAATATTCTAAATATTATATTCTGCATTTTTACTGCATTTTTATTTATCGAATTCTCCTTCTTGCTACTATTACTTATATCCGATAAGATACTACTATTTCTTATCTCCGATAAGATAAAAAAATGTTCTACTTTTTTTTATCTTTTTGATAGATCATAGAAAATGACATTTTATTCTTCGTATTAAATATTTTATTCTTCGTATTATATTATATAATTAGTGGAAATAAACAAAATTATTTTTTTTTTAATATATTTTTTTAATGTAACTAATAAAAAAGTAATCAAAAAAAGGAAATTTTTTTGATTACTAATTTTTTTTGTTTAATAATAATGTCTAATTGAATTTGGGTAATTAGTATAATGAATAAGAAATACTTGCAATCTCTGACACTTATATCTTAGAATAAGAAAGCGTTTAACTAAGGAAAGATGGCTGAGTGGTCTAAGGCGTAGCATTGGAAATGCTATGTAGGCCTTTGCTTACCGAGGGTTCGAATCCCTCTCTTTCCTTATCTATCCTTATCTATATTTTCACAAATTAAATAATATTTAATCATAATCTTACTATTCTTTTTGAATAATCTAAATGAAAATTAAATTCATTGAAATTGTATATATAATTCGGAAGTGAATTCACCAAAATTATATGTTATATCTATATTTTTTTAAATACATATATATTTAAAAAAATATAGATACAATTTTTTTATATTTATCCCATATTTTTTATACTTCACATCTCTCCGATTTTTTTTCTTTCGATTTGAAAGAAGGAATAATCTAGAAGATTAATGAAAACTTTCATTAATGATTAAAATATATTAAGATCCAAAAAAGAAGATCCAAAGATTTTTGATAAAAAAAGGAGATAAATAAATAATGAAAATTATAAAACAATTCTATATATTCTGTATATTCCGTATATTTTGAAACTTACATTATAATTGAAACTTACATTATAATAAAATTATTCTATTTTTCATACTAATTTCATACTAATCTGAGATTCTATTTCAGATTTTAAGATAGAAAAATTCGGATATAAAAAGAATATCGTACCAATAGAAATACCAATATTTTTATATTTATATATGAAAAAATATATGAAAAAAAATGAAATATATGGAGTTTTATTAAAAATAAAAAAAAATTGAGGAAAGTTAGAGGTGAAGTTTGACCATATTTATTCATATCAAGCTTGACGAGAATAATATTCTACCACTAATAATTCGTTTATTTTCAAACCTATCCAGTCACGATCTATAATTTGATTAACTAACCCCATATTCTGTACAGAATGAAAAGTTAAATGATTTGGTATTCCATATTTTTGATAGGAATCTCTATTCTTCTTTATTAGAATTTGAGATTTTTGTCGATTTCGTATAGTAATAACGTCTCGAGGTTTGCAACGAAAACTTGGTATGTCTACAGTACAATCATTGACTAATATGTGTCTATGGTTAACTAATTGTCTAGCTCCCGGAATAGTTGGAGCCATACCTAATCGAAAAATAATATTATCCAAACGCATTTCAAGTAGTTGTAATAAAACCTGTCCTGTCGATCCTTTTGCTCTTCTAGCAATACGAACATACTTAAGTAATTGTCGCTCGGTAATTCCATAGTGAAAACGTAGTTTTTGTTTCTCTTCCAAACGGATGCGGTATTGGGAAATTTTTTTATTAGATGTAGATTGATTAATATAACTAGGTTTTGATTTTGGTATTTTACTAGTCAGTCCTGGTAGAGTCCCCAGACGACGTATCATTCTTACACGAGGTCCTCGATAACGAGACATAAAAACTCCTTATTGTACAGAGTAATATAGAAGAAATAATAAAAATGGTAAAAATATAATATGAATTTCATTTTAATATGGAAAAGAATTTTAAAGAATTTTTTTTTCTCTCTTTCTCTTTTTTTTTCTTTCTTTTTTTTTTCTCTCTAAATGATTCTCTTCATACTTAAGATAGATCATAGCATGATAAACTAAACAAACGAAAAATCTTTTTTTTCTCTTTCATTAATCAATTGTTTCTTCTTTTTCTTCTTTTTATTCTTGTTCATTGATCCCAATATTTTCAACATTTGAATCTATTTATATAGATTAGAAATATTTTTAGGAATAGGAAAGAATAGTAATAGGGAGAAAAGCCCGCTACCGGAGTCGAACCGGTGACCATCGCATTACAAGTGCGGCGCTCTGACCTCTGAGCTAAACAGGCTTCACTATCATTAAATTCTATTGAGTTCTATTTCTATTATAAGAAACGATTGAATTATGATATCTTTGTATCTTTGTGTTTTTATACTAATAAATATTCCTTGTACTTATACTAAATGGAAATATCTTTTTATTTTATAGAAATAGATTTTTTTGTACCAAAACCAAATATAAAAATAAAAAAATCTATTTCTATATTTATTTCCATTGTTCTGTAACTTCTACTGTAATTGAAATTACTCATAATGTAATTATAACTACTCAAATTATAACTATTCCTTTTTTGAAATGCAATAATTTTATAAATAATATAATAATTATTTAAATAAAATAGTTCAATGATACTTTTCAATGATACTTAAATAAATTAAAAAATTCCTTTTTTAATTTTTATCTTATTTATCCTTCTCCTTTAGTCAGACAAATTTATAATTTTTAAATTTATACGAAGCAGAAATAGAATAATTTTTTATTCATCATTCTCATTCATCTATTATTTTCTATTAATTAGAAATTTTTTATATTTTAATAATGATTTATAAAAAATTGGATTCATTTATTACTTTCTATCAATTCTATATTTTTTATGACATTTTCTAGGACATTTATGATAAATAATACCAATTCTAAATAATTACTATGGTTCATTACTATTTTAAAATTTCCTATTACTATTATTTATTACTATTACCAAATAGTACTACCAATTTATCTATTACTTTTATTTATGACTACAACAAAATTAGCTATTAGTATTATTAATAATAATACTTCTTCAGACTGAGAAGTATTGCATGAAAAGTGAAAAATAACTATACTGTTCTATAGTAAGTATTAAAAATGAAAGAGGAAAGTAGTAGAATAAAAAGATCTTGTTTATTTTTCGTTCCTTTGTGCTTGACTTACAAATTCTAGTTAAAAAATATTTTCTATCCTATATCTAAATGGTACTATATGATGATAAGAATAATTAACTACGAATGTAAATAAAGGGGGTATGGCGGAATAGGTAGACGCTGCGGACTTAATTGAATTGAGCCTTAGTGGAGAAACTAACTAAGTGGCAGTTTTCAGATTCAGGGAAACCTAGGTCGAATGAAGAGAAAAACAAGGTAATCCCGAGCCAAATTTTATTTAATATAAAAAATGTTATTTAAGACAAATAAAACTAAATTTTATTTCTTTTGTTTTTTTTTTTTTTCTACAACCTTATCCAGAGATATTTAGTAATAAATGGAAGAAATAAAAGAATAAGATAAAATAGGTGTAGAGACTCAATGGAAGCTATCCCAATCCTATTTTGGAAATTATTCTTATTTCAGTAATTCTTTTGATAAATTATCCATAACGTATTGGATTCTTCTTGTATTTATTATTCTTCTTGTATTTATTTAATATACAACTAAATACAACTAATGAAATGGAATTAGTTGAATAAAATTTCATTTTAATATTTCACTGTATATTCGTATACAGAATACAAAAGTATTCTTAGATCCTTTTTTTAATCTCAAGAAGAATATAATAAATTCATAGTTTTTTCTAAATCTAAAAAAAGAATCATTTCATTACTAATATTTGAGAATAATGAATCATTATCATTAAAAGTAATGAGTAACTAATAAATAAGGATAAAGAAGGATAAAGATAGAGTCCATTTCTACATGTTCTTTTTGGCAGCAACGCAATTTGTAGTAGAAAGAAAATCCGTTGGCTTTACAGACCGTGAGGGTTCAAGTCCCTCTACCCCCAAAAAAACCTAAAAAAAAGAAAAAAGTTCATTTATAAATAAAGAATTATATATCTAAGTTAAAAATATAGAACTTTAAAATATAGAACATCCTATATATGATAAACGAGACTCAATATCATTATAGTTTATTAGTCTTGAAAAGTGATATTTACTTTTTCTTTCTTTACGCATAAAGAAAGATCTAAGTACAAAAAATTATGAATAAAAGAAGAATAGACTGTAAGATTCTAATTATAAAGAAAGATTCTAATTATAAAGATGATCATTATAGTATCATAATCTAAATTTAGTTATATTTTTTTTCTCTTTTTGATAATATATATATCCTTATATCAATCATGAAAATGAATCATAAATAGAAAAAAAAAAATAAAGAAAAGAAAAAAAAAGCAATTTTTTTTTCTTTTCTTTATTCTAAGTTTATCATTTCATAATTAAGTTGATAAGTTGACAGATGTTCAATTTTTATGTTAAGATAATAAGAATTTGAATAGCCGGGATAGCTCAGTTGGTAGAGCAGAGGACTGAAAATCCTCGTGTCACCAGTTCAAATCTGGTTCCTGGCAGACCACATATAACATATAATGTGAGGGAAGCGATATAGGATAAAGCAAGATGAATAATAATAGTAATAAAAAATGCTATTCCTTTTTATTATTCATTTTATTTTATTATTCATTTTATTCAATTTTATTACAGTTGTTTCCTACTTATAATACTAATACCTATTTTTCTTATTCCATTCATTTTTTTTTTACAGTTGTTCCCTATTATTATACCTATATCTTGCTATTCTTTCCTTAACTATGTTAATTCCATTTTGATTCTAATATCTTGAATTTGAAAGTTAGTTTCAAAATGATAAGTTTTTAAAAATTTTAAATAAGTAATAATTATTAATGGAACTACATACGAATAAAATATATATATTTTATTCTCTTTTTTCTTATTTTTTTCCTTATACATTGCTTGGTATTCAATTTGAAAAAAAAGTGGAATAATAAGAATCTGGAAAATGGAAAAGAATTCTTGTGATTAGGTAGAATTCTTTTTTCATTATTAATGAATAGTAATTCTATTCTTTAATTTAGTAGAAAACAAAATGGAGTATTTCGTGTATTTTTTGATAAGCATCCTGCAGCTCATAAAAATTAGGTACAATATAGTCTTTGCGTAAAGGCCATCCGATCCAACTGTCAGGCATCAAAATACGCTTAAGACGTGGATGACTTTCATAAAAGATTCCCAACATATCATAGGATTCTCGTTCTTGAAAATCAGCACTTTTCCAAACCCAAAAAACAGATGGGATTCTAGGCTTTTTCCTTGATACAAAAATTTTTATACATACTTCTTCTGGTTGATCTGCATCATTATGTACCTTCGTAAGATGATAGACACTAGCTAATAGCCCCCCTGGAGCTACATCATATACGCATTGGGAACGGAGGTAATTGAAACCATAAGCATATAAAGCAACAGCTACAGAAGGCCAATCTTCAGACCTAACTTGCAAAATTTCTACACCTTGATAATCAAAACCCAAAGGTCTATGAGCTAACCTATGTTTAATTAGCCAAGAAGATAATCGACCTTGTACTTCATTCGTTTTGTCTATTTCATCGGCATTATTGGTAAAATTTTTTAACATAATATATATTTTCTTTCTCTTTTTTTCTACCCAAAATTCTCAAAATTTTTTAAAAATTATTTGAGAAGATACTGAACTTTTAGATTCTTCAATTATTTGAGAAGATATATCTAAATCAGATTCAATTGAAAATTCGGAAAACTTAGAAAATATTTGTTCATCATATTTTCCAGTATGAGTAATAGGTACAATTTTCAAGCGGTGATTCAGAATGAAAAATCTTCTTGTTTGTTTAAGCTTATCTTGATGTTCATACACCTCCCGAGCTACTTTTTTGCGAAGTTTTATTATAGCATCTATAATAGCCTCTGGTTTTGGTGGACAACCAGGCAAATAAATATCTACAGGAATTAATTTATCTACTCCACGAACTGTACTATATGAATCTGTACTAAACATACCTCCTGTAATAGTACATGCTCCCATAGCAATTACATATTTAGGTTCAGGCATTTGTTCGTACAACCTTACTAAAGAAGGAGCCATTTTCATAGTAACAGTTCCAGCTGTTATTATAAGATCAGCTTGTCTAGGACTGGATCTCGGTACCAAGCCATAACGATCAAAATCAAATCGTGAGCCGATTAATGAAGCGAATTCAATAAAGCAACAACTAGTACCATAAAGAAGTGGCCATAAACTGGAAAGCCTAGCCCAATTTGAAAAATCATTAAAGGTTGTTAAAATAATGGAGTCTGAGGTGGTTTGATCAGGTAGGGAATCTATAGAATTTATTATAGACTCGACAAGATTTCCGGCTTCATTTTCAGAATTTAAATATTTAGGAACTAAGACCATTCTAATGCTCCTTTTCGCCATGCGTAAATTAAACCAACAATTAGAATGAAAACAAAAATGCAAATTTCAATAAAAGCAGATACACCCAGTTGCTTAAAACTCATAGCCCATGGATAAGGAAAAACAGTTTCAACATCGAAAATAACAAAGACTAGGGCAAACATATAATAACGAATTTGGAATTGAATCCAAGCATCTCCCATGGGTTCTATACCAGATTCATAACTAGTAAACTTTTCTGGTCCTTTACTAACAGGTGCTATAATTCTGGAAATCAAAAAAGCTATAGTGGGGATAAGACTAGCTATTAAAAGAAATATCCAGAAATAATTATATTGGGAGACTAGAAACATAAAAGAACTCCTTTCAAGTAAATAAAATTTCTAAGGTTTCATTATTTCAATCTGAAAATGAAAAATAAATATAAATAAAAAAAGAAAAAAAAAAAAAAGAAAAAGTTTTTTTCTTGTGTAATTAATAAAGGGGAATTCAGAAATAATTCATAGGAACTATCAGAAATAATTCATATGAACTAATTAATAATAATCAATTCATAAGGTGAATTCATAAGGTGAATAATTATAAGGGGAAGAAGGAATAAATAAAAGCAAAAGAAGGAATAAAATAATGAAATATATATATATATATTTCATTATTTTATAGAATATATATACTGATTATGATAAAATAATAGTAATAGACAAAAATAGACAAAAAAATAGTTTTTTTATTTTTTATTTTTTCATTTTATTACATTATCCAAAGTCAAATCAAAATCAAATGAAAAAATATCGTTCTTTCTATTCTTTCTTTTTTCGATGAAAAAGAATCTTTTTTAAGAAATACGAAAAAGAAGAAATAAAAAAAGGGAATTGGGTATTAATCCAATCAGCAGAAGCATAAACAGTAATCCAATCAGCAAAAAAAAGAACGGCAAAAAATCTTGTTATTTTTCTGTTACATATTTCATTTATGATGTTCTAGAAACTCATAAAACTTAGTAAAAAGACTTAATAAAATAAAAGAAAGAAAAATAAAAGAAAGAAAATGAGGCTATGCTATAACTATGCTATAACTATAATGAGGCTATAAAGAAAAAAAAATGAAAGAAAAAAATGGGTCTATTATATATAAATTCTATATAAATAAAAAAAAAAAAATAGGGCTATACGGATTTGAACCGTAGACATTCTCGATAAAACAAATGAAATCTTTTTGACTAATAAAAAGTATTTAAATGTTTCAAGAACTCAACATGCAACTTTCCCTGCATTGAGCTCTTTCATTAACTAATTAAAACAATGCTTAAATTAATTATTCTGTCATCCTTTCTTTTTTTTTAATAATAAGATGACTCTGTGTACTTAAAAAACGTTTTAGTAGAGGATATTTTTCAAGTAATTCCAAAATTTTTCAAAAAGTTTTCAATGTTGACGTAGGTATGCTCAATTTTGCATGGATTTCTTTAAAAATCATTTTTATTAAAAAGGATTTCTACCGCTTAAAAACAAATGTAAAACTTTATACACCTCAAAGTTTGGCAAGCGAAAAGAAGAATATCTGGAGGTCCTCGTATTGTCCTCATCATGCTTAGCATTAATAAACCAAGGATTTACCATATCAACTAAATTGTAATTCCGGATTAATGAAATGAGTCAAGTTTTAGATCTAACTAGATATAATTAGATCTAACTAGATCTAAATAGTAGAATAAAAAACTTTTACTCTTTTTTTTTTTCCTTTTGTCATGCTACTGTTCTCTCATCGAAAATGGAAAAAGAGTAAGACATGAATTTATTACACAATATTTTTTTAATCATAAATCGGATGAATCGATAAACTTTTTTGAAAAGTATTGGCGCACGTGTAAACGAGGTGCTCTACCGCTGAGCTATAGCCCTTTTTTTTTCTGAATATATTAATATATACTTTACCCCTACCCTTTGTCAAGTTAATTTTCACACCTAATTTTTTTTTCATTATGGACGAAGTGTTGCTACTAACTCATATTATGAATATAATGAATGTAAATTAATATAAATAATATATATATATATATATATTATATATAACGAATATATTATAACGAATATATTATATATAATAACGAAGTAATATATAAGGAAGTAAGTATTGATAATAAATAAAATTATCAATTCTTATAACTAAGAAGAAGTTATAACTAATATATAATATAACTAATATCTAATTATATATATATAATCTAATATATGAATATATGAATATATATATATAATCTAATATATGATTATATATAATGATAACCTACTTAACTTAGTGGTTATAGTATCGCTTTCATACGGCGGGAGTCATTGGTTCAAATCCAATAGTAGGTAGAAGGAAAACCTATTAAATGTCTTGAGTCTTGATGGATAAATAGCATTTAGTAAGTTTTCCTTTTTTAGTTTCTTCTACATAAATCTAAATTCTTTTTTCTTACTAATTATTTGATTAGGAGGGAAATTAATTAGAAACAGGAAAAGATCCAACATTGATAGCTTCTAATCTTGCTTTGGCTCTTTTAAAAGCTAAATTAGCTTCAATTGTTTGTTTTCCACCCTCAGCCGTAGCTAAATTGGTTTGAGCCTTTTTATAATTCTCTCGAGCCTCTTGAGGATCTATTTCAGTGGCTTTTTCTGCCTCATTCACCAAAATAGTCATTCTATTATTATCTATCATGGCAAAACCACCCATTAAAGCCATAGTGGACCATTGTCCATTAAGACATATTTTCATAATTCCTATATCTAATGCTGTAAGAAGTGGAGCGTGATTAGGTAATACGCCAATTTGACCACTATTGGTAGATGGAACAATTTCTTGAACTTCTGAATTCCAAACAATTCGATTAGGGGCCATTACACGAAGATTTAGGTTCATTTTTCTCAACTCTCCACCTGTAGTGTTGCAGCCTTTGCAGTAACTTCATCAATATTACCAACTAAATAAAAAGCTTGTTCAGGAAGACTATCTAATTCTCCAGAAAGAATCATTTGAAAACCTTTGATTGTTTCAATAAGACTAACATATTTACCTGGAGAACCTGTAAAAACCTCTGCCACAAAAAAAGGTTGTGATAAAAAACGTTCTATTTTGCGTGCTCTCGCTACAGTTAGACGATCCTCCTCTGATAATTCGTCTAGTCCAAGAATAGCTATAATATCTTGCAGTTCCTTATAACGCTGCAGGGTTTGCTTAACCCCCTGCGCCGTTTCGTAATGCTCTTCGCCTACAATCCAGGGTTGGAGCATTGTAGAAGTTGAATCTGAAGGATCGACCGCGGGATATATACCTTTAGCAGCTAATCCTCTAGATAATACAGTAGTAGCATCTAAGTGGGCGAATGTTGTAGCAGGGGCAGGATCGGTCAAATCATCAGCAGGTACATAAACCGCTTGAATTGATGTTATAGATCCCTCTTTTGTTGAAGTAATTCTTTCTTGTAAAGAACCCATTTCTGTGCTAAGAGTTGGTTGATAACCTACAGCAGAAGGCATTCTACCTAATAAAGCAGAAACTTCTGATCCTGCTTGAACGAAACGAAAAATATTGTCAATAAATAAAAGTACGTCTTGCTTATTAACATCTCGAAAATACTCAGCCATGGTTAAAGCAGTTAAACCAACTCTCATACGTGCCCCTGGGGGCTCATTCATCTGACCATAAACCAGTGCTACTTTTGATTCTGAAATATTTTGTTCATTAATAACTTTTGATTCTTTCATTTCCATGTAAAGATCGTTTCCTTCCCGGGTACGTTCTCCCACTCCACCAAATACAGATACACCTCCATGAGCTTTAGCTATGTTATTAATTAACTCCATAATGAGTACTGTTTTTCCTACTCCAGCTCCTCCAAATAGTCCAATCTTTCCTCCGCGACGGTAAGGAGCTAAAAGATCTACAACTTTAATTCCTGTTTCAGAAATGGATAATTTAGTATCTAATTGTGTAAAGGCCGGAGCAGATCTATGAATGGGAAATGTTGTGCTAACATCTATAGCACCTAAATTATCCACAGGTTCTCCGAGAACATTAAAAATTCGTCCGAGAGTAGCTTCACCAACTGGAACACTTAAAGGAGCTCCAGTATCAATCACTTTCATTCCTCTTGTCAAACCATCTGTAGCACTCATTGCTACAGCCCTAACCTTATTATTCCCTAATAACTGCTGCACCTCACAAGTAACATTAATTTCTTGACCAGCTGGATTTTGACCTTGAACTATCAAAGAATTATAAATATTAGGCATTTTACCCGGGGAAAAAGTTACATCTAGTACTGGTCCGATTATTTGACTAATACGCCCTACATTCTTGGAAATAAGTGTAGAAACTCCAAGAATAATATAATTTGTTTTCGTAGAATTAAAAAAAGGTAATAATTTAAATTTTTGATTGCTTAACTAAATATTGCATCAATTTTTGGTATCAGGTTGATCGGTCAATGATTACTAAAGGTTACCACTTATTCTATACATGATGAAAAATGAAAAGCGAAAGGTCTAAAAACTATAAGACGTTTATTCTATTGTTTAAAACAATAGAAATAAAAAAAAAGAGTGTAGTAAAAGAAGTAGAATAAGCAAAATAAAAGAATAATGTATTTAATATATTACACCATTAATAATTATTATTACTACTATCATATATTATATTACTACTGCATATTACTCCTCTTAATCAAGACTATTATTACTATTATTCTTACTAGTATTTTTGATAGTCGTACCATTCATAATCATAAAATTTTGATAGTGATAAGAATAATATTATTAATTATCATTATCTAAATTTTAGTAATTTCAAAAAACTCTATACTTTTTTTTCTTAAAGTGTATACATAGAGTTGTACAAAAAATAGAGGATTCATTTAATTTAATACACAGAGAATAAATATGTTGTATCGATTTATAAATAGAAATTACCCAAAATTAGATTCTCCCGTTTGTATTACTCCTACGATTCTTCATTATTTATTTTCTTTAGTATCCAAAAACGAAAAATTTTTTTACTCATTTTAGAAATTTTTTTTCTTACCATCAATCAGTTTAACATTTAAAGCCTTTTCGGGTCAATGTGTAGTAGAAACTTAGAAAATCTTTTTTGAATTTTAACGGAAATGAAAATACTTCTATTCGTAAAAATAGAAATAATTAGGTTGCATCATATACTAGGAATAATATACAATAGTAATGTTTTATTATCGGAATATAGAATAGTTCTATTTTATTATTAGAATTAGCAAAATTTTGGTAGATTTTTCTTCATCTTTTACTTCTATAAAAAAACTTCTATAATTTGATGATTTGTCGAGTAGACTTCGTCCTTGCAAGAGTTATTAATTGAGCTGTAGGGAGGGACCTATGTCACCACAAACGAAGACTGAAGCAGGTGTTGGATTTAAAGCTGGTGTTAAAGATTATAGATTAACCTATTATACTCCTGACTATGAGACCAAGGATACTGATATTTTAGCAGCGTTTCGAATGACTCCTCAACCAGGGGTGCCACCTGAAGAAGCAGGAGCTGCAGTGGCCGCAGAATCTTCAACAGGTACATGGACCACTGTTTGGACTGATGGACTTACCAGTCTTGATCGTTATAAAGGTCGATGCTATGACATCGAGCCTGTTGCTGGAGAGGAAAATCAATATATTGCTTATGTTGCTTATCCATTAGATCTTTTTGAGGAGGGTTCTGTTACTAACCTATTTACTTCCATTGTAGGTAATGTTTTTGGATTTAAAGCTTTACGAGCTTTACGTTTAGAAGATTTACGAATTCCACCTGCTTATTCCAAAACTTTTCAAGGTCCGCCTCATGGTATTCAAGTTGAGAGAGATAAATTGAATAAATATGGTCGTCCCTTGTTAGGATGTACCATTAAACCAAAATTAGGTTTATCTGCTAAAAACTATGGTAGAGCTGTATATGAATGTCTTCGTGGTGGACTTGATTTCACTAAAGATGATGAAAATGTGAATTCTCAACCTTTTATGCGTTGGAGAGATCGTTTTCTATTCGTAGCAGAAGCTATTTTTAAATCTCAAGCTGAAACAGGCGAGATTAAAGGACATTACTTAAATGCTACTGCAGGTACATGTGAGGAAATGATGAAAAGGGCACAATTTGCTAGAGAATTGGGAGTGCCTATCATAATGCACGACTATTTGACAGGAGGTTTTACTGCAAATACGAGTTTGGCTCATTATTGTCGAGACAATGGTTTACTTCTTCATATTCACCGTGCTATGCATGCAGTTATCGATAGACAAAAAAATCATGGTATTCACTTTCGTGTATTAGCTAAAGCATTACGTATGTCTGGTGGAGATCATATTCATTCAGGTACTGTAGTCGGTAAATTGGAGGGGGAACGTCAAGTAACTTTAGGCTTTGTTGATTTACTTCGCGATGATTATATTGAAAAAGATCGAAGTCGTGGTATCTATTTCTCTCAAGACTGGGTATCTATGCCTGGTGTTTTGCCTGTTGCTTCAGGAGGTATTCATGTTTGGCATATGCCTGCTTTAACCGAGATTTTTGGAGATGATTCCGTATTGCAATTTGGTGGAGGAACTCTAGGACACCCTTGGGGAAATGCACCTGGTGCAGTAGCTAATCGAGTTGCGTTAGAAGCTTGTGTACAAGCTCGTAATGAAGGACGTGATCTTGCTCGCCAAGGTAATGAAATTATTCGTGAAGCTAGTAAATGGAGTCCTGAATTAGCAGCTGCTTGTGAAGTATGGAAAGAAATTAAATTTGAATTTGATACAATTGATACTCTATAATTCATATATTCTTTGCATTTCAGCTTTTTCTTTTTTATTTTTTCATATTAAGAAAAAGAGGATTTGAGGATTTATTAAAAAAAGAAAAAAATAGGATTTATTTTCATTTCTTCTTTTTTCTTTATGAAAAAGAATCACAATTTGGAATTACAATATAGGGAAAATGAATAAGAAAGAGCTCTTTCTTATTCATTTTCCCTTTGCATTTTTCCCTTTATTATATTATAGGGTTTGTAGCTTAGTGGATTAGAGTTCATGGTTCCGAACTATGAGGTCAAGGGTTCAAATCCCTTCTAACCCAACAAATAATATACCTTTTTTTCCTAGTTTTTCTTGATGAAAAAAAATTAAAAAAGAAAAAAATTATTATAAAATTGAGAAATCGATAAAAAAAAAGGTGATTAGATTCTAACGATTATACTTTATTTTATCCGAATTTTATTTGAAGTTAATAATGAAATGAAAGAATTTAAAATTCTTTCTATCAAAAAATATTCTAAAAAAATAGAGAAATAATTTTTGTTAATTTTTGTTAACTAGAATAAATAATAAGAAAAAACTTAAGTTTTGTTTCTCTTTTTACTATAAGTAGAAGGATGTTTTTATGTCTCTAATGAATTGGTTTGAAGACAAACGCAAGTTTAGTGGATTAATTGGTGCTTTTATTGAAAAAGCAACTAAAGGTTATGTTCTCAATGGTAGGAGGAAAGATAGACATATAAAAATTGATACTACTAAAGGATTATGGACTCGATGTGATAACTGCGAAAATATGCTTTATATCAGATTTTTAAAACAAAATAAACGCATTTGTGAAGAATGTGGATATCATTTGCAAATGAGTAGTACAGAAAGAATTGAATTTTCAATTGATCGTGGTACTTGGCATTCTATGGATGAAGATATGGTTGCTCGAGATGCTCTTAAATTTTCTGATGAAGATTCCTATAAAAATCGCGTCATTTTTTATCAAAAACGAACAGGTTTAACTGATGCTATTCAAACTGGGACAGGTAAATTAAATGGGATTCCTATTGCACTTGGTGTTATGGATTTCCAATTTATGGGAGGTAGTATGGGCTCTGTAGTAGGAGAAAAGATTACTCGTCTTATTGAATATGCTACTAGAAAGTTAATGCCAGTAATAATTGTTCGTTCCTCTGGAGGCGCACGTATGCAAGAAGGAACTTTGAGTTTAATGCAAATGGCTAAAATTTCTGCCGTTTTACAGATTCACCAAGCACAAAAAAAATTATTATACATAGCTATTCTTGCATATCCTACAACAGGTGGGGTTACTGCTAGTTTTGGTATGTTAGGAGACGTAATTATTGCTGAACCTAAAGCATATATAGCTTTTGCAGGTAAAAGAGTGATTGAACAGACATTACGTCAAAAAATACCTGATGGTTCTCAAGTTGCTGAGTCTTCATTTGATCATGGCTCACTTGATTTAATTGTTCCACGGAATCTTTTAAGAGGCGTTTTAAGTGAAATATTTGAACTTTACAGTTCAGCTCCTTGTAGATAAATAGAGAAAGTAATAATTATTCTTCTATATAATTAGAAATATATAATTAGAAATTTCTATTTCTGAATTGACTTCCTAATAATTAATAACTTCCTAATCATTTCTTTAAAATTGTTGAATTTAAAGTATATTTCTTATAAATATTTATTCTTCCCTACCAACCTACTATAATTTTATACTTACGACTATTTTCCCCTAACCAAAATGTTATAATTTATAATAGGATGTGATCATTTTTTTTATCTAATATAGAATTTCATTTTTTATATTATGGTTGTAATACCTATTTTTATTTCTTAGAATTCTCCTTCTTATTTTGAATATTAGACATAGAAAAAATGATTGAAGTTAAAGAATGAATTTCCTATTTTTAGTTCAAAAAGAATTCACTTCAGTATGTCTTTTATAAACAAGGTATAATTAGTTTACTCATCTTTTTTTTTTTTCAGAATGACTTTTTTTTTTTTATTAAAAAATAATATTATTTAAGGTTACTTTTTTATGACAGCCTCTTACTTACCTTCTATTCTTGTACCTCTAGTAGGCTTAGTTTTTCCAGCAATTACATTGGCTTCTTTGTTCATCTATATTGAACAGGACGAAATTGTATAGAATTTCATTTAACAAATAGGTGTTTTTAATAACGATTATTTTCATATTACTAGCAGTAATTTCAATAGATTATTATTACGAAATAAAAACTAATAAATTACTAATTTTTATCGTAAAATATATAAATAAAAATTAGTAATTTATTAAATTGAGAATTTATTAATTTTATTAGTTTTCTTTCTAGAGAGAAATATTTCTATTTCTTTTTGCACTGAATAAGTTATTATAATAAATTAGATTAAACGAAAAGGAATTTATCGAAAAAAAAATTATAAATTATATAAAAAATTATATGGAATTTTGGCTTGTATATACCAGAAACAACTTTTACATATATATATATATTGAAGTTAAATAAGGAATCGGTTTTAAAGTAAAATTGTGTTTCTGCTTTTTCTTTCTACAAAACAACTTAGGAGACTTTATTTATGAATCGGGAATCCGAATGGTTTCGAATAGAACTTATAAAGGGATCTCGAAGAATTAGTAATTTTTGTTGGGCGTTCATTCTTTTATCGGGTGCATTAGGATTTTTTTTTGTTGGAATTTCCAGCTATTTTGGTAAGGATCTGATACCTTTTTTACCATATCAGCAAATTGTTTTTATTCCACAAGGACTTGTAATGTGCTTCTACGGTATTGCTGGTTTTTTCTTTAGCTTTTACCTATGGTGCACTATTCTATGGAATATAGGTAGTGGCTATAACCAATTCGATAAACAAAAAGGAAGTGCTTGTATTTTTCGTTGGGGATTTCCCGGTGAAAATCGTCGTATTCGTATCCAATTTCTTATAAAAGATATCCAAGCTATACGGATGGAAGTTCAAGAAGGTTTTTATCCCCGCCGCATTCTTTGTATGAAAATCAAAGGTCAACCAGATGTTCCTTTAACTTGTATTGGTGAAAACTCAACTTTGAGAGAAGTAGAAGAAAAAGCTGCCGAATTGGCTCGTTTTTCGCAAATATCTATCGAAGGATTTTAAATTGAACCTAAATGATAAAGTTAAATTAATAGAAAAGTAGGCAAAATTCACTAAAAAAAAAGATTATTTCTCATTTTTTTATGTTGTTATTTCTTCATCGAAATAGAGGTATAGGTAGCACTTATGAAATTGTATCGGTGGGAAATTTTTCGATGGTTTATGAAGACTCCACATCGTTCTTTAGAAAGAGCTTATAGAGCTAGCAAACGAATACAGTATATAAGAAAAGATTATTCATCCTATAAAAATATAGTTTTATTTTCCAGAGGTTCTTGGCAAGCTACAACTCTTTATATGAATACAGAATTTAGAAATACTTCATTCATAATCTATTGGAGTCTTTTGGAATATAGGATTAGCTTGTGTTTCTTAAACTCTCTAAAAAAAATGGAATCTATTAAATTAGAAAAATTCATCATTTCTTTTAAAGCTCTTAATCTACATTTATCTCTTTCTTATGTTAACAAACAGCTCCTTATTTTATCAAAAGAAACTTTTGATAAAATGTACTTTTATTTTTCAAAAAACGTGTATTTTTCTTTTTTTATTCATAATTGTCTTTCAAAAATTCTAGGGAAGGGTATAGATAAATTAGGACAAGAGAAATTAAACAGCAAGAACAAAAAAAAAATTAAAGATGAAACTTTTTTTTTTTTAGATCAATCTTTCGAAAAAGATTTAAATAGGATCAGACAAATGAATAGAAAATTGGCTTGGATTGAAGTAATTTCAAATGATTTAAATATTTGGAAAAGTTACTACCCTTTCTTTCATTCCTTATCAAAAAAAGAGAATATTTTTCAATATGAATTTTTTTCTAACTTGAAAAATTTTGAAATAAGGACCTTAGCTTATGAATTTACAGGTTTTATACCCCGTTCCATAAGTCGTACTTTATCCAGATTTCAAATGGAATTAATGGGTCGGTCAAGTTCATTAGTCCTTCAGGAATTTCGATTAGCTAAACATCAAGCATTAGCATCTATACAATATATGGGATGTTTAATATTTTTTCCTTGGATAATTTCTTTTTATCTGAAAGAATGGCTTTTAAAACCTTGGATTCATTTTTGGTGGGACGCTCACCAATATCAAATTTTTCTTAATTCTTTTCAAGAAGAGAGAGTATTGGAAGGGCTTCAAGAAGTTGAAGAGCTACTTTGGTTAGATAAATTGGTGTCGAATCTTCCAAAAACTCAATCGCAAGATCTAGAAATTCATAAAGAAACAATTCAATTAATAAAACTGTACAATGAAAATAGTATTCAAACTATTTTAAATTTATTAACAGGTATCGTTTGCTTTACTATTCTAGGCGCCTCGTTTATTTTAGGTAAGAAAAGGCTTTCTATTTTGAATTCCTGGATTCGAGAATCATTTTATAGTTTGAGTGATACCATGAAAGCCTTTGTTATTCTTTTATTAACTGATTTATGTATTGGGTTTCATTCGCCTCATGGCTGGGAAATAGTAATAGGTTATTTTTTAGAACACTTAGGATTTGCTCATAATAAACATGTAATATCTTGTTTCGTATCAACTTTTCCAGTTATTTTAGATACAGTTTCCAAATATTGGATTTTTCGCCACTTGAATCGTATATCTCCATCAATTGTAGCGACTTATCATACAATGAATGAATAGAAAAAATAAATTTTATGATTTTATTATGAAAATAGAAAATTTTGAAATTTCGATTTTTTGTCTGTTTCCATTTTTGTCTGTTATTTATTTTTCTACTCTCTATATAGATATATATTAATAAACAAGATTATTATAAATGTTCTTTCAATCTTTATACAATTATATTGAATAATAATATTATTATTCAATGTGGAAGGACTTGAAACAAAAGTTGAAATTTTTGATTTTTCACGCTTATCATTAGTATAATGGCAAAGTTGTAAGGATCGATAGCTGTAGCGGCTAAAACATAAAAAAGACTCTACTTATGAAAAGAATTGGAATAAATAATAGAACTATGCAAAACAGAAAAACTTATGCTTATGATTGGATAAAGAAATGGATAATTAAATCAATTTCAACGCTGATAATTATAAATACACTGGTTTGGTCTTCTGTTTCGGAAGCATATCCCATTTTTGCACAGCAGGGTTATGAAAATCCTCGAGAAGCAACTGGACGTATTGTGTGTGCTAATTGTCATTTAGCCAAAAAACCAGTGGATATTGAAGTTCCACAGTCTGTACTTCCGGATACTGTATTTGAGGCAGTTGTTAAAATTCCTTATGATACGCAAGTAAAACAAGTACTTGCTAATGGTAAGAAAGGAGGGTTAAATATAGGAGCTGTTCTGATTCTACCAGAAGGTTTTGAATTAGCCCCTTCCGATCGCATTCCCCCCGAAATGAAGGAAAAAATAGGTAATCTTTATTTTCAAACTTATCGTCCTGATAAGAAGAATATTCTTGTAATAGGTCCTGTTCCTGGTAAAAAATATAGTGAGATTGTATTTCCTATTCTTTCACCAGATCCTTCAGCTAATAAAGATGCTCATTTTTTAAAATATCCTATATATGTAGGTGGTAATAGGGGAAGGGGACAGATTTATCCTGATGGAAGTAAGAGCAACAACACTGTTTATAATGCTTCAGCAACAGGTACAATTAAGAAAGTTTTACGTAAAGAAAAAGGTGGATATGAAATACTTATTGATAATACATCGGATGGTCGTCAAGTGATTGATATTATACCTCCAGGACCAGAACTAATTATTTCAGAAGGGGAATCCATAAAGGTGGATCAACCTTTAACAAATAATCCTAATGTAGGTGGATTTGGTCAGGGTGATGCAGAGATAGTACTTCAAGATCCATTACGTGTTCAAGGTCTTTTGTTATTCTTTGGATCAGTTATCCTAGCACAAATCTTTTTAGTATTGAAAAAGAAACAATTTGAAAAAGTTCAATTAGCTGAAATGAATTTTTAGGTACTCCTATTTCTCTTTCAGTTTGAACTATTTTTCCTAGTTTGAACTAGTTAAAGCGTTTGATTTAAAAATTTTACATCTCTTATTGATTGCTAACAATGAGATCAAATTTAAGTTCTACGGATTTATGTAATACGGTAATTATTTCTTTAGAGATCGAAAGTTCTGAATATTCTTACTTTTTTCCTTTATTGAAAAAAATTAGGAATTATTGGGGATACACTTCAAAAACGTGCATCTCTAGAAAAATGGCTCAACAGGCATTGAAACATATCTATCAACTTGCTGAATGGTCTTCAATTTTTCATATATCTTCTAAAGAATCTTTCTTATTTATCTATGAAAGTTCTCACCAAAAAATTAAACAAAGATTAGATATATGTTCTATTTTTAGAAATTTTTTTGATTTTGAAAAAAATACTACAAAATCAAAAAATTTTTCTGTATCTAAAAAAAAAAGTATTTGTTTATGGGAGGAAAATCTTTTTAAAAAGAATGATTTACAAGTAGATAAGAAAGAAACTGAAGAATTAGCGGAAAAAAAATTATTCTGTTTAAATTTATCTTTGCAAAAAATGAAAGTTGATTTTCATACTGAGTTAGAAGAAGTTAGTGATTTTGTGGATTCTACTTATAAATTACCAAAAGAATATATTTTACATATTTTTCTAAAAATCATTTTTGCTCACAAAAAGTGGAAAGCAGATGAGTGGTATATTAAAATGGCTTATATAGCTTATCATGAAAATATAAGGGATTTCTGTGGTAAACTCCTAAAAATGGCTTGTTTTGAGAAACGAATGGTTTTTATTTCGACTCGTATTACGAAATCTAAATCTCTTTATTAAAAAAATGGAATTTTTTTTTTATAACAAAAAAATGGAAATTTTTTCATTTTTTTTCATTTTTTTATTTTCTTTAAGTATCTCTTTTATCTATAAAAGTTATTAATTCATCATTATAATTCCATTACTTATTTTTACTTAGCCTTTGATTCCTCAAATATTAGTAGAAAAAAAATATTACTCTACTTATTCCTCTACTCTTTATATAAACAAAACTCTTTACTCTTTTTTGCAGTACCTAAGTCTACACTATTCAATATTTAAATCTGATATATGCGATGAATTTTAGTTATCGATGATTTTATTATATTTAATATATTATATTTAATAAATAAATTTTAATAAATAAATAGTGTTTGGTTAATTAATATTTCTCTTCCTATTTATGGGTAAAGAAGAGAAATATTAATTAACCAAATTCTTTCAAAAAAAATTTAGAATTTTTGAAAGAATTTGGATACATATCTTTCTTTGCATGGATAGTCTTTTCGATTCATCTCCAATTTATATCCTTATTATAAGGATGATCCTAATTATAAGGATGATCCTAATCCAGAGTATGAACCATAGAAAAAGATACCTACTAAACCGATTACAAGAATACCAGTTATAGTACCTACTAGCCACAGAGGGATCCGTCCAGTGGTATTGGCCATTTATCCTACTCCTTTTTCCTATTTCCTTGGGTAATCATAACTTAAGACATAAACAGTCATAGACAAGAAAATTTTTTATCTTTCTACCAGATTATCTTTCTACCAGATAAGGTAAGAGAGTTCTTATTATTTTTTGCTAATTAAAAAAGTAATTAGAGAATAGAACAGCAAGTACAAAGATTAGTAACAGTCCCCAATAAAGGCTGGTACGGTTTAATTCTACACTTTGTTTGTTTGGATTTGGTTGTGTCATAGTGTTATATGCTCTAGGTAAAGTTTATCGTTGTATAAACTGCGTTGCTGATGTTGATCCTGAAAAAAAAACTGTCGGTACAGCTAGTCCATGAACAGCCAGCCACCTAACTGTAAAAATGGGATAAGTTCTATCTATAGTCATTGTTACCTCCTAAAAAGATCTAGTGAATTCATCGACTTGTTCTAACGAATCAAAACGGCCAGTAATTAGTGGAATCTCTTGTCGATTTTCTGTAAAATACTCATTCGGCCGAGGGCTTCCAAAAACATCATAAGCCAAACCGGTGCTAACAAATAACCAACCTGCAATAAACAAAGAAGGTATTGTGATGCTATGGATTACCCAATATCGAATACTGGTAATAATGTCAGCAAAGGGGCGTTCTCCCGTATTCCCAGACATGGTTAGCTCCATATATTTTTGTAGAGGCAGGGAAGGATTAATCTCATAAAAGATTTAAATCAGAGAATATAAAAATTACTGATATCTCTTTTCGAACCTTGTTAAGTTATCAATGTTATACCAAGGGTATATTCGCAACATACTAAATAAGTATAGCTAGCGTTCCTTTAACGAAGCAAGACAACTTCCATAGAAGAAAGAAAAACTTAAGATAATTTGAAACTTTTGATTTGTCCTTTTCCTTCTTTGTCTTCCTAGTATTGCTCCTTTAGTTTTGCTCCTTTAGTATTGCTTAGTTGAATCAAAATTTTTTTAATCAAATTAGTCATTCCTATTTTTTAATCAAATTAGTCATTCCTAATTTTTTTTTGTTTCTCTCTTCCATGTAAACGGAAGAATAAATAGTATAGTAGTGGGAAACCCATATGATAATATTAAAATAGTGGATCAATCATGGAAAAACTTAATTGCAACTACTCTTTTTATCTGCTACGAGTGCTTTTATAACTAAAAAATAAACAAATGATTCTAAAAAAAAAAAAAAAAGCTTATATAACTATAAACATTGTTATATAACTAAGAAGAAGCATAATTTATATAACTATATTATATAACTATAAACATTGTTATATAACTAAGAAGAAGCATAATAATATATATATTATGACGATTATAACGAACGCAGCTCTTCAGAAATACGAGATACTTCAACCATATAATATTCACCCAGATTTTTTATTTTTTTATTATCTCGATTATGTAAGGAATATGATTATTGGTACTGTATAAGATATTGGTACTATATAAGAGGCAACGGTAAAGTAGACAAGCTTATGCGATAATTTTTTAATATTGAAATATTTTTAGATTTTAGCTAAGCTAAAATCTAAAAATAAAATATTTTCTCAATATATTATCTTTTTTTTTATAGGAAGACCAATTAGATAGTGAAGAATTCTTGTAATTAGTATAATTATAAATATGTCAAACTTGAAGTTATTATGATTTTTTTAAAGACTAATCTTTATTAGTAGTTGGTTTTGCCTCAAAGGCTTTGAGAATTATTAGAAATAACAAAATAAAAAAAGTTAAATGAAGTAACAACAGAAATATTTAGATTAACAAAAACTCGTAGTATTATAATAATATAAGTTTAAAAATATTTTAGAAAAACTTTAAGCGTTTAGCAAAAGTAGAAAAACATATGACTAGTAAAGATGTCCACATATTACTTAGGATTACTCAAAGATATTTGGGAAGGATATGCAACGTAGAATCGTTGTAGCTAAACCTGAGGCTATCCAATTTGGTTTTTAAATCTTCATTTAGGATTTAAATTTAGGATTTAGGTATATTTCTAATTCAGGTATATAACATTCTTTTTATATATTTTTATTTAAATCTTAATTCTGTATCTGTACTATCAATTTTACTAGTAAGACTAAAAAATATCTATCCTATTTTAGTTATAAAAATGAAATAATAATGCTAGGTTATAAAACTTTAATAGTTGTAAAATTAATTGAATTTAATTCGTAGCTATTGAAAAAAAAAAAAATATGCATTTTTTTTTTGGTAATGAATTTAGTGAAGGAGGTTAGTTACGTAGTAGGATCTGCTATTATATTTTTTATAAAAAATCGTATATATAATCGTCCGATTAATAAAAATAAATTAATTAGTTTGATTCCCTATCTTATTACTTATTACTTATTAAATGTTAAAGTAAGGAAAAAAGGAGATAGTATTTTGAATTGAATAAAAACGAATTTTATATACTTCTCTGTCTAAATTGAAAAATTTTCTTACAACAAAATAGAAGTAACTATGATAATCATTTTTTTTATTAGCAAAGTTATATTAAATAAAATTCCTTCTATTTAATTAAAATTGAAAAAAAAAAGAGGAAAAAAACAAGTTTAGGTTATTATTTATCTCACAAAAATTTCTGATTAATCTGTTACCAACATTAGGATTCTTTTCTATGCTTACTCTATTTAGCTATTTCGGATTTCTATTTGCCGCTTTAACTTTAGCTTTAGCTTTATTCATTGGTTTGAATAAAATACAACTTATTTAGAAAAACAAAGAGGAAAACTTTTCAAAGTTCTTAAATTTCTATTGTATTTTCTCAAAAGCATTTCATGGTATTTGAGATTTGTAACAATTTTAGGTAATATCTATGCTAGATATTACCTTACTTACTTAACGAGAGAAGAGAAATATGGTTGAAGCTTTACTGTCTGGAATAGTATTGGGTTTGATACCAATAACTCTTGCTGGATTATTTGTAACTGCATATTTACAATATCGGCGTGGTGATCAATTAGATCTGTAATCAAAATAAATTACATTTCATTATTGATCTCTTTGCCTCTCCACTTTTTTTTTCTTTTTTCATATAAGTTCTAATTACTAATTTCATTTTTATTTGTTAATAATTAAGTTTATACAAATAAAATAATATAAATGATTCCATTTGTAGAATATTTGCTTAAATATGAAGAAAGATAAGAAGGTAAATTAAGAAATATAAAAAAAAAAAAGAATATGTTCATTTTCTTTATTTTACTCTAACAAGATGAATCACGCTCTGTAGGATTTGAACCTACGACATTAGGTTTTGGAGACCTACGTTCTACCGAACTGAACTAAGAGCGCTTATTTTTAAGAATGAGAGAAATATCAAAAGAAATTAAAGACTTCTTTTTTTAATGTAATTCTTAAGATAGGGATGACAGGATTCGAACCTGCGACATTTTGTACCCAAAACAAATGCGCTACCAAACTGCGCTACATCCCTACTAAATTAAACATCTACATAATTATAGATATGAAACTTTTTTTGTCTATATATGGATATATAAATAAATATATATGTAACTCTCTCTTTTTAGACTCATTTATATATTTGTAATATATGATATATATAAATATATATTGAAATATCAAAAAGATTTTATTTTTTTTTATTCATCTAAATAAATTAAGATGAATATATATATAATCTAAAAAGAATATAATCTAAAAAGATAGATTCATTATTAAAACAAGATAGATTTATTATTAATCAATAGTTTCTCAAGCGAATAAAGAAAGAAAAAAGAAAATTCGACAAATTTTCTTTTTTTTTTTTAGAACGTGGTATATTCGGCTATATAAACTTTTTTTAAATATTCCCAAAATTCTAGTAATTTATAGAGATATAATAAATTCAAACTATTCTATTAAATCAACAGATCTACTATGGGATTATTTTGCTAAATTCGCGGAAAATGAAGAAAAATAAAAAAACAAAATAAAAAAAGGAGAGCTTACGATGCAAGATGTGAAAACATATCTTTCTACCGCACCTGTGTTAGCTACGTTGTGGTTTGGTTTTCTAGCCGGTTTACTAATTGAGATTAATCGTTTCTTTCCAGATGCTTTAGTTCTTCCATTCTTTTAAATAAATTAATTCTCCATTTTTTTTTGTTACTAATGATACTCCAACTTAAGGGTTAATTAAAAAGGGTTAATTATAAAGGGTTAATTAAAAGAATTAATAGGTAAAAGAATTAATAGGTTTCTTTTTTTTTTTTTTATTAGTTTTTCATAATAGAAAATTGGATATTTTCTATCTATGATATTCAAAAATGTATTTGGTTAATGTGTCTCAAAGCAACACTTGAATCTAAAATAATTGAGAATTTTTAATTACTACTTTTGACTACTTTAATTACTACATAGTTAGAGTAATGATTAAGAATTCTTAATTATTTTTTTTCTTTTACGATTATAATAATTTGGCAAATTTACTATTTAATTACTATTAAAAAAAAAAAACAAAGAATTCTAAATAAAAGCTTATATATAAGTTCTATTTCCATTAAAAATAATATTTTTTAAACTAAATAAGATCTCGTAGATCTAAATTTTTCATTTTAATCATGGCTAAGAGTAAAGATATAAGAGTAGCAATTACTTTAGAATGTACTAGTTGCTCCCAAAATAATGAAAAAAGATTTTCGGGTGTTTCTAGATATACCACTCAGAAAAATCGTCGTAATACACCTACTCGATTAGAATTAAAGAAATTTTGCCCCTATTGCTATAAGCACAAGATTCACAGAGAAATAAAAAAATGAACAAAATATTCCAAAGGTTTATGAAATGATTTATGAACAAAATCAAACGATCTTCCCGTAGACGGTTGCCACCTATTAGATCTGGAGAAGTTATAGATTATAAAAATATAAGTTTACTCCGAAGATTTATTAGTGAACAAGGCAAAATTTTATCTAGACGAATGAATAAATTGACCTCGAAACAACAACGTTTAATGACTATTGCTATTAAACGAGCTCGTATCTTAGCGTTGTTACCTTTTCTTAATAACGAAAGTTGATCCAAGTTCCCACATTTATTAGTTATTAAATTAGTTGCTACTATTAATGGTACATTCGGTTATTATGAATAAGAAAAAAAAATAAAGATAAAATGAAATAATTCTTACTTTTGATCATACATATTTATGTATAGATATTTTTATTTGTATATATTTGTATATAGATTAGTTTTACAAATTTATTTGAATTATCAATGAAATTTTGCCTCTCCTTCTTTTTTTTCCTCTCCCCGGATTAATCTTAAATTCCTGGGGAGAGATTCTTTATAAAGTTTCTCTATTATTTTCTAACTCTTTAATAGAGTAGAGAAACAATATGTATCTAATATAGCTATTTGAGCAAGCATCTTTCTATTCAAAAGTATTTTATTTTTATATAATAATTGAATTAATGTATGGTAAGATATTCCACTTTTTCGGGCTGCTGCATTTATTCTTGTTATCCATAGACGACGGAAATCTTTTTTTCGTTTACCTCTATCTCTATGAGAGGAAGCTAAAGCTTTCATTCCTTGCTGATTGGCAGTTCGAAAAAGTTTCGAATGAGCTCCCTGAAATCCTGATGCAAGTGTAAGAATATTCTTACGACGTTTCCGAGCTACACAACCACGTTTAACTCTAGTCATTGATGCCTACTCTCATAAATAACGAGATGAATTTGATAAATAAGGAAATAACGGAAGAGGAACATTTATTTATGAAGAAGAAAGAAAAAAAGTAAATTTTAAATATTTATCATAAATTTATTCTATAATTATTTCATTTTTATATTAATAATAAATGAAAACTAGATTATTATTATTGAAATTGGTATTTATTTTTCTTCTCCGAAGCTTCTCCGACGAAGGAGATATAAAAATAGAAAAATTTTTCAAATAATTTCTCATTTTTTTTTTTCTTTTTTATTAAATAATAAATAATGGTAATAATAATTATAATAACTATTACCATTATTATTATTGTTGCTGTTATAAGGAAAAAAAAAAATATATATATATATTTTATTATATATTTTTTATTATATATTTTTTCTTCTCTTCCTTATCTTGACTGATTTGGCTGATGTATAAAATAGAGATTTCGATGGCTTTTGCTGCTGTAACCTTCCTCGCTATGATTCTTTTTTGGTATTTTTTAATAAGGAATTTAACCTTTGACTAATCAAAATCATTGTTTCCTTTGTTTCTATGGTTCTTTTTAAACGGTGAGGTCTTCTCTATATACCGGAGCTTTGTCTTTTTTTTCTTCTTGAGTAAAATGAGGATGTTATCGATGATTTGTATACTCTTCGATCTCGAGCTCTGCGCAGTTTATTTAGCAGTAAGTTCTTTATTAGAAAACCCATCTATTCTAGTAACGGTATTTCATACTGAGAGTTTGCTTAGCAGCTAACCTTAAAAATCCGTCTTTGCTGTGATATAAGTATTAGAATTAGAAATGAATTATACTTTTCAAATAGTACTTATTCTTCCTCGCTCCATGAATCCATGACCATTTACTATCATTGAGGAATTGCTTCACATCCAACATCAAGGTGATTGGATTTGCACCAATGAGAACCACAAATTTCATCCTTAATTAAAATAGATGATAGATTTTTGACTTTATTAAAATAAGAAAAGTTCTTCTGCTATATAGATCTTTAATATTTTGAAGTTTACAATCTAAACAAGTCGCACATACACCCTAGTACATACTCCTCTACGCTGAGGGCATCCTTGAAGAGCTGGGGATTTTGTTCTATTTTTGACTAACTTTCTCTGATTTCTAATGAGTTGTTGAATAGTAGGCATTTTTTTTTTTTTTTACATTTATGCAGAATCGTTAGGTTTGGATTAATCTTAACCAATATAAGTTATATCATTACCAATTTGATTAGAATTTAGTCATTTTTATTCTTTATTTAACAAAAGTTTTCCAATAATTCTTCTTAGTTTAAAATATTTGTTATTTTTTTAACTACTCAGATTTCATTTGGATAGCTTCTCAACCTAGGGTCGTATTAATTCTAATTAATGATAAATTTAGTAAATAAATTTAGTAAATTTGTTTACATTCATTTTTATTTTGTAGATGCATGATCTACAAAAAATTATTTCAATATTAAATAATAAGAATAATTTATTTTATTACTATGGTTATGGTCAGTTAGTCGAAGAATTGGAAGTTGTTTCTATAGCTACAAGATCAGCAATACCATAAATTTGTGCTTCTTTTGATGACATAAAAACATCTCTTTCCATATCTTCAGAAATAACCCATAAAGGCTTGCCTGTTCTTTGTACATAGACTTTAGTTATACAATCGCGAAGTTTCAAAACTTCTTCAGCTTCCATAATACATTCCCCGGCTTGTCCATCATAATAAGAACTAGCAGGTTGATGGATCATAATCCTGTTATGCTAATAAAATAAGAAAACCGTACAGGCATATTTTTTTTGTGCATACGGCTTTACTATAGATTTAAAAGCTTAAGATTCTTCCTAATTATTTTGAGTAATCAGAGAGAAGGATAATCAAAAAAAAAACCTATTTTTTTGAAACTTAACCTATATACCATCTTTCTTTTTCTTTTTTTATCTCATAGCTCCATTCCTATTTTCTTTGCGCGAAAGAAATTAACGCAAAATTCTTTTTCTAAACAAAAAATACTATGATGGTTCTGTTACTATAATATAAAATATTTCATCTAGCAATCCCAAAGTTTTTTTGATAGAGTATTTAATTAAACATTTCATAATTCTTTCTTGAATTCTTCTGTTTCACTAAGATTGATGTAAAAACCATAAGAGTTTATAACGCTAAAATAAACTCATAGAGCTTTATTTAAGATTCTATACTTAAAAAAGCAACTATTTTTTTATCTACTACCTCAAAACTTTCAGTTTTCTTTTATTCTTCTACGTATCAAGCTTCTCTATATGCTATGCTATTATTACTTTTTATTCGGCGCAAGCATAGTTTTTTTTAGTTTTTCTCCTTCTAACAAAAAAATCATTGGCGCTGAGCGTGGGGTAAGGCTATACGTTTAGTAATTTCTCCCCCAGTTAAGATAAAGGATCCCATGGAAGCAGCTAATCCCATACAAATTGTATGGACATCTGGTACTACGAATTGCATTGTATCATAAACAGATATTCCTGCTAATACAGCTCCACCCGGAGAATTTATATATAAATACATATCCTTACTTTCATCTTCTCCATTTAAGTACATCATAATACCAATTAATTGATTTGCTATTTCATCATCTACATGTTGACCCAAAAAAAGTAATCGTTCTCTATAAAGTCGGTTGATTGGGATAGTTCTGTAGTTTTTCTTCTTTTAGAACCGTACAGGCACCTTTAAGCGCATGCGGCTCAAGCAGTTAAAAAGAATTGGTTTTTTTTTAATACTTTTTTCTCTTTTTCACTACTCCACTCAAGTTTGCTCCTATTTTTTTCTTTTTGAAGAATTTTAATTTTTGCTTATTGAATAATTTATTACTTGATTTTTTATCCGTAGGGAATTCATTTTCACTGGATAATTTTGTCATTTATTCTTCTTGTATTATATTTTACCTTGTTTCTAAGTAGATTGAGAAAAATCTTTAGGTTTATGCTCTACTCCGGGAAATCTTTTTTTTTCGATTGTTACTCCAGAAATATAGAAGAAGTTAATTGATTTCCACTTTTTCTTTTTTAACTCCTCCCTATTTTTTAAAAGTAGTTTCTCCTTCTTCTTTGGTTTTAAGTTCACGGATATTAAACGAAGCCTGAATACCCTATTTGTTTGAGCTAGCCATAGATTTTCATTATTAATAAATTTTTCTATATTGAATCTTTTTATATGATCTCACGCTTTAGAATATTGATAGTTTAATCAAACTGAAGTGAGATAAACAAAATTTTCATCAAAAAAAAAAATGATGGGATGATTCCGTATAATCGAGAAAGATTTAACAAGTCGCACTATACGTCAATCCAAACTGCATCTTCTTCTCCAGGGAGACGAAAAGGTACTTTCGGCACACCAATTGGCATTTCTTTATTATTATCAACTGTAAATTTCTCTCTAATATGAAAACGTAATAGAAAAACATGAAAACGTAATAAAAAAAATTAAAAATTATTCAATCTTTTTTTATCAAAATGAGTATATCATACTTAGCTTCTATATAAATAATATTTGAGTATTTACTTCATCCTTATAATTCTTAATTTGAGTATTTACCTCACGATTCTAAATCTGAACTTTCATGAACTTTCATACTAATGAATCTTCTTCTTTTTCAGGAATGTATGCATTATAATGATAAGTGGGACCAATCTCTCCATTGTGATGTTAAATATATAGATGCTAAACTTTCTATGCTTGCCTCTTTTAGAAAAAAGAAAAAAAAGTTTCTTTTTTTTCTTTTTTCTTGATTTTTCATAAAAAATTAGGTGATTACAACGAAGGGTAACCTTTAAAATAATGAAATAAAGATTTAATGTTGTTATATTTTTTTTAAATGCAAGAAAATTACATAGTGTCTATTCTTTTGGATAAAGGGGTATTTTCATGGGTTTACCTTGGTATCGTGTTCATACGGTCGTACTAAATGATCCCGGCCGTTTAATCGCAGTACATTTAATGCATACTGCTTTAGTTTCTGGTTGGGCTGGTTCTATGGCTTTGTATGAATTAGCTGTTTCTGATCCTTCTGATCCCGTTCTTGATCCAATGTGGAGACAAGGCATGTTTGTTATACCTTTCATGACTCGTTTAGGAATTACAAAATCTTGGGGTGGTTGGAGTATCACCGGAGAAACTGTGACTAATGCTGGTATTTGGAGTTATGAAGGTGTCGCTGCGGTTCATATCGTACTATCTGGCTTGTTATTCTTGGCAGCTATTTGGCATTGGGTATATTGGGATTTGGAATTATTTCGTGATGAACGTACGGGAAAACCTTCTTTAGATTTGCCTAAAATTTTTGGAATTCATTTATTCCTTTCAGGAGTACTTTGTTTTGGATTTGGAGCATTTCATGTAACAGGTTTATTTGGTCCTGGAATATGGGTTTCTGATCCTTATGGACTTACAGGGAAGGTACAACCGGTGGCTCCAGCTTGGGGAGCAGAAGGTTTCGATCCTTTTGTTCCTGGAGGAATAGCTTCTCATCATATTGCAGCGGGTATTTCAGGTATATTAGCAGGCTTATTCCATCTTAGTGTTCGTCCTCCACAACGGTTATACAAAGGATTACGTATGGGTAATGTTGAAACTGTTTTATCTAGTAGTATTGCTGCTGTATTTTTTGCAGCTTTTGTAGTTGCTGGAACAATGTGGTATGGTTCTGCAGCTACTCCCATAGAATTATTTGGTCCTACTCGTTATCAGTGGGACCAAAGTTTTTTCCAACAAGAAATAGATCGTAGGATTCGTTCTAGCAAGGCTGAAAATCTTAGTTTATCAGAAGCTTGGTCTAAAATTCCTGAAAAATTAGCGTTTTACGATTATATTGGTAACAACCCAGCGAAAGGGGGATTATTTAGAGCAGGTGCGATGGATAATGGTGATGGAATAGCTATTGGTTGGTTGGGTCATGCCGTTTTTAAAGATAAAGAGGGGCATGAACTTTTTGTACGTCGTATGCCTACTTTCTTTGAAACATTTCCAGTAGTTTCGGTAGATAAAGAAGGAACTGTTAGAGCGGATATACCATTCAGGAGAGCAGAATCAAAATATAGTGCTGAGCAAGTAGGTGTAATTGTTGAATTTTACGGTGGCGAACTTGATGGTGTTAGTTTTAGTGACCCTGTTACAGTGAAGAAATATGCTAGACGTGCTCAATTGGGTGAAATTTTTGAATTTGATAGGGCTACTCTAAAGTCTGATGGTGTTTTTCGTAGTAGTCCAAGAGGTTGGTTTACCTTCGGTCACGCTACATTTGCCCTTCTTTTCTTCTTCGGACATATTTGGCATGGCGCTAGAACTTTGTTTAGAGATGTCTTTGCTGGTATTGATTCAGATCTAGATGCTCAAGTTGAATTTGGAGCTTTCCAAAAATTAGGAGATCCAACTACTAAGAGACAGATTGTGTAATATTCATTTGATTTTTATTTTTATTTTCCTATATTACTCTTCTTTTTGTATCAAATACACATATACTTAGGTATATAGAATTTTTTTATTTCTTTTTTTTTTCTTTTTTGATCAGTACGAAAGCTATCTCCATACTTTTCCATCTACAGTCAAATCTATGGAAGCATTGGTTTATACATTTTTGTTGGTAGGCACTTTAGGAATAATTTTTTTTGCCATTTCTTTTCGAGAACCACCTAAAGTTCCAAGTAAAGGAGTTACAAATAAGGGAAAAAAATAATTTTTTTTCTTTAGAAATTCCTATAAATAAGTAAGAAATATAAAAATGACCTTCCTAAAATGTTGGGAAGGTCATTCGCAAATAAAAAATTAGTCCTCATGCTCTTCAAAAGGATCTCTAAGTTCTTTGGATGGTTGTCCGAAAGCAGTATAGAGGGCATAACCAGTAAAACTCACGAGTAAACAAGATATAAATATAGCGACTAAGGTTGCAGTTTCCATTCCTAGGTAATCCCAAAATAATAGTTTGTTTTTAATATAATAGTACACAAAGTTAACAAATCTCAACTGATGCAATAAGTTTTATGGCTACACAGATTATTGATGACACTTCTAGGACTAAAGGGAAACGAAGTGGTGTGGGAAATATATTGAAACCACTTAATTCTGAATATGGTAAAGTCGCTCCTGGATGGGGAACTACCCCACTGATGGGTATAGCCATGGGTTTATTTGCAGTTTTTCTAGTTATTATCTTGGAACTTTATAATTCTTCTGTTTTATTAGATGGAGTTTCTGTAAGCTGGTAATAAAAGAATTTAGATTTATTCATTTTGGAGCTTTTAATTGGAAGCTCCAAAATGAATAAATCTAAACTCTTTTTTTTTTTATAGTTTATAGATAAAAGATAATTAGATGAGATAAATTTTCTAAAAATTGTCCTTATTCGATTTAATAACTTTTTAGTAACTTATCAAATTTTATTCATGTTTAATCATTTGGTAGTTTAATCGTGTAATTACTAAAAAAAGGATTTTTGATTTATGGGTGTGCGATTTGTCCAAATCAATCTATAGTAATGTTACAAGAAGGATTGTCATCTTTTTCTTTAATTTATGAAGTTAGATGGTTCTATTTCGCTGAGAAGTCCATTCAAAGTCTATTCAATGGATTAGTATTCAAAGCGCAAAATATATTGAAACAATAAATTCTTTTAAGAATGTTTCTAAGAACATGAAAACTATGGTTTATATTTATATTTATGGAAATATTTTATTTACGCTTCGTTATTAATCGTTGAAAAACCTAAAAAGATTTTATATTAACCCTTACTAACCTTTCAGTGAAATATTCATTTATTTAGATCTTTCTTATTCATATATATATATAATATATATAAATAAGAAAGATACATATAAAAAGAATTCTTGATAATTGAATTAAGTAGCTAAAATTTTTTTTATCAGTTCTATGAAATGGAAAAAGTTATTACCTATTATACTTCTTCTACGAATCATCGGAGTTTAGTAAAAACCTAAGGTTTAAAAAGATTATTCTAGATTTGAACAATATAAATTTTTTTATTATTGATCGTGTTTTTCACAAAAAAATGATGATAAGATTCAAGATTGCTCGAAAAACTACCAATATTTCATAAGTATCTATCGGATAATTAAGTCAACTCGAGATTAGGGCAATAAGATGAAAAAAAATAAGATTGGTAAAATTTAATTAAATTACTATATTTATTAAATTTTATTAAAGTCAAATTTATGAAAATAAAGCAAAAAAATATAAAATATAATAAAATTCATAATTTTTTAATTATTTACAAATTTTTTTCATTTTTGCTCAAGCCGTATGATATGAAAACCCCATGTACGGTTTTTAGAGGGGGAAATACATAAAAAATTACCTATCTTGATAAAGTATACGATTGGTTTGAGGAACGTCTTGAGATTCAAGCGATTGCAGATGATATAACTAGTAAATATGTTCCTCCTCATGTGAATATATTTTATTGTTTGGGTGGAATTACATTAACTTGTTTTTTGGTACAAGTAGCTACTGGTTTTGCGATGACTTTCTACTACCGTCCAACAGTTACAGAAGCTTTTGCTTCTGTTCAATATATAATGACTGAAGTTAACTTTGGTTGGTTAATCCGATCAGTTCATCGATGGTCAGCTAGTATGATGGTTTTAATGATGATCCTACATGTTTTTCGTGTTTATCTTACAGGTGGTTTCAAAAAACCTCGTGAATTGACTTGGGTTACTGGTGTAATTCTAGCTGTATTAACAGTTTCTTTTGGTGTAACTGGTTATTCCTTACCATGGGATCAAATTGGTTATTGGGCCGTCAAAATTGTAACTGGTGTACCTGAGGCTATTCCTTTAGTAGGATCCTCTGTAGTTGAGTTATTACGTGGAAGTCTTAGTGTAGGTCAATCTACATTGACTCGTTTTTATAGTTTACATACTTTTGTATTACCTCTTCTTACTGCTATACTTATGCTAATGCATTTTTTAATGATTCGCAAACAAGGTATATCAGGTCCATTATGAGTAATCAAATTCATTGTTAATAAAATATTATTAACAATTGAAAATAAAAATTGAAAATAGATTATTATTATTATAGAATATAGAAATAAATATATATATATTTATTTCTATATATACATTTCTATTTTATTGCCACGATTATTTTCTTTTCATTCTTGTTTCAAATAAGATTTCAAATAAGAAAAAAAAATATTTTATGGATTTTGTCTATTTTGGAGTTTGTATTTATATAGGATACAAATATTTATTAAATAGATTATTTTTTTTATAAGATAAAGTGGATTATGGGAGTGTGTGACTTGAATCATTAATTAGGCTATGCAGATATTTCGTAAAATCTGTCACATTATTATTATACTATTAGCAATACAATGTGTTTTTATCCTTATTTTCTTTACGGAAATGAAAAGATTAGAACTAAGGTAAAAAGAAGAAATAAAAAAAAGTGTTTTTATTAAAATGAAAAGGAAAGTAGTTTTCTCAAAAGATATATAAGCTTTTTTTTTCTATGATCAATGAAAGCTTTGGAAGGCTTCGTAAAATCCAATTATTTGAATAAAAAACCTCTTTCAAGTTCAAGTTTTGAATCACGAATTTCAAATAAAATCGTTAGAAATAAAAAAGTATGGTTACAAAAATACATACATTTCCCTTGTATTCAATATGAAAGTAGAAACCACCGAAGTAAACAAAGGATCTAAGGAGAATAAGAATAAGCCAAAAAATTATTAATAAGTTAATACCTAATATGCCTCTACTTTTTTTCGTATTTTTTTCTATGAAAAAAATAGGACTTACGAGGGATAAGACTGTCCAAAAAGTTTTTAATTTTTATTTTAGAAAAGAAAAAAAGATAGAAAATAAATTAAGCTTACTTGGATGATGAGCTTTCGACAAATTTATCGAGACTTTTCTCGTAGGAATAGTCAGTAGCATGAGCCGGATGATGAGAAATCGCCATGTCCGAATCTTCGGGGAGGAGAAAAGAATCTATCGAAAGATTAACCTATCCCAATAACTAAGAAACCCGATTTAAGTGATCCTGTATTAAGGGCTAAATTAGCTAAAGGTATGGGACATAATTATTATGGAGAACCTGCTTGGCCTAATGATCTTTTATATATTTTTCCAGTAGTAATTTTAGGTACTATTGCGTGTACTGTCGGTCTAGCTGTTTTAGAACCATCTATGATTGGTGAACCGGCAAATCCTTTTGCTACCCCTTTAGAAATATTGCCCGAATGGTATTTCTTTCCCGTATTTCAAATACTTCGTACAGTACCTAATAAATTATTGGGTGTTCTTTTAATGGCTGCAGTACCGGCGGGATTATTAACAGTACCCTTTTTGGAAAATGTTAATAAATTTCAAAATCCATTTCGTCGTCCAGTAGCTACAACAGTTTTTCTGATTGGTACTGCAGTAGCTATTTGGCTAGGAATTGGCGCAGCTTCGCCTATTGATAAATCATTAACTTTAGGTCTTTTTTAAATTTATTAAATAATGAATAATTAATTATGTTTTTTTTTTAATTTTTATTCTATTTATTTAATAAATTTTTTTGGTTTCTTCTTTTACTTAGTACCTAGGGATCTGTTGTCTTCGGATAATGGATAATCCCTAGGTCTATATATATATATATATATATATATATATATATATAGACCTAAGATTATAGACCTAATATTCTATTATTATATAGAATATAATATAAAAATATAAAATATAATATCAAAAAAAAATGTTAAATTATTATGACTACTACCCTTACTACTACTAAAATAATACCCCTGTAATTACTAGTACTTACTACTAATCGTCAATGCTTATTCCCTCTTATTAAGAAAAAAGAATGAAAAAGACTTTATTTAGATATGCTAAAAAATTGAGAAATGATAAAAAAAAGAATATAGAATATATATATATATATATATTTATTTTTTTATTTTCTAGCATGATGAATATAAATAGATTTAATCATTGATAGAAAACTTATTTCTAGGTAAATGTATCGCAAAATGTTTTTGTAAAGCCTCTATTACTTGTTCAATAGACTTCTCTCCAAAGTTTTTAATTTTCATTGAATCTTCTTGACTATAATTTAAAAGGTCTGATATAGTATGTACATTAACTCTTTTGAGACCATTATATGCTCTGGCAGGTAATTCTAGTTGATCAATAAATATATGTTTGAACGAAATTTCCTTTCTTATTTCGCCTATACCTATATTAGCTGATGAAGGTGAAGAACGAATCATATTAGATTTATCTTTATTTTTTACTTTATGGTTCTCTTGTTCTTCCTCATGCAATAGGGGAATAAACAAATTGATTAAACTTCGAGAAGCTTCATGAAGTGCCTCTTTGGGGGTTAGACTTCCATTAGTCCATATTTCAATAAAAAGTATTTCTTGTTTTTGTTTCTCATTCTCAAAAGAATGAACACTATAATTAGCATTTCTAATAGGCGTAGAAATAGCGTTGACAGCAAAATAACCATTTTCATACTCTGTAGGATTTTGTATACGATACCCACGGTCTTTTTTTATTCTTAATTCAATATTCAAAAAAACAGCCTTAGTTATTGTGGCTATATATTGCGTAGCATCAATCACCCGGATGGAAGGTGGTAATATAATGTCTTGAGCAGTTACTTTTTTGGGCCCAATAATAGAAATAGATGCTTTTTGAGTTTCATAAGAATTACTTTTAAGTACAATTTCCTTTAAGTTTATCGAAATATCATGTACTGATTCCTGAATTCCTATTATGGTAGAATATTCATGTGTCACTCTTTCAAATTTTGCATATGTGATAGACGTTCCTTCTATTTCTCCAAGTAAAGCTCTTCTTATAGCAATTCCAACGGTATTAGCTTGACCTGGTCTAAGTGGAGATATAGCAAAGCGACCATAATGGAGACGCTCACTGTCGATTTTATATTCGATACACTTCCATTGTAGTGCTTCAGCAGGGATTGGTACTTCATTTTGAATCATATTGAGATCTATTAAATAAAAGATGGAACTTCATTTTTATACACGTCTTTTTTTGGGGGGCCTACATCCATTATGTGGTATAGGGGTTACGTCACGTACATAACTAAGTACTACACCACTCCTACGAATAGCTCGTAATGCTGTATCTCTTCCAGGACCAGGACCACTAATCATAACTTCCGCTTGTTTCATACCCTGATCAATCAAAGTACGAATAGCATTTTCTGCTGCAGTTTGAGCAGCAAAAGGTGTACTTTTTTTTGTACCTTTAAATCCACAGGCACCTGCAGAAGACCAAGAAACAACTTGTCCGCGTACATCTGTAACAGTAATAATTGTATTATTAAAACTGGCTTGAATGTGAATAACCCCCTTAGGTATTCTACGTTTACCCTTACGTAAATTTATTCTTTTTATAGATTTTGCCATAGTTATATAGTTATTATTTATAATTCAACTCATTTCAAAAATGAATAGATATATATATATATATGTATTATATATATATAATTGTAAAATTGAATGTAAAATTAAATTTTTATTCAATTCTTGCTTCGACTCCTTCTTTCTTCTTCGACATGTAAGAAAAAATTTATCCTTGTTTTTGTTTATGTTTGGGATTAGAACAAACTACCATGACTCGTCTTCGTCTACGGATTAGTCGACAATTTTCACAAATTTTGCGAACAGAAGCACGAATTTTCATTTTTAGATAAACCTTACCTCGATATAACTATTAATAAAAATATAAAATATAAATAATAATTTTCAATTGTATCTTTATATTAATTCTCCTCAATTTTATATCAAATATAGAAAATTTTAGATATTTGAGGATTTGGTACGAAGTCGATAGGTTATACGTCCCTTAGTCAGATCATAAGGACTCAATTCCACTTTTACTCTATCCCCTGGTAATATTCGTATATAATTACGTCGAATTTTTCCTGAAATGTGAGTTAAAACTTGACATCCATTATCTAAACAAACCCGAAACATAGCATTGGGAAGTGATTCAGTAACAACACCTTCCATATCAATCAAATTTTGTTTCTTCATTAGGGGGAATATATCCTTCATTTGTTTTTAATCGAGGTTGATGGAGATAGTGTTACCTAGCTCCTTTCACTTATAAGAATAAAGATTTCCCTTTTTTTTTTGAGATACTTCTATTTAATTTTTGGGATAATTACCAAACATAACATGAAATTTCTCCTCCCACTTGCTTTTGCCGTGCCTCCCGATCTGTAATAATTCCTCGAGAAGTTGCTAAAATAACTATGCCCATACCACCTAAAACTCTAGGAATTTCTTTATAATTAGAATAAATTCTTAAACCAGGCTTGCTAATACGTCTTAAAGTTGTTATATAAGGTTCTCGTTTTTTACCTTGATACTTCAAAATCAAAGTTATAAAATCTTTTTTATTTTCTTGGTTTTCACTAAAATTTTCTATAAAACCTTCTTGTAAAAGAATTTTTGCAATATTTCTAGTTGAATTAGTAGCTGGTACTTGAACTGTTTCTGCTCCTCTCAAATTAGCATTCCTTAGAGAGGTAATCATATTAGCAATAATATCGTTACCCATTAGAATTAGAACTCCTTATTACTTATTTATTTACTGCACCTCGAACGAAAATGCTGCATTTCAAACAAAAGAAGTAATTTCATATTTGATAATGTAACGAAAAGAGAAATAAGAAATACAATAAAAAAATTTGGAGTATTTAATTTTATCTACAATTAATTATATTAAAATTGAAATAAGAATGAAGAATGATGTGTTTAACTAATATCAAAGATAAATAATATTAAACAAGAAAAAGATTCATTGAATATTGTTGAAAATATTACTGACTTATGGATAATATTTCACCATTTTTTTTTCTTTTTATTTTATATTTCTTCCTCTCTATAACACTTCAGGAGCTAGTGAAATTATTTTAGTAAAATTATATTCTCTTAATTCCCGAGCAACTGGACCAAAAACTCGAGTTCCTTTAGGATTTCCTTCTTGATTAGTTATAACAGCTGCATTGTCATCAAATCGTACTATCATTCCATTATCACGTTTAACTTCTTTACAAGTACGTACAATTACAGCTTTAACTATTTCTGATTTTTTTAGGGGCATATTAGGTACGGCTTCTTTAACTACAGCAACAATTATGTCACCAATATTGCCATATTTACGATTACTAGCTCCTAAAATTCGAATACACATAAGTTTTCGAGCTCCACTATTGTCTGCTACATTTAAATAAGTTTGGGGTTGAATCATTTTTTTTCTCTCCTTATTAGAGATGGACCCCCATGTCTAATTTGTATAATTTTATCCTTTTCTTAAGAGGGTCAAGAGATAGAACTTTTTCCTTTTTTTATTTTCTTATAAATATATAAATTTTTTTATGAACGATTAATTTTAAGTACATTATTTTATAATCAAAAATTTTAGGATATGAAATATTTTATTCCTAATTAAAATTCTTTCTTTTTTACCCTTATAGATGGATCTATAGATGTAGAAGTAATGAATTGAGTACGTATAGGCATTTTGTATGCGGCTATTTTCATAGCTGCCTTAGCTATATTTTCTGAGACTCCACTTATTTCATAAAGTATTCTATTTGGTTTAACAACGGATACCCAATATTCAGGAGAACCCTTTCCCGAACCCATACGTGTTTCTGCAGGTCGCATAGTTACTGGTTTATCAGGAAATATGCGTATCCATATTTTTCCACCACGACGAGCATAACGACTAATAGCTCGTCGTCCTGCTTCTATTTGTCTAGATGTAATCCAAGCGGGTTCAAGTGCTTGAAGAGCAAATTTTCCAAAACAAATCTTATTACCTCGAGTAGATATTCCTTTCATTCTGCCTCTATGTTGTTTGCGAAACTTTACTCTTTTGGGGTTACAGTTGATCATACTTTTCTTCATTATCCCTGCTTCAGAACCGGACATGGAAGTTTTCTTTCATCCGGCTCCTCATGAATTAAATTCTATTTTTTCTTTTAAATTTTTTCTGTTAAAAAAGGGTAGTTTTTACTAAAAATTAGATTATAAATATATAATTTATTTAATTCTAGATACTTGTTCATTTTGAATCGAAATAATCATAAAAATATGAATAAGTTCACAAAGTAAAGGGAAATATTGAATATTTCATTCAATTTACTCTAATAATTCTAATCTTTCTTGTATATACTCAATATTTTAAATATTAAAATCTATTGAATTATTAAATGATTTATCAAATTCACAGATGCTTTGATCGAAATCTAGGAAATAGATTAAATTCTCAAATGAAGTAAGTAAACTAATTTTTAATTTAATAAAAACAAAAGATTCATGGACGAATATTAACTCTTCTCAGATTTCATTTTATTAGTCAAATCTAAAAATTATTGGAATTATAAACTTGGAATTATAAATGTATCCTATATATATCCTATATATAAAGAAGTAATAAAATTATAAATAAGTAAAAAAATTATATATATTATATATTTTTTATTTATAGATATATCTTTTTTGGTTTCTTTCGCCATCCTATCGTATGAATAAAATTTGGAATATTCTAAATTATTCATAGATTCCATCGTTCTCATAACTTCTAAGTTTTTGTTTAGGTTCTTTCTTCACAGTAGAGCTTTTTTTTATCAATTCTTTATCAAAAAATTTAGTCTTTTTTGATACGAAGCTTTTAGTTCTTTCTCCTACTCATATGCTTATTCGGACTGTTTTTGAAAAGGTCATTTTTTAACCCTACAATTTCTGAGAAATATTTTATATTGGATACATTACTTAAATTTAAATATTTCTATACTTCTTTGCTTTATAGATATTTTTCATTCCATTCTTTTATAAAAAAAAGTTTTTAAGCTAATAAGAATATTTAGCTAGCTTATCGGATTGGTTCAATATGAAGTAATGAGTTATTTTGAAAAAAAAAATATATATATTATATAGAATAGATGAATTAATATATATATATATATATTTCAGATGAATTTATATATATAAATAAATAAAATTTATATAAAATTTCAGATGGAACGAGTCGCACACTAAGCATAGCATTTTTTTTTATTTTTGTATTATATAAATACTGAATAATGATTAAAAAATAAGTGAAATGTTAAATTAATTAGACTTTCTAATATAAAATAACTAATATAAAATAAGAAACAATAATAAACTTTTTTAGTTTTTCAATATAGGAAATCTTTTTGATAGTAATAAATATTAATCAAAAAAAAATAAAAAAATAAAAAAATAATTCTATTATTCTTCAGTTTGAAATATCCATACTTTTATTCCTAATACCCCATAAATAGTTTGAGCTGGATAATAACAGTAATCAATTCGAGCTCGAAGAGTTTGTAATGGAACTCTACCTTCTCTGGCCCATTCGACACGAGCAATTTCAGCTCCATTAAGACGTCCTGCTATTTGTATTTTTATTCCTTTTACACTTGTTTTTTTTGTAGGTTCAATGGCTTTCTTCATAGTTCTTCTAAAAGCAACTCTATTTTCTAGTTGCAAAGCTATATATTCTGCAAGAATATTAGGTTCTGTATATGGTTCTTTCACTTCCGTTAAAGTCATATGAAGTTTTCTATTTCCAAGATTCAATGCAGTTTGTACATCTGATTTTAATTGTTCAATACCTCGACCACGACTTTCAACAAGCAGAGCAGGAAATCCTGTATAAATTTGAATTTGAATCAAATCCGTTTTTCTTTGAGTTTCAACGCGTGCAATTCCTCCATAATTGGACGAACTTTTTATATGCTTACGTACATAATTATAAATACAATTACGCATTTTTTCATCTTCTTCAAGAAGTTTGGAATAATTATTAGGTTTTGCAAACCAATGGGAACGGTGATTTTGCGTAACCCCAAGTCGAAAACCAAGTGGATTAATTTTTTGTCCCATATTTTTTTACCTTTTCCAATGATAATGATATATATATATACAAGAATCCTAATTTTTTATGTAGATTTCTTTTTGATCACAATAGTTATATGAGAGGTAGGTTTATGTATGGGATAGCCACGTCCTTGAGCTCTAGGTTGAAACCTCTTCAACGTAGTTCCTTCATCTACTTTAGCTTCACTAATAATTAAATCAGCCTTATTTAAACCTAGATTATGGCTGGCATTTGCTGCTGCAGAAGAAACTAATTGTAATATAGGATAACAAGCTCGATAGGGCATGAATTCAAGTATCATAAGTGCCTGTTCATAAGAACGACCGCGAATTTGATTAATAACTCTTCTGACTTTAGAAGCAGAAATACCAATATGCTTAGCCAAAGCTCGCGTTTCCAAATTCAAGTAATTAGTTTTCATCAGAAAAGACCTCCTAATTAACGACGAGATTTTTTATCACTTTTTGCATGTCCTTTAAAAATTCTAGTAAGTGCAAATTCACCTAATTTATGACCTACCATACGATCTGTAATATAAATGGGTAAATGTTCCTGTCCATTATAAACAGCAATTGTATGACCAATCATTTTAGGTACAATTGTTGATGTACGGGACCAAGTTACTATTATTCTTTTTTCTCCCTTCATATTAAGATCATCTATTTTTTGTAGTGAATGATAAGCTACAAAAGGACCTTTCTTAAGTAAACGTGTCATTGATAATTACCCTTTTTTTTCTGCTCAAATTTACTAATTATTTTTACGACGACGAACAATTAAAATATCACTATATTTGTGATTTTTTCGACTTTTCCTTCCAAGTGCAGGACGGCCCCAAGGAGTTAATGGCTTTTCTCTACCAATTGGAGTTCGTCCTTCACCTCCTCCATGAGGATGATCTATAGGGTTCATAACTACTCCTCTTACTCGAGGTCTTTTACCTAGCCAACGCTTAGATCCAGCTTTTCCTAGGATTCGATTATTAAAATCAGAATTACCTACTTGTCCAATAGTTGCTAAACATTTTTGGGATATTAGGCGAACTTCCCCAGAAGGTAATCTTAGTGTAGCCAATCGACCTTCTTTTGCAATAATTTTTGCTACAGCACCAGCTGCTCTTGCTAATTGTCCACCTTTACCGGGTGTTATTTCTACATTATGTATAGCTGTACCTAAAGGCATATTGGTTGAAGTAGACTTTCATTTCTGAAAAATGATATTTCATATAAAATCTCTTCCCAAACTGTACAAGCCTCTCTCAAGGCATACAGCTTTCTAAATGTATATAATATAATGAAGAAAAAAAAAATTGAAGAAAAAAAAAGCTTTTTTTTTCTTTTTTATACTTTTACATTCTTAGTTTTTTACTATCATCTGGCTTTTTGTTTACAGCATCAGAATGAATGACTTCATCAATTTACGATAACATCTTTTATGTTTTTGACAACTTAGGAGGCATATTTCGCACTTTTTATCATTTTTAAGTAAAAAAAAATATATATATATATTTTTTTTCATTTTCTAGCTTCAAATTTGTCTTTGACCACCAAATTGAATATTAAGTAATTAGTCTATTTCACTTTTTCTTTATTTATTTCAAAATTCTAATTTTATTAAGAATTTTGAGTTACCTATTATTTTATTATGTGACTCTCGCATATGCTTAATTAGAAAGCTCCTTAAAAGATCCTTCTTTTTTTATTCTCCATATTATCATATCTTTAAATTCAATTACTTTCATTAAAATTGGCATTGAATTTACCACATGCTTTTTTTCCTTTTTAGTTTCCCTTCAAGGTTGATCGAAATTTTTTTTATTTTTTTTTCTAATTAGTGCTAGATTTACAGGTTTCGCTTTAAACCTCATTGTTTTTCAATTACGTAAATTAATAATTCAAACCGCACTCAAAGGTAAGGCATTTCCTACTGAAATAGGAGCTTCGGTACTAGATATTACAGTATCCCCAATTTTCATTCCCTGAGGATATGGAATATATTTCTTTTCACCATCTTCATAATAAGTGAGACATATATATGTATTACGATTAGGATCATATTCTATAGTAACAACTTTTCCAGAAATCTCCTTTTTATCTCGAAGAAAATCAATTTTACGATATAGACGTTTGTGTCCGCCTCCCCTATGCCGGCTTGTAATAATGCCTTTGCTATTACGACCCTTATTGGAGTGTTGTCCAAAAGTCAAATTTTTTTGAGGGTTAGATTGAACTATTTTATCGAATCCCAAAACGGGTTGCTTTCGTGTTCCTGGAGTATAGGCTCTGTATGAACGGATGACCATAATGATGAATATATATATATTTTTTTGTTATTTGTTCAAGAATAATGGAATAGAGTAGTTTGATTGAAGTGTAATAATCATTCGTTTATATCGTACCGGATATCCTAGTACAGGACCTACACGTTTCTTTTTCTTCGGAGGTCGATGACTATTCATGGCTATCACTTTAACATTAAAAAAACTTTGTATCCATTGTTTTATTTCTGTTTTCGTAGCTCTTGAATCAACATCAAAAGAGTATTGATTTCTTTCTAGTAAACGAATAGTTTTTTCTGTAAGAACTGGGTATTTTACTTTATCCATGGCTATTCCTAATTTTATTTAAGTTTCTTCTACTTGTTATTGCTCATCCTAAAAATAAATGAAACTTATACTTTTGTATAGGTTGGTTCAAATATATTAGAAATAAAAAAAGAGAATACTTACAAGTACTAAAAAATAAGTAATAATAAAAAAAATGTTCTATGTTCTTCTATGTAAAATATAGAAATATATAATAGTTTATTTTTTAAAAACAAAAAATATATCAAATTTTTTTTTGTGGTACAAAAATGATTTTTCTTTTCGCATGGAATAGAAACGACTTTCGGTATGGATTAGAGGCTACTATAATATTAAAAGATTCACTGTAAGATTCACTTTCAAAAATGAATTTAAAATGAGTATCCTACACTTTTCAGCATAAAAATTGTATACTGATCACATCTATAGTTATTTCACTATTTTTAGATTTCGTAATAAAAAGCAACTTTTGCTGTAGAATATGTAGGATTTTTTATATGATAAAAAAAAAATTGTTTTTAGTTTAATATTTTGATATTTTACCCCCAAAGAAAATATCTAGCAAAAGAATAAGTTTCATTTGAAAGAAAGTATAGAAAATGTAGAATATGTAGGATACTTCTCACTCTTGCAAAAAAAGTAAAATTTATATAATTTTTATTAGATATTTCCAACTTAGATGATTTTTTTGAATTTTATGGGACATCTTTGAATTGATTTTATGACTTGGTAACATCAAAAAATTCTAAGTGACGAAGATAAATGAACAAGTAACTACCTACCATAAAGCTTAAAACAATTAATATTCGATTAATTTCCTGCGAAGAAAACTTAAATCTGTTACAAATATAAGTAGATTATAAAAGTTTTCACTTTTTTTTATAAGAATACCACCATTTAAAAAATCAGTAGCGAAATTGGCTCTAAAGCTATGTTTACAAAAAAAAAGCTTGTTTTAAAACTTTCTTAAATTCCATTTTATTAAATTAACGATCAAAACCCTATTGAATTAAGCTTAATCCAATTAAGCGACTTTCTTTATTTCATCTAAATAAAAAATTATTAATGATTTTTACAATAAATTGAATAGAGAGTCAGCTAAATAGAGTCAGTTCACTTTTTTTTTGATATATCAACGAAATTATTCAAATTATGTAATAATTTATGTCATAATAAGCTGCGATTCAAACTATCAATTCATATTTAATGACTCGGAACAAGCATATTAACCAAATTAATTATAATTAAACCTTTTCTTATGCTTATTATCTTATGTTTATTAAAAAAAAAAGGGCTATATCCAATAGTATGACCAGGATAAACATAAATTAACTCCCCGCTTTTTTTTTGTTTCTTAATCATATTAATCCCTTCTTAATCATTTTAATCCTAAATATATGGTTGAAGATGAATGTTTTAATGCATATTGGGTCGAATCCATAAGTATCATAATAATTTAAGTATAAGGAATATACTTTTAATATACTTTTTTAGATTGTTGTTACATGGACCCATTAAGAATCGTTTTTAAATGGAATCGAATCTAATAAGTAAGAAGGATCAGAATTTAATTCCTAATTTTAATCAATTCGAATCTATTTAGGATTTTCATTAAATCAATATCATTTTTTTATTTTGTCCAAATTTTAATACTTTACTATCAAAATATGTAATTAATATATACAAAAATTCATTGATGGATAAAAATATTATTTTTAGGCTAATTTTACTATTTTTTTATTTAGAGTATTTTAGACTATTGCATCCAACAGGAATTGAACCTGTGAATTCGCCAATTATGAGTTGGGTGCTTTGACCGTTCAGCCATGGATGCTTTTTTATTATTGAGAGGCTAAAGTTAATGTATATAGATTATATATAATGTATTACATATAATCTATGTATATATATATAATTATATATTCTATATATATATATATATATGTATAATGTATATAAATAAATAATTATCATTAATATATATATATCATTAAAATCTAAATTTAATAAGTATTTGTAGTATACACTTATATATTATATATAGTATWATACTATTCCCATTTAGTTACTACAAATAGTTACTACAAAAGCACAACTGAATTTAGAGTATATAAATAGTATCTTAAGA